TAGATAATTGTAAAATAAATATAAAATCGCCAAAAGCATTTAAATTTTTAAAAATATAATTAAAATTATGGCTCGTGAGAAATTTGAAAGAAATAAACCACATGTTAATATTGGTACAATTGGACATGTTGACCATGGAAAAACAACATTAACAGCAGCTATTACAGCAACACTTGCTTTAATTTCTAAGAATGTGACAGCTAAAAAATATGATGAAATTGATGCTGCACCAGAAGAAAGAGCAAGAGGTATTACAATAAATACAGCTCATGTTGAGTATGAAACAGAAAATCGTCATTACGCACATGTTGATTGTCCAGGGCATGCCGATTATGTAAAAAATATGATTACGGGTGCAGCACAAATGGATGGTGCTATATTAGTCGTATCCGCAGCCGATGGTCCAATGCCTCAAACAAGAGAACATATTTTATTAGCGAAACAAGTTGGTGTACCTCATATTGTTGTATTTTTAAATAAAGAAGACCAAGTTGATGATGAAGAATTACTTGGTTTAGTTGAATTAGAAGTTCGTGAACTACTTTCAAATTATGATTTTCCTGGAGATGATATTCCATGTGTCCCAGGTTCTGCACTTCAAGCTTTACAAGCTATTGGTGAAAACCCGACGATTCAAAAAGGTCAAGATAAATGGGTTGATAAAATTTTTGCATTAATGGATGCAGTAGATAGTTATATCCCATCTCCACAAAGAGACGTTGAAAAAACTTTCTTAATGGCAGTTGAAGACGTTTTTTCAATCACAGGTCGAGGAACTGTTGCAACAGGTCGAATCGAAAGAGGGGTTGTTAAAGTAGGTGAAACAATTCAAATTGTTGGTTTATTAAATACACGTGAAACAACAGTAACTGGTATTGAAATGTTCCAAAAAACATTAGACGAAGGTATGGCTGGGGATAATGTTGGGATTTTATTAAGAGGTATACAAAAAGATGATATTGAACGTGGAATGGTTTTAGCAAAACCTAATACAATAAAACCACATACAAGTTTTGAAGCTGAAGTTTATGTGTTGACTAAAGAAGAAGGTGGTCGTCATACACCATTTTTTGCTGGTTACCGACCACAATTTTATGTACGAACAACGGACGTTACTGGAAAAATTACTAAATTTACAGCAGATGATGGTTCAGACGTAGAAATGGTAATGCCAGGTGATCGTATTAAGATGACTGCCGAATTAATTGCTCCAATTGCAATTGAATCTGGAATGAGATTTGCAATTCGTGAAGGTGGTAGAACTATTGGTGCTGGTGTTGTTTCAGAAATCATTTTATAACTAATTGATTATAAATAAATAAAGGTATTTAAAATGGTAGATAAAAAAATTCATAAAATTCGTTTGCAAATACAAGCCTTTGAATCTAAAACGTTAAATGATTGCTGTAAAGAAATTACTATGGGTATGAAACAAATTAATTCTATAATTAAAGGGCCAATCCCTATGCCCACAAAAAAACGAATTTATTGTGTTTTAAGATCCCCACATGTAAATAAAGATTCAAGAGAACATTTTGAAATTCGCGTTCATAAAAAATTTTTTGATATTTTTACGACATCAAATGCTCCTTTTTTAAAACTTCAAATGCCAACAGGTGCTTTTTTTAATATAAAACGTCTTAATTAAACATTAGTAGCCAATATAAAATTATATTTTATATTGGCTACTAATGTTTAATTAAGACGTTTTATATTAAAAAACAATTTTACAAAAATAGATAACAAGTAAAATAAAATCTTGGCATTGAGCTACTTTCCCAAAGGGCTCCCCCTTAAGTATCATCGCCGCTATAACGTTTCACGTCTGAGTTCGAGATGGATCAGTGTGGTTCCATTATGCAAAAAACACCAAGATTTAAAGTTTTTAAAGTTTTGATTTATTCAAGTCTTCGGTCTGTTAGTACATATCAGCTGAATATATTGCTATACTTACACTTTATGGCTATTAACGGCTGGTCTTGCCGTGACCTTATTTGCTTACGCAATGAGAATACTCATCTTGAGGTTGGCTTCCCACTTAGATGCTTTCAGTGGTTATCTGTGCCGTACTTAGCTACCCAGCGTTTACCATTGGCATGATAACTGGTACACCAGCGGTACGTCCTTCTTGGTCCTCTCGTACTAAAGAAAGCTCCTCTCAATATTCTAACGCCTACACCGGATATGGACCGAACTGTCTCACGACGTTCTGAACCCAGCTCGCGTGCCGCTTTTATGGGCGAACAGCCCAACCCTTGGGACGTACTACCGCCCCAGGATGCGACGAGCCGACATCGAGGTGCCAAACCTCCCCGTCGATGTGAACTCTTGGGGGAGATCAGCCTGTTATCCCTAGAGTAACTTTTATCCGTTGAGTGACGGCTTTTCCACACAATACCGTCAGATCACTAAGACCGACTTTCGTCTCTGCTCGACTTGTTGGTCTCGCAGTTAAGCTTCCATATGCCTTTACGCTCTACAATCGATGTCTGACCGATTTGAGGAAACCTTTGTACGCCTCCGTTACTTTTTAGGAGGCGACCGCCCCAGTCAAACTGCCCGCTTGAGACTGTTTTTTAACCAGCTAATGGTATAAAGTTAGATTTCTAGTTTTACAAGAGTGGTATCTCACTAATGACTCTATAACCCCCACAAGGATTATTTCATAGTCTCCCACCTATTCTGCGCAAATAAAACCCGAAACCAATCTCAAGTTACAGTAAAGCTTCATAGGGTCTTTCTGTCCTGGTGCAGGTAGTCCGCATCTTCACAGACAAGTCTATTTCGCCGAGTCTCTCTCCGAGACAGTGTCCAAATCGTTACGCCTTTCGTGCGGGTCGGAACTTACCCGACAAGGAATTTCGCTACCTTAGGACCGTTATAGTTACGGCCGCCGTTCACCGGGGCTTCAGTCACCAGCTTCATAAATAAATATTAACCAGCTTCTTTAACCTTCCGGCACTGGGCAGGCGTCAGCCCCCATACATTGTTTTACAACTTTGCGGAGACCTGTGTTTTTGGTAAACAGTCGCTTGGACCTTGTTATTGCAACCTAATTAAAGGTACCCCTTCTCCCGAAGTTACGGGGTTATTTTGCCGAGTTCCTTAGAGAGAGTTATCTCGCGCCCCTTGGTATACTCTACCTACCTACCTGTGTCGGTTTCAGGTACAGGCATTTTTTATTTAAGACAGTGCAAGCTTTTCTTGGAAGCATGACATCAACTACTTTGAAATCCCCATAACACCTCAGCTCAAAATATTTTCTCTATTTCTCATCACCTTGAATGCTTGGACCAGAACAACCAATATCTGGATAAGTTTAGCCTTCTTCGTCCCTTGTTGTCAATAAAAAATGGTATAGGAATATTAACCTATTGTCCATCGACTACGTCTTTCGACCTCGCCTTAGGCCCTGACTAACCCCCCGCGGACGAGCCTTCCGGGGGAAACCTTAGGTTTTTGGGGCATTGGATTCTCACCAATGTTTTCGCTACTCAAGCCGACATTCTCACTTCTGTTTCGTCCACATTCATTTACATTAATGCTTCAACCTACAACAGAACGCTCCCCTACCGATATTATAAAATATCTCACAGCTTCGGCAAATTATTTAAGTCCCGTTCATTTTCGGCGCAGGACTACTAGACCAGTGAGCTATTACGCACTCTTTAAAGGATTGCTGCTTCTAAGCAAACCTCCTGGCTGTCTAAGTTTTCCCACCTCCTTTGCCACTTAATAATTATTTAGGGGCCTTAGCTGGTGATCTGGGCTGTTTCCCTCTTGACTATGGAGCTTATCCCCCACAGTCTTACTGGTTAATTATTCACTTAGTATTCAGAGTTTGCCTCGTTTTGGTACCGAGTTACCAGCCCGCAACGAAACAGTGCTTTACCTCTAAGCTATAACATTAACCGCTGCGCCTAAACACATTTCGGGGAGAACCAGCTAGCTCCGAATTCGATTGGTATTTCACCCCTAACCACAACTCATCCGCTGATTTTTCAACATCAGTCGGTTCGGACCTCCATTAAGTATTACCTGAACTTCATCCTGGTCATGGTTAGATCATCCGGGTTCGGGTCTATAATTAGTGACAAACGCTCTATTCAAGCTCGCTTTAACTATGGCTTCAGTATTCACTACTTTAACCTGCCACTAACTATAAGTCGCCGGCTCATTCTTCAACAGGTACGCAGTCAAACGATAAGTCGTCCTCCTGCTGCTTGTAAGTTTTGGGTTTCATGTTCTATTTCACTCCCCTCCCGGGGTTCTTTTCACCTTTCCCTCACGGTACTTGTTCACTATCGGTCATTTAGTAATATTTAGCCTTACAAGGTGGTCCTTGCAGATTCACACAAGATTCCACGTGCCTTATGCTACTTGGGATACAATCATATGGTAAACATAGTTTTCGGTTACAAGACTATCACTTTCTTTGGTTATATTTTCCAATATATTCGCCTAACTAATGCATTATCCAATTAAATTTTGTTTTAAAAAAACAGATTGTCCCGCTACCCTTTTTCTAAATAAATTTAAAAAAAGTTTGGGCTGTTCCCATTTCGCTCGCCGCTACTAAGGGAATCGTTTTTACTTTCTTTTCCTCTGGTTACTAAGATGTTTCAATTCTCCAGGTTTGCTCTTTCTTATCTATAGATTCAATAAGAAGTTTAAAGAGTTGCCTCATTCGGATACTCCCGGATCAAAGCTTGCTTCCAGCTCCCCGAGACATTTCGTTGGTTACCACGTCCTTCTTCGCTTCTAAATGCCAAGGTATCCACCCAAAACCCTTAATTTCTTGAATAAAAATTCAATCATTTAACTTTAAGTTAACTTATTTGTGGAGGTAAGCGGACTCGAACCGCTGACCACTGCCTTGCAAAGGCAGCGCTCTACCAACTGAGCTATACCCCCAGCTGGGCTATTCTGGATTTGAACCAGAGACCTCACCCTTATCAGGGGTGCGCTCTAACCAACTGAGCTAATAGCCCTTTAATATATATTATTGATCTCTTTTAAAACCTTTTAATAAAGGAGGTGATCCAGCCGCACCTTCCGGTACGGCTACCTTGTTACGACTTCACCCCAGTCACCAATTCTACCTTAGGCGCCTTCCTCCGAATGGTTAGAATAACGACTTTGGGTATAACCAGCTTCCATGGTGTGACGGGCGGTGTGTACAAGGCCCGGGAACGGATTCACCGCTGTGTAGCTGACCAGCGATTACTAGCGATTCCATCTTTATGTAGGCGAGTTGCAGCCTACAATCCGAACTTAGAGTAAATTTAAAAGATTAGCTTGATTTCACAATTTAGCGACTTATTGTTTTACCCAATGTAACACGTGTGTAGCCCAGGGTGTAAGAGGCATGATGACTTGACGTCGTCCTCACCTTCCTCCGATTTATAATCGGCAGTCTTTTTAGATTTCCAGTAAAGGCAACTAAAAACAAGGGTTACGCTCGTTGCGGGACTTAACCCAACATCTCACGACACGAGCTGACGACAGCCATGCACCACCTGTATATGTGTTCCCGAAGGCACTTTTTTCTTTCAAAAAAATTCACATTATGTCAAACCCTGGTAAGGTTCTTCGCGTTGCATCGAATTAAACCACATGTTCCACCGCTTGTGCGGGCCCCCGTCAATTCCTTTGAGTTTCACTCTTGCGAGCATACTTCCCAGGCGGGATACTTAACGCGTTAGCTATAATACCGCATGGATCAATACATGCGACATCTAGTATCCATCGTTTACGGCTAGGACTACTGGGGTATCTAATCCCATTTGCTCCCCTAGCTTTCGTCTCTCAGTGTAAGTAATGGCCCAGTAGAGTGCCTTCGCCATTGGTGATCTTTCCAATATCTATGCATTTCACCGCTCCACTGGAAATTCCCTCTACCCCTACCACACTCAATTCATAATAGTTTCTATTGCTTTTTTGAGGTTAAGCCTCAAGCTTTAACAACAGACTTATTAAAACACCTACAGACGCTTTACGCCCAGTGATTCCGGATAACACTTGCATCCTCCGTCTTACCGCGGCTGCTGGCACGGAGTTAGCCGATGCTTATTCTTCAGGTAACGTCAGAACTTCCTCCCTGAAAAAAGAGGTTTACAACCCATAGGGCTGTCATCCCTCACGCGGTATTGCTCTGTCAGGCTTTCGCCCATTGCAGAAAATTCCCCACTGCTGCCTCCCGTAGGAGTCTGGACCGTGTCTCAGTTCCAGTGTGACTGATCATCCTCTCAAATCAGTTACTGATCGTCGCCTTGGTAAGCCATTACCTTACCAACTAGCTAATCAGCCGCGAGCCCTTCTCTAAACAGAATAAACTTTTCACCTTAATTTTTATTTTATAAAGGCATATAAGGTATTAGCAATCGTTTCCAATCGTTTTCCCTTTTTTAAAGGTAGGTTCTCACGTGTTACTCACCCGTCCGCCACTTTTCAGTTTTTTAAGATAAATCAAAAAACTTATCGTTCGACTTGCATGTGTTAAGCATACCGCCAGCGTTCATCCTGAGCCAGGATCAAACTCTCAACTATATCCTGATATTTTTTTATTTAAAATATTTTTACTAATGTTAAAAATTTTTAAACCGTAATGGTTTTAAACCAAACGTAATAATAAAGATTCGAATTTTTAACTATAAAATCAATAAAAATCAATTTTTACTACATTTTTATAAAGTTTAAGAAAATAAAAATAGTATAAAAATATATAAAAAAAGTAATCATTAATATTTAATTAAAATTAAAAGAGAAAATTTTTATTAATAAAAATTTATTTATTCTAATAAAATTTAAATATTATTTATCATATAATAAATAGTTGTAAAGTATAATATCTCCAAAAAGATATAGAGCAATTAAGTTTGAAAGTTGCAAAATTCTTAATAAAAAATTTATTTAAAGTTTTAATTTAATATGATTAGTGATTTAGAAGTTTTTATAGCCCTTTTTTTAGCATTAGTTTCATCACTTTTTGCTATCAGATTAGGTGTTACCCTTTATGTTTAATTATTTTATAAACCCTTTAATATAAAAATATAATATTCCCGAGTAATAATTATTACTCGGACAAAAAACTTATGATAGAGAAAAAAAAAATTAATCAACCCGTTTTTCCGTTTACTGCCATCGTAGGACAAGAAGAAATGAAATTAGCGTTACAACTAAATGTAATAGATCCTAAAATTGGTGGTGTAATGATCATGGGAGATCGAGGAACTGGTAAATCAACCACAATTCGTGCAATTGCAGATTTATTACCAGAAATTGAAGTTATAAAAGATGATCCTTTTAATTCTTCGCCCGAAGATAATCCAAATTCGGAAATTGCAAAAATAAAAACACCAATGATTGATTTACCTTTAGGAGCAACAGAAGATAGGGTATGTGGTACGATTGACATTGAAAAAGCACTTACTGATGGTGTTAAAGCATTTGAACCTGGTCTACTTGCTAAAGCAAATCGTGGAATTTTATATGTTGATGAAGTAAATCTTTTAGATGATCATTTAGTTGATATACTTTTAGATTCTGCAGCATCTGGTATTAATACGGTAGAACGTGAAGGTATTTCTATTAGACATCCCGCCCGATTTGTTTTGGTGGGTTCTGGGAATCCTGAAGAGGGAGAATTAAGACCACAATTATTAGACAGATTTGGTATGCATGCGGTAATAAAAACAGTTAAAGATCCAAAACTACGTGTTAAAGTTGTTGAAGAGAGAACACTTTTTGATGCTGATCCACAATTTTGGATTAGCAAATACAATGACGAACAAGAAAATTTAAAAAATCGTATTGTCGAAGCAAGAAAGTTAATTTCTAAGGTTAAAATATCTGACGATTTTAAATTAAAAATTTCACAAGTTTGTAGTGAACTTGATGTCGATGGATTACGTGGTGACATTGTAACAAATCGTGCTTCTAAAGCATATGCTGCTTTTCAAAAGAGACAAGAAGTTACTTTTGAGGATATAGAAAAAGTTATAACATTATGTTTAAGACACCGTTTAAGAAAGGATCCTTTAGAGACTATAGATTCTGGTGATAAAGTCCAAAAAGTTTTTGAAAAAATTTTTGATAAATAAAATAATTTAATTCGTCTTAATTTAATAAATTAAGACGAATTAAATTATTTTATTTTTTTATAGGCCCAGTAGGATTCGAACCTACATTGGAAACTTAGAAGGTTTCTGTCCTAATCCCTTAGACGATGAGCCCTTATTTAAACTGGGCGGTACAGGACTTGAACCTGTGACCCTCTGCTTGTAAGGCAGACGCTCTACCACTGAGCTAACCGCCCAATTGAATACACTATTAATTATATATATAATTTATTTAAAAATTTTTCTTTGTTGAAGCTGATGAAGGGACTTGAACCCGCAACCTACTGATTACAAATCAGACGCTCTACCGATTGAGCTACATCAGCCTTAACACTTTTATATTAATATAGATTATTATTTTGTGTCTCTATTTTTACAAAAATTTTTATGACTCATTTTTTATTAATTATTCCTTTTATATTTTATAAAACAAATAAAACAAAATTACTAATAAATGAAAAAGATGATATTGTAATTGAAAATTTATTTGATGGAATTATTTTATTAAATTTAAAATTAGAAATTCTTAAAATAAATAAGGAAGCTTTAAAACTTTTAGATTGGCAATTTGATAAAGTTTATAAAACAAATTTCCTTTTACATTTTGATTTTCCTATTAAAAAAGTTCTTCTTAAAAAAATTGAAAAAATTATTTTAGAGAGAAATTATGAAAAAAAAAATTATGACGAAATAATCATAGCAAAAAATTCTCATAAAAAAACTATTCTCTTAATTATAAAAATTGCAAAAAACGAAAAAAAAATTGTTGGTATCATATTAAGAGTTGAAGATATTACTAAAAAAATAAAAATAAATAAAAGAAAAGTAAATTTTTTAAATAATATTTCACATGAATTACGTACACCTCTTTTTAATATTCAATCTTTTATAAAACTATTACAATCTTCTTCAACAACATTAAAAAAAGAAGAAGTTAACGAGTTTTTAAATATTACAAGTAAAGAAATTTTACGTTTAACGCGATTAGTAAATACTACATTAACTATTTCAAAATTTAATTATAAAAACATGTATATTTTTTCACCAATTTATCTTGGTGATGTCTTTAATGAGTTTATTCAAATTTATAATATTCGATTAAAAGAAAAAAAAATAAATATTATTAAAGAAATACAAACGGATTTAAATCCAATTTTGGCAAAAAAAGATTTACTTTTTCAGGTTTTTGATAATTTAATAGGAAATGCTGTAAAATTTTCCAATTTAAATGGAATTATTGTTTTTCGGGCATATGAAATAACAAATAAAAATACGAGCAAAGTTCGAATTGAAATTGGTGACAGTGGTGTTGGTATTTTAAAAATCGTACAAAAAAATATTTTCCGAAAATTTTCAATATTAAATGATGATTTAATTACAATTTATGGAAATGGTTTAGGACTTTCTATAACAAAAAAAATTCTTGAAAAACAAGGTAGTAGCATTTCATTTAGTAGTGATTATAATGAGGGTATTATTTTTTTTATTGATTTTATAACTTCAACGAAAAATAATTAATAAATTAGTATTGTTTAAATTTTCACCCTAAAAAAATTTAAAATTTATTTTTTTAAAGTGAAAAGATAAAAATTATATATATTTTAATTAAATTTATATAATAAAAGAAATTTTAGATCGTGATTTGTTTAACAATTTTATTAAATGTTGTTGGATCCAAAATTGCCAATTGTGATAACATTTTTCTATTTAAATTAATATTTGATTTTTTTAATAGATTGATAAAAATATTGTATTTAACATCAAGAGAAAAAAGTGCGGCATTAATTCTTGTTATCCAAATTTTTCGAAACTGTCTTTTTTTTTGTTTACGACCTGTATAAGCATAAATTAACGCTTTCATAACTTGCTGATTTGCTGTTCTAAACAAAAGAGAATGGGATCCTCTAAACCCTTTTGCTCGATTAAGAATTTTATTACGACGCTTGCGAGCTACATTACCTCGTTTTACTCTAACCATTTTAAATTAACGAATTATATTAATAACATTTTTTTAATATGACCAACATCCATTTTTCCGACAATTGATGATTTTGATAAACCACGTTTTCTTTTCGACGATTTTTTTGTTAAAATATGTGCTTTATAGCCTCTACGTCGTAAAAATTTATTTCCTGCTGTTTTTTTATAACGCTTTATAGCAGCTTTTCTTGTTTTTAATTTAGGCATTATTGACTAATAGAAATTTAAATAATAATTACATAGATTCAAAATAAACTTTTGATCCAACTGGATCTGGTTTCATAGTTTTTTCCCCAACTTTCCAATCCACAGGACAAACTTCATCTGGATTTGCTTGAATATATTGGATAGCTTGTAATATTCGATATGTTTCATCAACACTACGACCAAAAGATAAGTTATTTACAGTTGAATGTTGAATTATTCCTTGTTTATCAATAATAAATAAACCTCTTAATGCAACCCCTTCTTCTGTTAAAACACCATAATCAGAGCTTATTTGTTTTTTAAGATCAGAAATCAATGGGTATTTAATGTAACCTAATCCGCCCTCTTTTCTTGGTATCTGTAACCAAGCTAAATGTGAAAATTCACTATCAACTGAAACCCCTAAAATTTCTGTTGATATTTTGTCAAATTCTTCAAATCTATCACTAAAAGCAGTAATTTCCGTTGGACAAACAAAAGTAAAATCTAACGGGTAAAAAAACAATATTACATACTTTTTATTTAAAAAATCAGATAATTTAACTGTCGAAAAATCTTCAGCAAAAACAGCAGTTGCAGTAAAATCTGGTGCTTTTTGTCCTACACGAATACTCATACTCATTTTAATTTTTTATATTTAATTAACATTTTATATAGTAACAGAAAAAACGTATAATAGAAAGTTATTGCGCAAATCTGTTAGGTATTTATAATAAATTTTAAAAAACTACTTCCCATTCATTTTCAGTATAAATTGGTTTTAATAAAAACATTTTAAGTATGTAATTAATAATAGAAAATGTTTTTAGAAGCTTTTGTATTTTCTTTTCAAAGTCACTTATATTTTTTTGATCAATTTCTAATAGTTGCAGATTTTCACGTGAACAATTTTCTAAATATTCTAAAAATAGAGGATTATCTACATCTAAAATAACAGGGAAAAGTCTAGCAGAGCTTTGATTGGTTTTACGAATAACGTGAACATCAAACTTTCTTGCATCTAAACCTATAGTAGCATAAAACTTTTCTCTTTGTACGTCATTCAAATACATTGTAACAAAAACTGAAAGTAAAAAGAAACGACACCAAAGTTTAGATTCCCATCCTTTTAATAATTGGGGCTGTGATTTTAAGACTGCAGCAAAAAAATCGCCATGTCGGTTTTCATCTTGACACCAACTTTCAAAAAACCTAAAAATTGGGTAAATACGAAATTCTGGATTTTTTTCTAAATGACGATAAATTGTAATATATCGCCAATAACCAATTTTTTCTGATAAATATGTCGCGTAAAAAATGAATTTAGGTGCAAAAAACGTATATTTTCTATTTTTTGTTAAAAAACCAAGATCAAGAGATAAATTAAAATCACTCATAGCTTTATTTAAAAAACCAGCATGTCTTGCTTCATCACGTGACATAAAAGAAAAACCTTCAGCTAAAAGTGGGTTTTTGTCTTTTAAATTTCTAGATAATTCTTTATATAATAGGAATCCAGAAAATTCCGCAGTACAAGATCTTTCTAAAAACTCTATAAAAAGTTCTCTTGTTTTATCATCAAAATGACTCCAATCTACAATAAATTCTTTATCACGAATAAAATGTTGTTGATTAAAATCGTCACGAAATTCATCTAAAATGGCTTGAACTTCTTCAATATTTGAGGAAATATCTATTTTTGCCATTTCTTCAAAATCTGTTGTGTAAAAACGAGGTGTTAATAATGTTTCTTTTGCGGGATTTTTTGTTAAAACTTGAGAGTTTAGAATAGAATTTACCATTTTTTATATTATTTTAATAAAATTTTTATATATTTGAGATTTTCTATTAATTTTTTGTTTTTTAAGCTAATATAATAGTATTGAAACCGTTTTTATATTTAACTTTATAATACAGATATTCATATATTATAATTATATAATATAATTATATAAAAATTTATTAAAATAATATTAGTATTTTATGGACGTTTTAAGTTTAGGATGGGCAACTGTAATGGTAAGTTTTACATTTTCACTGTCTTTAGTCGTTTGGGGCCGTAATGGCTTTTAATTTTAAATTTTATTTTTTTTATCAGTTTAAAAACAAAAAATTCATATGAAAGAAATATTAACAACTTCTGCTATCTGTTTTATCATGACCCTTGTTGGTTTATCTTTAGGTTTTGTTCTTTTAAAAGTAACACAAGGTGAATAAACTCTAAAATTTTTAAAACAATCTATAGTCTTTATAGACTCGGATTAAATTTCTTATTTATTTTTTAAAGGGGTTATGATTTTATTTTTTCTAAATTGGGTTGGATTTTTAAGAAGTTTGTGGTTAGTTATTTGTTTATTTTTAGTTTTGCTAACTTTTATAAAAAAAGCCGATGATGATAAAATAAATTTTTCACAAATCCCATCTTTAAAAAAATCAGAAAAATTTTTCGATAATATTATTTGGTTTTTTATTTTATTGTATCTTATTTTAGGATTAATTTTATCTACGAATTTTTTTTCATAAAACTTTTTATGCGACAAAAATCTTATAGAAAATTATATTGTCCGGTACCACAAGAGCAACGGCCATTAAATGAATATTTAAATATAAAAAATTCTTTTTTTTTTAATTGGCCTACCTTAAAACTCCATAAGTATATATATCAATTAATAAAATTTGCCCTTATCATACTTTTTTTTTCTATTTTTATAACAAATTTTTTTTATTATGTTTTTGAATTTCCAAATAAATTCGTCTTATTAAATTTTATTAGTATTATTACATGCGAAATTTTTCTAATTTTACGAATTTACTTAGGTTGGTCATATATTGGACAAAAATTAAATAATCCAATAATAGAATATGAAGAATCGAGTTGGTACGACGGACAAATTTGGGTAAAACCAATAAAGATTTTAAAACAAGATCGTTTAATTTATTATCATAAAGTTTTTCCTGTTTTAAAAAGATTAAAAAAAACTATTGTATACTTATTGTTAATTTATATTATTATTTTTTTATTTACTATTGTTATTTAAATTAATAAAACAAAATTTTAGTAACTATATTAAACCTATAGACAAAATATTGACTTAATATATACTATTTGGATTATCGCGGAGTAGAGCAGTCTGGTAGCTCGTTGGGCTCATAACCCGAAGGTCGGTGGTTCAAATCCATTCTCCGCTAATCCTTTTATTTTTAATAAATAATATAAAAAACGTTTTCTTTTAATATGACACTAAATTTACAAACATTTTCACCAATATTTGGTGGTAGTACAGGTGGTTGGTTACGCGCAGCAGAAATAGAAGAAAAATACGTAATTACTTGGACAAGTCCAAAAGAGCAAATCTTTGAAATGCCTACTGGTGGTAGTGCTATAATGTTACAAGGTGACAATCTATTGTATTTAGCTCGTAAAGAACAATGTTTAGCTTTAGGTACCCAACTTCGTTCATTTAAAATTACTGATTACAAAATATATCGTCTATTCCCAAGTGGTGAAATTCAATATTTACACCCTAAAGATGGTGTTTTTCCTGAAAAAGTAAATCCAGGTCGTTTATCGGTAGGAAATCGTGAATTTTCGATAGGTAAAAATCCTAATCCAGCATCAATTAAATTTTCTGGTAAAGAAACTTTTAATGCTTAACTTTAAAAAACAAAAAACCTTTCCTTAAAATTTAAGGAAAGGTTTTTTGTTTTTTAAAGTTAAGCATTAAAAGTTTCTTTCTTTATAATGTTATTATTTTCTAGAATAATACTCCACTACAAGTAATTCATCGACAGATATTGTAAACTCATTACGAGTAATAATACTTTTAACAATACCTTTTGTTTTTGAAGGACTTAATTCTAAGAATTTTGGACAATTAACAGAAGAGAAAATTTGTTGGTTTTTTGAAATTTTTGACTTAAGAACTATATTATCACCTGGTTTACAAATAAAACTAGGAATATTAATATTTTTATCATTAACTAAAATATGTCCATGATTTACTAATTGTCTAGAAGCGGCAATAGAATTACCCCAACCTAAACGAAAGACAACAGTATCTAAACGCATCTCAAGCATTTGTAAAAGTGCTATACCAGTAGATTCTTTTAATCTACGAGCTTTTTTTACAAAATTTAAAAGTTGTTTTTCCGATAAACCATAATTAAATTTAAGTTTTTGTTTTTCTCTTAATCGTAAATTATAAGGACCAATTTTTTGTTTTTTAATATCTTTACCATGTTGGCCTGGTGAATTTTTTCGAATACTATCGTTATTTCGTTTTAAACCTAACAATGGTCCTAATCGACGTAAAATTTTTAATCGAGGTCCACGATAACGTGACATTTTAATAAACTCCTAATTTTAAGATTAAAAATTGTTTTATTAATAAATATTTAATTATATTAACATAGATAATAATAATAAATTATTATTATACAAATATTTTGATGCGGGCGAACGACGGGATTTGAACCCGCGCATGATGGAACCACAACCCACTGCCTTAACCACTTGGCTACGCTCGCCATCTATTTTGATAACTTAATATAAATATAATTATTTTTTTATTATATTGTCTACTTTGTTTATAAATCAAAATATTTTCTATCATGAGAAAAACATCACAGCTTTTTTTAAAAATAAATGGAAAAGAATATAAAATTGTTACATTTTCAAATAAAGTAACACTATATCATTTATTAATTTTCTTAGGTTATAAATTAAATTTAATTGCGATCGAATATAACGGCAAAATAATTCCAATATATAAATGTGAAAAAACTTATTTAATAAATAAAAGTAATATTGAAATTGTAACAATTGTGGGTGGAGGTTAAGAAAATTTTAATGAAAGAGCGATTCTGCCTTGATTAAAATTTATATATAAAATCTTAACATTAATTAACTGTCCTTTTTTAAAAACTTTGGTTAAATCTGGAATTCTGTCTGACGATATTTCAGAAATATGAAGTAAACCTTTTAAACCATAAATATTTACAAATAAGCCATAAGATTTAATTTGTGTAATACAACCACAAATAGATTGATTTGTTTTTATAAAATTAGTTTGATTTTTAAAATGTGCCAATTTACAACTAAGAAAAATTTTATTTTTTACTTCACTTAATTCAATAATTTTAAAAGGTAATTTGAATTTAAATTGTTGGTAGTTGTGTCGATAATATTTGGGGAGATTAGAATTTTCTACAAAAGATTTTAAACCTTGAATCATTACAAATTTTCCTTGTTTAATTGACTTTTGTAATTGACCAAAACAAATTAAGTTTTCTTGGTTTAAATTTTTTAATCTCTGCCAAATTATTATTGATTTTAATCTTTTTAATGAGATAATACAAATATTTTTATTTGGTTCGTATTGTAATAATAAAAATTCAGAAATTTGATTTTTTTCAAAAATTTCTTTTAATAAAAATGATTTATATAAACATACTTCATATAAAGGTAAACAGGCTGTATAATTTGAACCAATATCAACCTTACAAAGTCCTTTTTCAAACCCAACTATTTTTCCTGCAATAATATTTCCAACCGTAAACTGATATTTATACTTTTTTAATACATTAGCAAAATTGTTTTTTTCAAAATTTCGGTAAAATTTAATTGCCATAATTTAACAATTTTAAAGATATTTAATTCATTATAAAAATTTTCATACTGAATTAAATTCTAACCTCAATATTTAAATTCTGTTTTAATTCATTTTGTATTTTTAATAAAATTAAATCAATATCAGTTTTTAAAAGTGTTTTAGCTTTAGATTTAAATACAATTTTTATCCCTAAAGAATAACAATCTTTATTAAAATGACCTTTTTCATAAAGATCAAAAACTTCTATTTGATCAATTAAATTTGTTGCTAGATTTTTAATAATTAAGTTAATTTGAGTAAAACTTATTTGTTTAGGTACCATTAAAGATAAATCTATTGTTAACGGCGGATAAACCGAATAAGTTTTGTATAAAACTACATTACGTTTAGTTAATATTTTTGTTAACTCAATTTCAAATAAAAAACAATTATGACTTAAACCCTTACTTGAAGAAAATTTAGGGTTTATGCTCCCAAAAATACCAATTTCTTCATTATTTTGCATAATCGCCAAACAGTTTTTAGGATTATAAAATTCAGATATTATAGTTTTTTTTTCTAAACTATAATTTATTTGAAGACTTATTAATATATTTTCTAAAATTGTTTTTGCTTGAAACCAATTTAAGATTAAATTTTTTTCTGACCATTCAATTTTATACGTTGTATCCCCAAAAACCCCACATATTGATTCAGTTTCTAAAAATGTAGAATTATATTTTTTAAAAACACGTCCAATTTCAAATATTGGTAAAACTTTATTTCCTTGTGTAATATTTTTTTCTAATGATTTAATTAATTGTGATATTAAGTTTGTTCTTAAAGATGAATATTCAACTATTAAAGGATTTATGATAATTGGATTATTTAGATTTTCTTGCGTTATCAGTGAATAATTAAATACTTCTATAAAACCTAAATTTAAAAAAGACTGGCGAAATTTTCTTTTTAAATTTTCATATTTGGATAACTTTCCTATCTGTTTAACTTTCATTAAAATCGATTTAAAATTATCAAATCCAACAAATCTAGAAATTTCTTCAATTAAGTCGATTTCTTCTTCAATATCGGAATATCGTGTTAAAGGAATTCTAACCTTACAATAATCTTCTATTACAACAAAATCAAATCGCATTTTATTTAAACATTCAAAAACTTTTCTTTTACTAATGTTCTCTTCTTTTTTAATAGAAGAGTTTCCGAGTAGAGATTCTATATTTTTAAATGAAAGTGGAATTAGTTTTTTTGTATAAAATAATTCTTTAAAATATACCAAATTATTATTATTTGTAAAAGAAAAATTTATATTAAATAGAAAAAGTAAATTTAAAAATCTATTATAAGAAGGTTTTACTAAAAAAGGACTAATTCCTCTTTCATAGAAAACTGACATTATGGTACGAACACCAACACTGCGTTCTGAATTACGAAAAACTTTTGGATCAAAAATACTTAATTCAATCATTATGGATTTAGTAAAACAATCAATATTACAATCTTTCGAAACAACGCTACCAGCAATAGAAATTGGAATATTATTTGCAACAATCAATAAGGTTTGTTCTGTTAATTTATAATATAGAGAATTACAATCAACAAATGTTTCTCCAATTTTTGCAAATCTTATTTCTATTTTTGGATTTTCTGAGTTTGTTAGTTTTTTAATTTTATCTAAATCATATAAAAAAATTGGTTGACCCCACTCTAAAAGACAATACTTAGCGATATCATTTAAATTATTTTCAGGCAGAATGTTTGAAGAAATTAGTCTTTTTTTAATCCATGGTTGAATTTTTTCGACTTTAATATTTTCAATGCTTGAAGAAATAAAACAAATAGTAGAAGAAAAATTATTAGAAAATTTGATTTGATTTTGATTACATTTTTTAAAAAAATTAAAATTTGCCTTTTTCAAATTAACTTTCTTAAAATTAATATAAATTAAACTCCTTATTTCGTTTGTTAATCCTATTATACTTAAAATATCTGGTCGATTTGTTATTGTTTTTAAATCTAAAATAATATCATTTTGATTTAAAATTTTTAAAATTTTTGTTTCTTCAACTTCAAACCCAGATGAAGTTAATCGATCTTTTATCGTAATTAAATTAACATGCGTTAAATTTAAAATAGCTTTTAGCCAATTTGTTGAAACATACATGTTTTTTTAGTTATTTATAATAATTTTGATTATGTTTTTAACTTAAAGATGAATTTGATTTTGTAAAACTTAAATTATTAACAAAACTATATCTTTCCATAAACCGCATAAAACGATCCCACTCTTCTCTATTTTTCATAATATAGATTGCTTGAATTGCTTCTGGTTTGCCATTAATATAAAATGCATTAACATCACGTGTCGTTAATATACCTTCTTCATCTAACATAAACATTCCAGTGATTTCACCTGCTTGAGCCATATTTTTGTCAAAAATGGTTGGTTGTTGAAAGCGAAATGTAGCAGTACCTGTACTTCCATCTCGTGATCGTGTTAATTTTACTTCTGGAACCATTTCTTCCTCTATACCCTGAATAAATTGGATAACTGCTTTCATAATAAAAAATGTAAAGTTATTTATAAATTATTATTATCAGAAAATACTAAATAAATATAAAAATCTAATCATTTAGCATATTATAGTAATAATGTAGAATGTATTTTTATAGTATCATTATAAAATATATCTTATTTTTATTATTCAATTAATCTTTAAAACAAAGTCAAAATAAAACAGAGGTTGACAAAACTATTTTTAAAACGTATTCTTAATAACGTATTAAGTAATTTTTTAACTTTTTAATAAAAAACAATGTCAGGTAAGAATTAAGCAGCATATAAAATTAAAGAAATAAATTAAATTACTTAATATTAATAATTGGGGTGTAGCCAAGTGGTAAGGCAGCGGACTTTGACTCCGCCATTCGTAGGTTCGATCCCTCCCACCCCAGTTATCTGTTTAAAACATTGATTTCTTAATTTAATAAATATTAATTAATGGGTTTAGGAGAGATGGCAGAGTTGGTCGATTGCGTCTGATTTGAAATCAGATGGGTTTTATAGATTCCGTGGGTTCGAATCCCACTCTCTCTTTAATAATAGTTCTTATATTTAAAGTAAAGCAACTAGTAAAATGATTGATAAGTTTTATGATAGAAACCGGTATTAGTTGAACCCTAGTACAAAATTACTTATGCAAAAAATTTGTTTGAAAAAATACCAAAATTTGCTTTTATTGTTAACAAATTCATAGAATGAATGGAGGTTTTTGCTTCTTTTTATACACCTATAGAAATATTTATAGGAGAACAATTAAAATTAATAGATAAAATATTTCGTATTAAGATTATTTAGAATCTAGCTAAATCCAACTATGCCAACAGCATCAGTATTTTAGCAACTATACTGTTAGAAGATGAGAATTTAGTTTAATTCCCCAAAGTAAAAACTAGGATCAAATCTCTGTGCTATGCGCATGCCTATAGAATAGAGTTTTATAGAGAACCAGGACCAAAAGTTTTTACTATAATCTTAACCTAAAGAGAGGCTTCGTTGTAAATTGACGTCGTTAAGAGTTTAACTATAAAATTATAACCTCAGTTAACAACGCGGGCTTCTGATATATTGATAAATATTTTAAGAATTATTTGTTTCTGTAAAGCGGGCAACGTGACTCGAACACGCGACATCGACCTTGGCAAGGTCACGCTCTACCACTGAGCTATGCCCGCTATCTTATTGTATAGAATATTTAAATAAATATTATGTAGTCTGTCAATAAATAAAACCCTAAATAATTAATTTTATTAATTATTTAGGGTTTTAGTGGTTATGCAAAACCTTGTGCAAATCCAGTTAAGATAACTAAAGTTCCCCAAAATTTTGCAAGATTATATATATTATCTTTTGATGTTTCCCATTCAGATGGTGTTGCTAATGTTACAGGAACAGTAATAACTAAAATAAATGATAAAAGAACTAGAAAAGATACTAGTATTTGTATAAGAAGTGACATAGATTCTTCCCCAACGAGACAAAGATTTTATATTTATATTATATAATTCGAAATTAGGAAAATTAATAAAATTTTAAACTTTATTAATTTTCCTAATTTCAAGATAGTCTTACTCTTTTTTGAAAATTTAATGTATTATGAATAAGCTTTATACCAATAGTATACTATATTTAGTATAAATTAAAAATTTCTTTAAAACGCTAAATAATCTATTTACAAAATAATAATTTATATAGCATTAAAAAAAGTAAATCAATTAAAAATAACAAAATTTCTAACAATTTAAAAACATTTAACGAAACTAATTTTTACTCTTATGGAAGGAATTATATTAGCAAAATTACCAGAAGCTTATGCAATCTTTAGTCCTATTGTAGACGTATTACCGGTTATTCCTATTTTATTTTTATTATTGGCATTTGTTTGGCAAGCTTCAGTTGGGTTTAGATAAAAATTAAAATTTTAAAATAATTTTATTTATTTTTAATAGATATATATATATATAATATGATCGAACCTCTTCTTTTTGGAATTGTTTTAGGTATGATTCCAGTTACTATAATAGGCTTATTTGTTGCAGCTTTTTTACAATATAAACGTGGTAACCAATTGGGTTTATAAAAAATTTCAAGTAGAACAATAAAGTTCTACTTGAAATTTTCTACCAACTTGATTTTGTAACACCAGGTAATAATCCCTCATGAGCCATTTCTCTAAGCATATTTCTACACAAACCAAAATCTCTATAAAATCCTCTAGGTCTACCTGTTCGCCAACATCTATTTCTTAATCTTATTTTTGAAGAATTTCTTGGAAGTTTTTGTAATTTTGTATTACAAATTAATTTTTCTTCGTAACTTTTTGACTGATTAAATTCATTTAAAATTTCTTCTCTTTTTTTTTTATATTTTTCGACTAATTTTTGACGTTTTAATTCACGTTCAATAATACTTTTTTTTGCCATAATGTTTAAGATATTTAAGAATTTTTTTTATTATATTTTATAATATGAGATAATTTTTAATTTTGGAAAACAATAATTAATATAATTGATTAATTATTGTTTTCCAAAATTAAAAATTATCTCATAAAAATTTTAACCAAATTTCCCTGTAGTTGATGCTATAACAAAAGCAGCATAAGTTAATATATAACCAACAGAAAAATGAGCTAATCCAACTAAACGAGCTTGAACAATTGATAACGCAACCGGTTTATCACGCCAACGTACTAAATTCGCTAAAGGTGTTCTTTCATGAGCCCAAACTAAAGTTTCAATAAGCTCTTGCCAATAGCCACGCCAAGAAATAAGGAACATAAAGCCAGTTGCCCAAACTAAATGACCAAATAAGAACATCCATGCCCAAACGGATAAACTATTCATTCCATAAGGATTGTATCCATTGATTAATGGTGAAGAATTTAACCATAAATAATCACGAAGCCAACCCATTATATAATTTGAAGATTCATTAAATTGTGCAGCATTACCTTGCCAAATTGTAATATGCTTCCAATGCCAATAGAAAGTTACCCAACCAATTGTATTTAACATCCAAAACATTGCAAGATAAAAAGCGTCCCAAGCAGAAATATCACAAGTACCGCCACGACCAGGACCGTCACAAGGGAAACTGTAACCAAAATCTTTTTTGTCGGGCATTAATTTTGAACCACGAGCATCTAAAGCGCCTTTAACTAAAATTAACGTAGTTACATGTAAACCTAAAGCAATTGCATGATGAACTAAAAAATCACCAGGTCCAACTGTTAAAAATAATGAATTTTTACCACTATTAATAGCATCTAACCAACCAGGTAACCAAATTTGACTTCCTGCAATAGTTGATGAACTAGTTTTTGATGATAATAAAATATCGAAATTATATAATGTTTTTCCTGAAGTTGCTTGAATCCATTGTGCAAAAACTGGTTCAAATAAAATTTGTTTTTCAGGTTGCCCAAATGCTACAACAACATCATTGTGAATATAAAGTCCTAATGTATGGAATCCTAAAAATAAACTCACCCAACTTAAATGAGAAATTATTGCTTCTTTATGCTCTAACATTCTTGCTAAAACATTATCTTGATTAGATTTAGGATCATAATCACGAACAAAGAAGATTGCGCCATGTGCAAAAGCACCAACCATTAAAAAACCTGCGATATATTGGTGATGTGTATATAAAGCGGCTTGTGTAGTAAAATCTTTTGCTATAAAAGCATAAGACGGTAAAGCATACATATGTTGTGCAACTAATGAAGTTGTTACACCTAAAGCTGCTAAAGCTAAACCTAATTGCATATGTAAAGAATCAGTTACAGTTTCAAATAAACCTTTATGCCCAGCTCCTAATCTTCCTCCAGGTGGTCTATGAGCATCTAGAATTTCTTTCATATTATGACCAATAGCAAAATTTGTGCGATACATGTGACCAGCAAAAATAAATATAACTGCTATTGCTAAATGATGATGGGCAATATCTGTTAGCCATAATGATTGTGTTTGTGGATGAAAACCACCAACAAACGTTAAAATAGCGCTTCCAGAACCTACATTTGTACCAAAAATATGTTCGCTTGTGTCAGGACTTTGAGAATAAGCACTCCAATTACCACTAAAAAATGGCGATAAGCCACTTGGGTGTGGTAAGGTTGTTAAAAAATTATCCCAGCCAACATGCGTACCTCTTGATTCAGGAATCGCAACATGAACTAAATGTCCTGTCCAAGCTAATGAACTAACACCAAATAAACCAGATAAATGATGATTTAATCTTGATTCATTATTTTTAAACCAAGCAAGACTTGGACTAAATTTTGGTTGTAAGTGCAACCAACCTGCAAATAATAAAACTGCAGAAAAGATAAGTAAAGCTACTGATGTAGAATATAAATCTTTATTAGTTCTAATACCAATCGTATACCACCAATGATAAACTCCAGAGTATGAAATATCAACAGGATAGAATGCTCCACCTTTTGTAAATGCTTTAATTGCCGATTCACCAAAATGCGGATCCCATATTGTATGTGCGATTGGTTTTACTTTTAATGGGTTTAATACCCATTGTTCAAAATTACCTTGCCATGCAACATGAAAAAGATTACCAGATGTCCATAAGAAAATTATTGCTAAATGACCAAAATGAGAGGCAAATATTTTTTGATATAATTTTTCCTCTGTCATTCCATCATGACTTTCAAAATCATGAGCGGTAGCGATACCGTACCATATTCTTCGTGTAGCTGGATCTTGTGCAAGGGCCTGGCTAAATTTTGGAAACTTTGTTGCCATATTTTTTGTTACCTCTTTAAATAAAACTTATCCAACAGAAATAATTCTTGCTAAAAAGAATGACCAAGTTGTTCCTATACCACCAAGCAGATAATGAGCTAATCCTACTGCACGTCCTTGTGTAATACTTAAGGCTCTTGGTTGAATAGTTGGTGCTACTTTTAATTTGTTATGTGCCCATACAATTGATTCAATAAGCTCTTGCCAATAACCACGACCACTAAATAAGAACATTAAACTAAAAGCCCAAATAAAGTGTGCCCCTAAGAAAATCAAGCCATAAGCTGATAAAGCCGAACCATATGATTGAATTACTTGAGAAGCTTGTGACCATAAGAAATCTCTTAACCAACCATTAATTGTTAATGCACTTTGTGCAAAATTACCACCAGTAATGTGTGAGACTGCTCCTGTTGGGCTAACTGAACCCCAAACGTCAGACTGCATTTTCCAGCTAAAATGGAAAATAACTACAGAGATAGAATTATACATCCAAAATAATCCAAGGAATACATGATCCCATGCTGATACTTGACAAGTACCGCCACGACCCGGACCATCACAAGGGAATCTAAAACCTAGATTTGCTTTATCTGGTATTAATTTAGAACTTCTAGCAAAAAGAACACCTTTTAATAAAATTAAAACAGTTACGTGAATTGTAAACGCATGAATATGATGTACTAGAAAATCTGCTGTACCTAAAGTAATCGGCATCATGGCAATTTTTGATCCAACTGTTACAATATCACCACCAAAAGCATAACTTGTTGTTGCAAGTGCATTTGGTGCTGTATTACTTGGAGCTAGATAATGTAAACTTTGAATCCATTGTGCAAAAATTGGTTTTAATTGGATTGCTTTATCAGAAAACATATCTTGTGAACGACCTAATGCGCGCATTGTGTCATTATGAATATATAGACCAAAACTGTGGAAACCTAAGAAAATACAAACCCAATTTAAATGTGATATTATTGCATCTCTATGACGAATAACACGATCTAATAAGTTATTGTAATTATTTATAGCATTGTAATCTCTAACCATAAAAATAGCACCGTGAGCAGCACCACCAACAATACAAAATCCACCAATCCACATATGATGAGTAAAAATTGATAACTGTGTAGGATAATCGGTTGCAATATAAGGATAAGCAGGCATTGCATACATATGGTGAGCTACAATTATACTTAAAGAGCCCATCATCGCTAAGTTAATAGCTAATTGTGCGTGCCAAGATGTTATAAGAATTTCGTATAAACCTTTATGACCTTCTCCTGTAAATGGTCCTTTGTGTGCTTCTAAAATATCTTTCATGTTATGGCCAATACCAAAATTAGTTTTGTACATATGACCAGCAACAATAAAAAGCACTGCTAATGCTAAATGATGATGAGCTACATCACTTAACCATAAACCACCAGTAACTGGGTTTAATCCACCTTTAAAAGTTAAAAAGTCAGAATATTCACTCCAATTTCCACTAAAAAACGGTATTAAACCTTTATTAAAACTTGGATAAAGTTGTGCAATTAAGTCACGATTTAAAATAAATTCATGAGGTAAAGGTATTTCTTGAGGTGAAACACCAGCATCTAGTAGTTTATTGATTGGTAAAGCAATATGAATTTGATGACCAGCCCAAGATAAACAACCTAATCCTAATAAACCAGCTAAATGATGATTCATCATTGATTCTGCATTTTGGAACCATTCTAATTTTGGTGCTGATTTATGATAATGGAACCAACCCGCAAATAGCATTAATCCAGACATTACCAATCCACCAATTGCCGTGCAATAAAGTTCGAATTCGCTTGTAATACCCTCAGCTCTCCAAATTTGGAAAAATCCAGAAGTAACTTGAACACCTTGAAAATTACCACCAACATCACCATTTAAAATTTCTTGTCCTACAATAGGCCAAACAACTTGTGTACTTGGTTTTATACCTGTTGGATTATTCAACCAAGCTAAGTAATTTGAAAAATATGCGCCGTGAAAATGCATTCCACTAATCCATAAGAAAATAACTGCAAGTTGACCAAAATGAGCACTGAAGATTTTTCTTGATACGTCTTCTAATGAACTTGTATTACCATCAAAATCGTGAGCATCTGCATGTAAATTCCAGATCCAAGTTGTAGTTTTAGGCCCCTTTGCTAATGTTCTAGAAAAATGACCTGGTTTAGCCCATTTTTCAAAAGAAGTTTCTACTACATTTTTATCTACAATAACACGAACTTTTTTTTGCTCTGTTAAGTTTGTAACCATTTAATTCCCTTTTTGGAGATAAAATGTTAAGAAACTCTCATAATTCGACGAAATTAAAATTTCTGAAATGAGTTTTCGTATATAAGTATAATTATTTTTTAAATTATTTTTTTAATACATACAAAGTATTTTAAAATACATTTTAAAATACTTTGTATGTATTAAAAAAATAAAGTATGATATTTAAAGTATATATATGAATTTTATTGAATTATTTTTTTAAATTAATATAATGTTTGTTGATAAAGATTTAAATTTATTAATACAAGTATTACCAAATTATGTCAGAATTTATTTGCAGAATCATCCAAATCGTTTTAATTTGATTGAAATTATATTAGACATAGGACGAAGACCAGAGGGCAGATTTGTAAATGGTTCCGAATATTTGTCACAAAATATTATTTGTTGGCAAGATTTATATTTTTGTATAAAACAATTAGGGAATTTTAATGATGATAATAGAGCGGGTATTGAAAAAACACTTCATAGAGTAAGTTGTTTAAGAAATAAAAAAGGAAATATAATAGGATTAACTTGTAGAGTTGGTAGAGCGTTGTTTGGTAGAATAAGTATTATTCGAGATTTACTTGAATCTGGACAATCAATATTAATTTTAGGAAAACCCGGTGTCGGAAAAACAACAACAATTAGAGAAATTGCCCGTATATTATCAGACGAGATGGAAAAACGTGTTGTAATTATAGATACCTCAAATGAAATTGGTGGTGATAGCGACATACCACATTCTGGAATAGGACGGGCAAGAAGAATGCAAGTAGCAAAGTCAGAATTACAACATAATATTATGATTGAGGCTGTAGAAAATCATATGCCTGAAGTAGTTATTGTTGATGAAATAGGAACTGAATTAGAAGTTTTAGCTGCCCGAACTGTCGCACAAAGGGGTGTTCAGCTAGTAGGAACCGCGCATGGTAATTGTTTAGATAATTTAATAAAAAATCCTACTTTAACCGATATTATAGGAGGTGTACAAAATGTAACTTTAAGTGATGAAGAAGCAAAAAGAAGAGGAACACAAAAAAATATCTTAGAACGTAAAGCTTCCTCTGCATTTCAAATTGCAATAGAAATAAATCAAAAAGATAAATGGTTTATTCATGAAAATATTGACCAATCAGTTGATTTTTTATTACAAAAACAAACTCCATTTTTGCAAACCCGTATATTAAAAAAGGATAATAAAGTAAATATACATCAGAAAATTTTGCAAGATTATATATTGGAACAAAAGTTATTACAAAATTTTAGGAAAAATTTATTTTGGAAATCAAAGTTAAATCAAAATTCGTATGAGTTAATGAAAACAGTTAATAAATCAAAAATTTATATATATTCCTATTCTGTTTCTATTAATAAAGTTCAACAGGTTTTTAAATCTTTTGATTTTACTCTTTATTTTACAAAAGATTTTGACAAAGCAAATTTAATTTTAGCCTTAAAACCATATATAAAAGAAAATCGAAAACTTAGACAGATTGCAAAAATTAGACAAATACCGATATATACGGTAAAAAAAAATACATTACAACATATTCTTAAAACTATTCTTCAAATATTAAATTAAATATTATTAAAAATAATGTTGACAAAATAATTATTGTATTATATAAATCATTATAAATTTATTTATGAAAAACCCTATTTATGTTACATTTAAGTTTGGTTACTATAACTTTAGAATTTTTTAAGATTTATATATATCAAAATATTTTGAGAGATTTGCCGTTATTCGAAAAATTTCAGAACTTTTTAATCGAAACATTTGGTTTTTTAATGCAAACATATGGTAATGGTTTTTATTTGAATTTATTTGGTAAAGAAATTTATTTTAATTTAACTACTATAGTTCAAGGTTCAATTGATTCCTTTATTAAAAGTACACCACCAGTTTTTATTTTTAATATTCGAACAGCTTTAGTATGTTTTCGTAATATTTGTAATATAAGATATACTATAAGTTGGTTTCCCAATATAAACCCATATAGGGGTTTTTGGCAACTAATTACTGAACCAGTAGATATGATTGTAAGACCTTTATGTTGGTATCTTCCAAAATATGCCTATTTTGATCTAACAACATGGGTTGTTTATTTTATTTTAGATGGTCTTATTAATTATTGTGATTTTATTTTAAGGATATTAAAATTATATCAGGGTCAAATATAAAAATAATAAAAGAATTTAATATATATTGTTTTTGTGTGAACATTATACTACATTATTTCAAATAATATTTAATAAATTTTATAACTTTAATTCATGCTTAAATTAAGATTAAAATGTTTTGGAAGAAAAAAAATTAGTTGTTACAGAATTGTCTTAATGAATAGTTCTTCAAGAAGAGATAGTAGACCTATTAAAGAACTTGGATTTTATAATCCAATCAATAATCAAATTAAATTGGATCTAGAAGAAATTATTTTAGCTCTAAAAAATGGTGCACAACCAACTAAAACGGTTTTTAATATACTAGTTAAAAATAATATTTTAACAAAAAAAGTTTAAATAGGTAATTTTTGGAGAATTTATTTTGTCAAAATTTCACTTTAAAGTTATTTGGTCAACGCATTGTTTAGGAATAGCTGTTGATAAAAAATTGAAAAATAATACAACAATACCTCTCACCTCATTTTTCTTTTGGCCAAGAGTAGATGGATGGAAATTATTAAAACATGAACTTGACTTAAAACCCTGGCTTATTGAAAAAGAAAGAATCGAAATTTTAAATGGTTACACAAAAATAATTTCTATTTGGAAAAATAATTTTAAAAATGAAAAGGTATTAAATTTTTCCGAATTAGAAAAAAATTTTAATTTTCTATTAATTGCAATGGAATAAAAATAAAATTTAAGAATAGTAAATTTTATATTATAATAAAATTTACTATTCTTAAATTTTATTATAATGAAACAAAAAAGTGATAATTTCGATTTTTTTTGCGAAACGATTGATTTAAGTCTAATGGCTCTGCAAGCATTAGATAAATATAGTTATGATTGTTTTTTTGAAAAATTAAAAGAAAATGATACAAATGATATTTTATTGTTTGCAGTTTTTCAAATTCGTTTAAAAAGTCAAATGAATTTTTTTTATGAAAATACTGAAAAAAAACTTTTTACAAAATTTTTAAAAAGACAAAAAATTTCTAAAAAAACTATAAAAAAAATTATAAAAATACTTTCAAATATTTTAAATTCTAACTTTTGTGAACAAAAACTCGACTTTATTGCTTTTTACTTTTTACCAGAATATGGTTTATTTTTAACAAAATTAAAAATTTTCGAACTTCAAAAATTAATAATTTTTGAATTTTGGGTTAATGAATATAAAAAACGTTTTAGCTTTTTATTTATAAAAATATTACCAAGAAATTTTAACAGGAAATTATACCCATTTTTACTTAATTTTTATTTACAAAATGCTTTAAGATACTTAATTTTTTACAAAACAATTTAAATTAAAATTATATTAATTATTCTTATTAACAATAATACATTCTGTAGTTAATATCATACTTGCTATTGATGCTGCATTTTGAATTGCAGATCTAGTAACTTTAGCAGGATCAATTATACCAAAATCATACATATTACAAAATTCATCGGTTGTTGCGTTATAACCAAAAGATAAATCTTTTTCTTGTAGTTGTTCTAAAATAACACTACCATTTTTTCCCGAATTTTGGGCAATTCGTTTTAATGGTTCAAAAATAGATTTTGCAATAATTAAACCACCAATACATTCATCTTCACTTAAATTATTTTTAACCCAATTTTTTAATGGATCAGATAAATGAGCTAATGCGGCTCCCCCTCCTGGAACAATTCCTTCTTCGAGTGCAGCTTTAGTTGCATTAATAGCATCTTCTAATCTTAATTTTTTATCTTTCATTTCAGTTTCGGTAACAGCACCAACTTTAATTACTGCCACGCCACCAGATAATCGCGCTATGCGGTTTTGTAATTTTTCTTTGTCATATTCTACCTCTGTTAAATTAATTTGTTTTCGTAATTGTTCACAACGATTACTAATTGCTAATTTGTTAGTTTCCGGAATGGCTATAATTGTTGTATTGTCTTTATCAACAATTATTTTTCGGGCTTGACCTAATTTATCTAATACAAGATTTTCAAACGTTGTTCCAGTATCATCTGTAATTAAAGTTGCACCTGTTAAAATTGAAATATCTTCGAGAATTAATTTTCTTTGTTCACCAAATCCAGGTGCACGTATCGCAACGACATTTACAATCGAACGTAATTTATTTAAAATTAAAGTTGCTAATGCTTCTTTCTCAACATCTTGAGCAATTATTAATAATGGTTTTTTTGTTTTAGCTACTTGTTCCAAAATAGGTAAAAGTTCTTGTTGAACAAGAGTTATTTTTTTATCTGAAACTAAAATAAATGGATTTTCATAAACAGTTTCCATTCTTTCTAAGTCGGTCATAAAATAAGGAGAAATAAATCCTTTATTTATTCGCATACCTTCAGTAATTTCTAAAATTGTTGATGTTGAAGTACCTTCTTCTAAAGAAATTACACCGTCTTTTCCAACTTTTTCTAATGCATTTGCAATCATTTCTCCAGGTTCTTTATCATTGCCGGCTGAAATTGTTGCGACTTGTTCAATAGCTTTTATATCTTCAATTGGTTTTGCTATCTCTGAAATCATATCAACAAGGTATTGAGTTGCTTTTTCAATGCCCTTTTTTAATAAAATAGGATTTGCACCAGCAGCAACATTTCGCATACCTTGTTTAACTATTGAATAAGCTAAGACTGTTGCGGTTGTTGTTCCATCGCCGGCAACATCATTTGTTTTTGCCGCAGCTTGTCTTATTAAAAGAACACCAGTATTTTCTATATTATCTTCTAATTCAATCTGTTTTGCAATACTTACGCCGTCGTTAATAATTTCAGGGGAACTAAATTTACTTTCTATAACAACATTTCTCCCTTTAGGGCCGAGAGTTACGGAAACAGCCTCAGCCAACACTTCCATCCCTTTTTCTAATGCTCTTCGTGCATTTTCTTGATAAAGAATTTTTTTAGACATAAATTTTTGTATTAACGAAAATTTTTTTTATTTTAATAATGATAAGTTATACTGAAAAAACAATTTTTTAACTATTTTTAAAGAAAAATAAAAATTATAACTTTATATGCTATATATATTTTTATAAAATAACGAATAAAAATATGTAATTCTATTAATATTTATTTAAATTCTTTTATAAAAAATAAATGAAATATACTCTATCTATTTTAGTTTTAAATGAAACTGGTGTATTAACAAGAATTTCGAGTTTATTTGCTCGTCGAGGTTATAATATAGAAAGTTTAGCCGTTGGACCTACCGAACAAATTGGTGTTTCGCGTTTAACAATAGTATTACCTGGAACAAAAAGAAGTATAGAACAATTAAGAAAACAACTTTATAAATTAATTGATATTATTAAAGTAGAAGATATAACAAATGTACCTTGTGTAGAAAGAGAATTAATGGTTTTAAAAATTAAAGCTTCTAAATTGTCCAGAGCTGAGATATTAGAAATTGCAAATATTTTTCGAGCAAAAGTTATCGACTTTTCATTGTACTCTATAACATTAGAAATTACTGGTGATCCAGGTAAAATAGTTGTATTTGAAAAAGTCTTAAGTAAATTTGGTGTCATGGAAATCGCTAGAACAGGTAAAATTGCTCTTACGAGGGAATCAAATTTAAATACTCAAACCTTAAAACATATGGGATAAAAAGTCTAATAATTTTATTTAAAAAAGCCTAACCAATTTCCGGGTTTTTCTTTAAAAGATAAACATTCAACAACATCCAATTCAACTTCTAAAGTTTTTTTTTTTACTAAAAAATTAATATTTGTTATTGATTGTAATGGCAAAAATTTTGGAGTTTCATTAATATTTGGCTCATTGTGAGTTTTTTCTATTAAAAAATATTGTTTACAAATATTTATATACTTACAGTTTAAACAAATACACATAATATATATATTAAATTAAATAGTTTATAATAAATTGTATAGGGGGTGTGGTGAAATGGTAGACACAATGGACTTAAAATCCATCGACTTTCAAAGGTCATGGGGGTTCAAGTCCCCCTGCCCCTATACAATAAGGCGGTATGGCCAAGTGGTAAGGCAGAGGATTGCAAATCCTTTACCCCCAGTTCAAATCTGGGTGCCGCCTTTATAATTTAATTTCTCTTTACTTAACTAAGTAAAATTATAAAATTTTTTATTTTTTGATGTATAATGTATAATAAATTTTTTAACAAAATTTATTCAAATTAAATGCTAAAATTCAGTTTTGATATTTTTACACATAAAGGTTTATTATTAGAGGCCTATCCGATTAGTAAAATTATTTATAAAAAATCAAATTTTATAAATAATCAAAAAATTACATTAAAAAAAAAAATCATTAAGATAAATCATAGTTCGGCATTAAATATTTCTGGTGGAAATATTTCTGATAATAACTCTCAAGCACTTGTTCCTTTTAATGAGCGTCGAATTATTCAAAATCCAACTATTGATACTTATGGTTATTTACCTAAAAATGAAAATAGTGAAAGCGGAAATTGTTTTGATTTAAATAAATATAAAAGTAATCAATCTACAACTATTTCCCCATTATCTTTTAATTCAAATGGTTATGAGTACGTTTCATATGAATATTTAGGAGAGGTTGATGAAATTGATAAAAAAAAAGATAATCCAAATAACTTTACTGGCGATTTATCAAATCATTTTGTACCTCATATTTTATTTGATATAAACGGATGTCGTAGAATTGCAATAATAAAACTAGAAGATATTTATGAAACAGAAACTTATTTTATAGGCAAACATAAAATTAAAAAAAACAACTTTTTAGGCACAATAGCTCATTGGAATTATCATGATGCTTTTTATCCCATTTGTTATCGGGGATCATTTTATCCTATTGGTACTTATGATTACCCACCATTAATAATCTGTAAAACACGTTTTCTAAGGTGGCATTTTCGTCCTACCGAAGTTTATATAAAATTAAGAAAAGATCGTTTGAATGATTATTATCCGAAAATACGAATATATCGTCGTTGTCCAGATTATTTTCTAAGATCTTTTAATGATGACTATACACGTTATCATTATGAATTTCGACCTAGAAGTTTTTTTATTTTTAAAGCCGAAGAATTAAAAGAAATAAGAAAACATAGGGGTTGGCGTGGTTTTTTTTATAGAATTTATTTATTTATACTTGAAATAATAGAAAAACTTAAATCTTTAATTTTTAATTCAAGACGTACACATTTTGATTACATTAGGATTTATTCAAATAGTATTGCACGTCGTTATCCTATAAGCCCACGGAAAAAGACGCGTTACTCATCTATAACAACAAATCAATGCATATTAGACTTATTTAAAATTCATCGAGAAAACCGATTGAATCTAAATGATATGTATAAATTAAAAATAGGGAGATATTATGGTTTTGGTTATAAAATTAAATATAGATTTGATTGTAAAAAAAACTTAAACAACAAATATGATTTAAAATATAATCGTTTACCTTATCAATTTTCTAAAGACAATTTTATTAAACGACATTTGAATAACAACTTATTAAATGGTGTTCGATTTTTTCATAATAAATATATTAATCCTTCAAAATATATATCAAATAATTTATTATATGACACAGTCCAATGGGCTTTACCAAATAACCGTGTAAATTATTTGGATAATCTTAGTAATATTTATTATGACCTAAGGTTATTTAACTATTATAAAGAAACTCTTAAACCCAAGTATTATCTTAAAAAAAGCTTAAAAAAGGGTTTCAATTATTATAAAACTATTGAAAGAAAAAATTATCAGAAAATTCCTATTTATAAATACGGTAATGACGATCATTTTCTTTATAAATTTGATAATAAAAAAATTGGTAAACCTCAGTTTGCGATTTACACAAAATTTCCAAATGAAATATCAAAAAGAGATAATAATAAAATTTTATATCCATATCCGCAAATTAATGGAAAATATTATGAGTTAACAAAAAATTATCCAATAAGACAAATAGATCAAAAAGGATGTTTAACGTACCCTTGTCCTTTTATTGATATTAATGGTAACATTTTTTACGAACAAAAATATTATAATTGGACTCTTTTTTACCCAAATTATTATCCTGAATCTTTAGTAATAAATTCATTAAACCCACAACAATTTTGGTTAAAACAACATTTTTGGATTAAACAATATTTTGAAAAAGATAACAGAATTATTAATATAGATTTAAACGTACCTTACTTATTAAAAAGTAAAATAACAAAAAATGAAAAAATTTCATTAATTGATAATTGTTTAAATTTTGACAAAAAATCATTAAACGACTCTAAAAAAATTTCAAAAAAATATGGCTTAAATATTTATTTTAAACACTTTAAAGCAGATTTAAATAGTTTAAAAACTTCTTTAAATTTTTTAGTGAAGTCAGAGAGCTTTTATCTTTTCCATACTATAGCGCGATTTAAACATCTAGAAAAGTTAATTAATTGGGATTATGCAAGGGTTATAAAAAATGAAACATTAGAAACTACAATACAAAACTTAAGAGAAAATAATATTTTATCTGAAATAGCAATTAGAAATAATAAAAAGTTTATAAAAAAACCTCGAAAGTGTACAAAAATTTTTAGATATCACAAAGATTACTTCAAAAATTTTAAAAAAATTTTTTGGAAAAATTATTTCGAAAATTTAATTAAACGTATTGAATATTATAAAAACTATGAAAAACATTGTTTAAAATATATACTAGAACAAAAAAATAGGATAAAAAACAATTTAAAAAATGATATTAAAAAACTAAAAAATGAAGATATTGGTTCTTTAAACATTGAAAATTTCTCCAAAAAAAATATAAACAACTTACAGAAGTCTAAGTTTATTAAAATTCAAGATTATTTTAGCGATTCTGAACTGTTGAAAACAAAAAACTCATTTAAAAATAATAAGTATGAGAAAAATTTAATTACATATAAAGAACAGTATAAAAATTATTTAATTAAATATGAAAAATATTTAACAAATACAAATTAAAAAAATTTTTATAATATAAATATATATTTAAAAATTTTTTATAGTACAATAATTTTTAATTAAATAAAACCCTGGTTTTTATAATTTTATTAAATAATACAATTATGAAAATATATCAAAACAATTACCAGTTTTTAACATCATTACAAAATTTAAAACAAAAATGTTTCTCAAATTTAAGTTTTGTAAAACAAACTTATAATAATTTAAAAAATAAAATTGAAAATCAAAAACAAAATTTTCTACATTCTAATGAACAAAAATTATTACTAAAGCAAGCTTTTATTTATAAAAAATTTCAGCCTGAATTTGAAAAAGATTTTCAAGTTTTAAGAGAAAAAATCCTTAATTATATTGAAGACGATTATAGAGCTAACAATTTAATACCTGAAGATAGTAGAATTTATGTTAATGTACATTTTGCAAAAACGGAGCCAGAAATTTTATCGTCCTATCAATCGGTTTTATTTTATCGTACAACTAAAAAAAATAGCTTAGTAACAAAAACGGAATTAGAATATAAAAAAGATTATGACAGTTATTGTAACTATTTTACTTATTTTTTACGATTAAGAAAATATTTTCGTCTTCCGCGTCGCGGAAGATTTGAATTTATGAATTTATATGATGTTTATAAATTCACTGTTAAAAAACAATATTTACAAAGACGTGTTCTTATTTTAAAAAATCAGAATGCAAAGTTAAATAGTTTAATTTTCGGTTTTTTAGGAGAATCGGATGCTTTACTTTATAAAAAAAAAATCATACTAGATCATGAATTAACATTTATTATAAATAAACGATTTAAAAAGCAAAATATACCAGTTTTAGATGATTCAATTAAGATAGAAAGCACAACATTATCTGATCTTCAAAATGCTTTAGAAAAATTTGAAGATTTTGAAAAAATTATTATAAAACCTAATTTAATTTTAATTCCAAAATTTTTTAATTATAATTTGGCCGATAAAAGACAAACAGGTTTAATAAATTTTCCAGATAAAATGTTAACAAAAACAGGATTTTATGGAGTACCTCTTTATAAAACAAAACCTATTGCCAAAAAATTTTTGATTTCAAATAATAAAAATTTTAAAGACTTACCTATTCCACGTAAGTATTTAGAAGGTAAAAAATTTTTTATAACTTTAGATAAACAAGAATATGAAGATTTGTTAAAAAAAGATAAGAAAAATTTCTTGTTTCATAAGGAAGAAACAGATTTTACAGACAACATAAAAAATGTTATTGCGCAGCGAAATAAAATGTCGTTAGTTGAAATAAACCATTTATTTAATAAAATAAAAATTAAATGTCAAACTGTTGGAAAATTACAGAAAGTAAAAAAATTTTTTTCTGATAATTATAATGAAGATTATTTGTTAGAAAAAACGTCACATTATATTGATACAATTCATTAAATAAAACAAATATTTATTTTTAATTAAATAATAGATTATTAAGTCTTCCTATAAAATTATCATTAAATAGTAAGATACAAAAATAAATAGTATTATGAATTATACTTAAGAATTAAGTATAAAAACTTTGGTTTTTTAATATTATTTTTAATAAAAAATCTTAGTAAACATTTTATATTAGAAAAATTTATATAAAAATTGAAAAAAATAATGACATCATCTTTATCAAACTTTTTGCTAAGCTTAGTTGCAGGTGGACTAATCGTTGTTGTTCCTATTACAATTGCTCTTCTTTTAATTAGTTCAAAAGATAGAACAATACGATCTTAGTATTTATTAAACTCTAAAGTAAAATTTTCAAATGATAAATATTTCATACAACCCTAACTTTTTATTAGCTATTATTCTAATAATAGGTATGATACTTTTTTATTCACTTCGAATTGTTCGTCCAGAAGTTTCTAAAGAAGAGGATGTTTTTTTTACAACATTAGGTTTATTATATAGCTGTATAATGCTTGTGCATGGCTGGCGTTTAGACCCTATTCTTTTTTTTAGTCAAGTATTACTTGTTGCTATTGTTTTAGGGATAGGTTGGGAAAACATACGTTTACGTGGTTTATTAGTTAGAACTTTTGAAATAGAAAATTAAAAATTTTTGTATTTTCTATTACCTCTTTTTTTATTTAATATTCTTCAAAATAATAAATAAATATTCTTGGTTTCACTATTATAAAGAAATAAAATTTCAGATTTTATGAAAAATAAATATTTAAGTTCTCTTGTTTTATCAGTTTTTTGTTTATCAACAATATTTAATTTTTCTAGTTTTGCAATCGAATTAGATGAAGCTACAAGAACCGTTGTTTTAGATAAAACAGGAAAAACAGTTACATTAACACCTGAACAAATTAAAAAAGGTAAAAGACTATTTAATGCATCTTGTTCAACATGTCATACAGGTGGTATTACAAAAACAAATCCAAACGTAGGATTGGATCCAGAAGCATTAAGTCTTGCAACACCTGCACGCGATAATATATTATCGTTAGTTGATTATATGAAAAATCCTACAACCTTTGACGGTTTAGAATCAATTGCTGAGATTCATCCTAGTATTCAAAGTGCTGATATTTTCCCTAAAATGCGTAACTTATCAGAAGACGATTTATATGCTATTGCTGGTCATATTTTAGTGCAACCAAAAATTGTTGCAGAAAAATGGGGTGGTGGAAAAATTTATTTCTAATGTACCATAATCTACTATAATAATTTTTATAAGTGTTATTTGTTTATTTATTTGAGGATTAAAAATGAGAAAATTTTCTCTAAATTTATTAAGTTTGTTAGGTTTTACTTTTTTAGTTTTAAGTCAAAATAGTTTTGCTGCTGATATTGAAAACGGTGAAAAGATTTTTACTGCAAATTGTTCAGCGTGTCATGCTGGTGGAAATAATGTTATTATGCCTGAAAAAACATTAAAAAAGGATGTTTTAGAAGCAAATGGTATGAAAAGTGTTGATGCTATTACATATCAAGTAACAAATGGTAAAAATGCAATGCCTGCATTTGGTGGACGTTTATCTGATAGTGATATTGAAGATGTAGCAAATTATGTTTTATCACAATCTGATAAAGGTTGGGATTAAAATTTTTTTGATTTTTAAAAATTTTCTAGTATTAGAAAATTTTTAAAAATCAAAAAAATTTTTAGAAGCTTTAGATTTATAGCGGTTTGGATTTTCTACAATACATAGCATTCGTTTAATAGTTATATTTTCTATTTTTGCCCAATGAATTATACCCAACTCTAATTCTTTTGTTATTGCCGAAACGGAGACAAAAGCGGCCCCCAACCCAGATTGAACAGCATTTTTGATAGCTTCAATTGAATTTAATTCCATTTCTATCTTAAAACGATTGCTATCAATGCCATTTTCATATAAGACATTATAAATTACTTTTCTGATAGTTGAACTACTATCAAGAGTTATAAATTTTAAAGAATAGAGGTCTTCTTTTTGAATTTTTTCAAAATTAGCTAATCCATGTGACTTTGGTAGAATAAGTGCTAATTCATCTTCAGCATATGGTATTATTTTTAAAATATCTTTTAATTCGGAAGGAATTTCACCACCAATAATTGCAATATCAATTTGCCCATTAGCAACAGCCCAAGCAACTCGTCGTGTTGAATGAACTTGTAGTTGAACATTTATTTGCGGATATCGTTGTCGAAATAATCCAATTAATCTTGGCATTAAATAAGTACCTGTGGTTTGGCTAGCTCCGACAATTAAATTACCAGCCTGTAAATTTTGTAAATCTGCTAAAGCTCGATATGTTTCTTCACATAATGCCAAAATACGATTTCCATAGCGTAAAAGTAGTTGTCCTGAATCTGTTAATTTTATTCGTTTTTTGTGTCTTTCAAACAAAGAAACATTTAAATGTTTTTCTAAATTTTGTATTTGCAAACTTAATGCAGGTTGAGATAAGTATAAACTTTCAGCAGCACGTATAAAACTTCCTTCAGCTGCAATTGCTCTTAAAATTCTTAGTTGATCTAGGGTAAATGGAAGATCATTCATTATTCTTCAATAAATTTATAATTTTTTAATTAAACTACAGTTAAATAAAAATATACTATAATAGTATTGAATAATGTTTTTTGTTATAAATCTATTTTAAAATTTAACTTTATAACAAAATAAAACTTTAAATAGTTTAAAAAAGGAGTTTTATATAGTATGGATACACGCCTTATTATTGTTTTTTTACCACTTGTAGCAGCATTGTCTTGGGCTTTATACAACATCGGTCGTGTAGCATTACAACAATTTAATCGTATTGCTTCTCGTTAAATTTTTGAACTTTAAAAATTATTAAACAAAATTTTTGAAAAATTTGTTTAATAATTTTTTTATGATATAGTTTAATTTAAGTGTATTTATTATTATTAAACATTATAATTAGTTGTATTAATATGGCAGTTCCTAAAAAAAGAACATCAAAATCGAAGAGAAATTCTAGAAAATCCCAATGGTATAAACTAGCAAGTGTTGCAAAGCAAAAAGCTGTTTCATTAGCAAAATCAATCATAACTGGAAAATCAACAAGTTTTGTTTTGCCAAAGAAACAGGAAGAACCTGAAGAACCGGTTGTATAAAAAAGTTTTTAGTTAAGACTAGACTTAACTAAAAACTTTAATGTATATTTGGATGTTGAATACAAACGGACGTGGCGGAATTGGTAGACGCGCTAGATTTAGGTTCTAGTGAGGTTATCTTGTGAGAGTTCGAGTCTCTCCGTCCGTAAGTTACACAAAGATAAAATCCTCAGTAGCTCAGTGGTAGAGCGATCGGCTGTTAACCGATTGGTCGTTGGTTCAAATCCGACCTGGGGAGTTTTTTTATGAAAGAATTAAAATCGTTATGTTTTTACTCTTTTATTTATCTAAGTTTTCAATTATAATTGGTTAAAAAAAAAAAAATTTTTATGGCATTTAATAATGATTCATTTAAAATAGGTAATAAAGTATTTACGTCACGATTAATGTTGGGGACGGGTAAATATCCCAATTTAGAAAAAAATTTTAAAAGTATTGAAAAAAGTGAAACTGAAATTATAACTGTAGCTGTTAGAAGAGTTAATAATGAAAATTTTAAAAATAATTTTGAAATATTAAATAAAATTAATTGGAAAAAAATTTGGGTTTTACCTAATACAGCTGGTAGTCAAACTGCCGAACAGGCAATTAGGGCCGCTTTTTTAGGTAAAGAACTTGCCAATCGTTTAGGACAACATGATAATAGTTTTGTTAAACTTGAAGTAATTTCCGACCCCAAATATTTATTACCCGATCCAATAGGAACTCTTAAAGCCGCTGAAATTTTAGTAAAAAAAGGATTTACTGTTCTTCCTTATATAAATGCGGATCCAATATTAGCAAAACATTTAGAAGATATTGGTTGTGCAACAATAATGCCTTTAGGTTCGCCAATAGGGTCGGGTCAAGGAATCCAAAATATTGAACAAATTAAAATAATAATTGAAAATGCAAAAATCCCTGTTATTATCGATGCAGGAATTGGAAAAGCAAGTGATGCATTAAAAGCAATGGAAATTGGAGCAACTGCTATTTTATTAAATACAGCTGTAGCTAAAGCTAAAGATCCTATTATTATGGCAGAAGCAATGAAATTAGCTATAAAAGCCGGACGTTTGTCATATCATGCTGGTTCAATGAAACCACATAAATATGCCCAATCCAGCTCACCAATGACAAATCTTATAAATTAGATTTTTTAATACAATTATCAAAAAATCTAATTTATAAGATTCATTAAGAATCGCGAAAATTTTCTAAATCATCCATACCAAAATCGCTCCACTTTTCACTAGGATATAATGATTCAAAACCTAAATGAATCCGAATTAATCTATCAAATGATCCTTTTCCTTTTAAACTAGTAAAAGATTTTCCTCTACAAGCTTGCCACGTAGCAGTGCCAAGAGTAAATAGATAAAACATCATCATAACAATAGAAAGATTTAAAGCTAAGTTGTCATTCCTTAATTCTGATGGATAAGCAATAGAACCACCTAATTCTATACCAACAATATATCTATATAAATCTTGAATCATAGGAAAAATTACAATAAAAATACTGTTTAGAATCATATGATATCTTATAAACATAGGTAATTTAAAAAATTTTTCAGGAATATACTTTACAATTAATCTCTCAGAAAAATATAAAAATAATTCATAAAGACCCATAAACGTAAAGCGACCATTAAAAATTTCTGTTATATAAGATGTAAAACCAAAAAAATTATTAACAGATTGCGCAAATTCTCTATTAAAAGTCATATCTAAAGGTGGTGTTCGTTGCGCAAAAAACATAAAAGACGCATAAAAATATAATCCCCATGAAGGAAGATAAAGAAGAAAACCAAAAATCCTCCATAATAAATTTGGAGCTTTTGTTTTTTCAAACTTTATTTTTTTATTTGATTGACGATCAGTAAAAACAAAAAATATTACAAATATAATTAAACAAAACAATTCATTTCTGGTTAATGATTCAGTTAAAAAATAAAAAATTTCCTTTGTAAATTTAAAACAAAATTTTATTAAATTTTTTATAAAATTGAAGCAAAAATAGAAAAATGAATAAAAAATTTTTATTAAAAATTCAAATGTTTGAGTAACTAAATTTTGCAAAATTTGATAATACTCTATATAATTTTCTTTTTTTGACATTTGTTTATTTTGGTAAGAATTTATTTTATATTAATAAAGAATAATTTATTTTGACTTAATAAAATCAAATATTTAAAATTTTTTATTTTTCACTTTTTATTAAAAATGTAATTCTAAAAAGAATATTATTCAATTTGCAGTATATTGTAACATAATTTTATAGTTTTAAGCTAAAACTTTATTATGCTATAAAATCATTAATATTAAAACCGTTATTTATACTATTAAAAAAGACTTTATAAAATATCTATAAACTAATATAGATATAAAATTACTCAACTTATTTTTATTTATTAAAATTAAATTTTTTTATAAAAAATCATGTTTAATTTATTAGAGAATGAAAAATCTATTATAAAAAAATATCAACCTTTACTTAATCAGATAAATATTCTTGAAAATACCGTTAAAACATTAACAGATAATGAATTAAAAGAAAATATATATAAATTAAAAAAAAAATATTTTTTAACTCAAAATTTATCTAACGATATTATCGTAGATTCGTTTGCATTTACACGTGAGGCTTCTATAAGAACAGTTGGTTTAAGACATTTTGATCAGCAAATTTTGGGCGGATTAGTTTTAAATGAAGGTAAAATAGCAGAAATGAAAACAGGGGAAGGAAAAACATTAGTAGCAACATTACCTGCTGCATTAAATGCATTAACCAGAAAAGGTGTTCATTTAGTTACTGTAAATGATTATTTAGCTAAACGTGATGTTGAATGGATGGGACAGATTTATCAACATTTAGGTCTTACTGTTGGTCTAATAGAATCAAAAATGGAAGAAAATGTTAGACGAAAAAATTATCAAAAAGATATTACCTATATAACAAACAGTGAACTAGGTTTTGATTTTTTACGTGATAATATGGCTTTTTCATTAAATCAACTAGTTCAACGACCATTTAACTTTTGTATAATTGATGAAGTTGATTCAATTTTGATAGACGAAGCACGAACACCTTTAATTATTTCTGGTGAAGTTCCAACAAATTCAAATATTTATATTCAAGCCTCAGAAATTTCAAAATATTTGAAAAAAGGTCGAGATTTTGAAATGGATGAGAAAACAACAAACATAACTTTAACGGAACAAGGAATACGGCAAATAGAAAAAATATTGGGTATTTCAAATATTTTTGAAACAAAGCAACCTTGGTTATTTTTTATTTTAAATGCTTTAAGAGCTGAAAAATTTTTTTTAAAAGATGTTAAATATATTGTAAGAAACAATCAAATTTGCATTGTTGATGAATTTACTGGTCGTATAATGCCAGATCGACGTTGGAATAACGGATTACATGAAGCAATAGAAGCAAAAGAAAATATTTTTGTAAAAAAATCAAGTGAACAATTAGCAGCAATAACATATCAAAATTTTTTTACATTATATCCAAAACTTTCTGGTATGACGGGTACAGCTAAAACAGCAGAAACGGAATTAGAAAAAATTTATAATTTAGAGGTTGTTGTAATCCCCACGGTTCGTCCTTTTAAACGTGAAGATTTACCAGATCGTGTATATATTAGTGAAATTGCAAAATGGAAAGCTGTAGCACAAGAATGCATAGAAATGTATAAAATTGGAAGACCTGTTCTTGTAGGAACAAATAGTATTGAAAAATCAGAAATTGTATCTTTATTATTAAAAGATTGTAATATTCCATATAAACTTTTAAATGCAAAACCAGAAAATTTAAAATTTGAGTCTCAAATTATTGCCGAAGCGGGATGCACCAATTCTATAACAATTGCTACAAATATGGCAGGCAGAGGTACCGATATAATATTGGGTGGAAGTTCAAGTTTTAAAATTAAAAGATTAATGAAAATTTTAAATTTCACGGAAAAAGTTAAATTTCAACACACAAATTTAAAATTATTCTTATTAAAACAATTAATTAAAAATATTAAAAAAAACCAAACAAATTTTTCTTTTAAAGAATTAGAAATATTATTGGATTTAAATAAAATAAAAAATATAAATACTAAATATTTAAAAAAATTGTTAAATATTTTATTTTTTTATATCAAGATTAACTATAAAATAAAATCTAATTATCAACGAAAAAAGGTACAAGAGCTAGGGGGGTTGCTAGTTATTGGGACAGAAAGACATGAATCTAGAAGAATCGATAATCAATTACGGGGAAGAGCTGGAAGACAGGGTGATCCAGGTACTTCTAGGTTTTTTATAAGTCTAGAAGATAAAATTTTTCGACTTTTTGGTGGTAATAATATTAAAAATTTAATTAATACGTTTCAATTAAATAATGATAATATTCCTCTAGAGTCAAATTTATTAACAAAAAGTTTAGATTTAGCACAAGAAAAAGTTGAAAATTATTATTATGAAATGAGAAAAAATGTTTACGATTATGATGAAGTATTAAATCAACAACGTAAAGTTTTTTATTCTACACGTTCTTTAGTATTAAATACTTCAACTATTCGTAATTGGATTTTGGATTTGGGTGAATACGTTATTTTAGAAATTGTTACGTATTTTAATGAAGTTAATTTAGATAAAAAAAATGAAAATCTCGAAACTGATATAATTGAATTAAAAAAATTGTTTGGTTTTTCTTTTAATTTAGATGTGCAAAAAATTAAAAAAATACCACCACTTTTATTATTTAGTTTTTTAAGAGAACAATTTTGGTTAACTTATGATATAAAAGAAACCAATTCTGAGATTATTGATGAAGGTTTTTACAGAGAATTTGAAAAAATATGTTTATTGCAAGCTATTGATTTTTGTTGGTCCGAACATTTACAAAAAATGAGTGATTTAAGAGAATCTATTGTTTGGCGAGCATATGCACAACGTGATCCTTTAGTAGAATATAAACAAGAGGGTTATATCCTTTTTACTAATACTTTAAAGCAAATTCGAAATTTTTTAGTTTTTACTATTTTATCCACAGATTTGCTTTAAATTACTATCATAAGTTTTTATAAAATCTGATATCATTGTAATTAAAACTATTATTAATAATAAAATATAAAAATGACAACAAAAAGAACATTAGAAGGTACTAAAAGCAAGGCTTTAAAAAAATCAGGTTTTCGATCACGTATGATTAAAAAATCTGGAATGAAGATTTTAAATAATAGACGTAGAAAAGGTAGAAAAAAATTAACAATACAATAGAAAAAGTAACCCATTTTTAATTAATTTTTAAAAATGGGAAAAAAATTTTCAATAATCAACAAAAAAATAATGACATTTTCGGATGAATTAATTTTACTTTTAAAAGCTCGCTATCCTTTAATATACGTATCAACTCAAGAAGAAGATAGATTAGAATACATAATACGAAAATCGGTTCAAAATTTATTAAGTAGAGGCATTTTTACGTGGGATTTTGTTGATGGTTATAGTTTGAATGTTAATTCAAACAATATTGCTAAAAGAAATCCTCTTCAAGCATTAGAATTTATTGAAACATTTGTTCCTGAAACAGCAAACGTTTTTATTTTAAAAGATTTTCAAAAATTTTTTAATGATATAGCCGTCTCAAGAAAACTTAGAAATTTAGTACGGCTTTTAAAAATTCAACCTAAAACAATAATAATTATAGCATCAAATATTACAATTCCTGAGGAACTAAGAGATATTATAACAATTATTCAATTTAAATTGCCTCAATTAGATGAAATTAAAAATGAGTTAGAAAAATTATTAAAATCTTTAAATCAAGAAATTGATTACAAATTCTTTGAACTTTTAGCTCAGGCTTGTCAAGGTTTATCATTAGAAAGAATTAGAAGAGTTTTAGCAAAAACAATTGCTACTTACAAAATAATTGATGATCGTAGTATTAATTTAGTGTTAAAAGAGAAAAGTCAATTAATAAGTCAAACAGAAATACTTGAGTTTTGGCCAGCAACTGAAAAATTATCTTATATTGGTGGATTAGATAACTTAAAAAGTTGGCTTAAAAAACGATCAAATTCTTTTTCTGAACAGGCTACCAATTATGGTTTACCAATTCCAAGAGGTTTATTACTTGTTGGGATACAGGGTACAGGAAAATCCTTAACAGCTAAAGCAATCGCAAATGATTGGAAATTACCGCTTTTAAGACTTGATGTTGGAAGGTTATTTGGTGGTTTTGTTGGAGAATCAGAAGAACGTGTTCGTCAAATGACCCAAATTTCTGAAGCTTTAGCACCTTGTATCTTATGGATTGATGAAATTGATAAAGCTTTTAAAGAATCCAAGGGAGATAGCGGTACCACCAATCGTGTTTTTAGTACATTTTTAACTTGGTTATCTGAAAAAAAGTCTCCAGTATTTATTGTAGCAACAGCAAATGATATTTCTTCCTTACCGTTAGAAATAATAAGAAAAGGTCGATTTGATGAAATATTTTTTATAGGTTTACCAACTTTTGAAGAAAGAAAAATGATTTTTCAAATTCATTTATCTATGCTAAGACCAGATACGTGGGATGCCTATGATATAAATTTATTAACAACTAATTCGGAAAATTTTTCTGGTGCAGAAATTCTTCAAAGCATTATAGAAGGAATGCATTTTGCTTTTTATGAAAAACGAGAATTTACAACAAATGATATTTTATTGGGAATTCAACAAATTATTCCACTTGCTCAAGTTGATGAAGAAAAAATTGAAAAATTACAAAATTGGGCATTATCTGGTAGAATAAGACTCGCCTCTAAATTACTTTAATATTTTTTAAATCTTTATGAAAAAAGTTTTAAGGGTTATTGCTGATTTAAAATTTGCAATAAGCTTATTAGTCATAATTTCAGTAACAATAACAATTGGATCTATTATTGAACAAGATCAAACTTTAGAGTATTATAAAGAAAATTATCCAGAAATTAGACCACTTTTTGGGTTTTTAACTTGGAAATTTATTGATTTTATTGGTATTGATCATCTTTATAGAACAATTTGGTTTATTGCTTTATTAATTATTTTTGGAACATCTTTAATAAGTTGTACTTTTTTACAACAATTTCCAACTTTAAAGTTTTCTCGTAGATGTAATTTTTTTGTAAAAAAAAAATTAGATATTGAAACTTTAATTAACCAAGAAAATCTAGGAAAATTTATCAATAAAATAATAAACCAAGGGTATTATATATATCAACAAAAAACAAATTTTTATGCGACGAAAGGTATAATTGGACGAGTAGCACCAGTTTTTGTTCATTTAAGTATTCTTTTAATTTTATTTGGTTCAATAATTGCTGCCCTTTGTGGATTTAATGCTCAAGAATTAATACCAAAATCCGAAATTATTCATATACAAAATACTGTGATAGCAGCCCCTTTAAGTCGGTTTTCTCAACAATCAATACGTGTAAATGATTTTTGGATAAATTACTATAAAGATTCTAAAATAAAACAGTTTTATTCAAATATTTCAATATTAAATGATAATGGTTTAGAAATTCTGAATAAAACTATTTCTGTTAACCAACCTTTAATCTATAAAAATTTAACATTATATCAAACAGATTGGACATTTGTTGGCTTAAGATTTCAAGAAACGAACAAATCATTTCAAATACCTGTAATTTTAACAAAAAATATGGGAAATAAAGTTTGGTTCAGTTGGTTACCATTTAAAAGTAGTTTTACAAAAGAAAATTTTTTGGGTGAAACGTTATTAATAAATAATTATAAAGAAAATATTTTAACTTATGATTTGAAAGGTAATTTAATGAATGAAGTTGATAAAAATGAAAAAGTAATTGAAAATCATTATGAATTAATAGATTTTATATCGTCAACAGGTCTACAAATAAAATCCGATCCGGGTACAATATTTATTTATTTTGGGTTTGGATTTTTAATGTTAAGTACATTTTTAAGTTATCTTTCATTTTCACAAATTTGGGGTATTTTTGATGATTTAAAAAATAAAAAAAATTTAATTGTTTTAGGTAAAACAAGTCGAAGTAAATTTTCCTTCGATACTGAGATATTTAAGATTACAAAAGATTTAAATTAAAATTTTTTTATAATTTAATCAAAATTTTAATAAATTTATTTTTTTAACCAAAGTTTAATTATTCAAAATCCATTATTTATTAAATGAATCATAGAGATCCTCAAAAAAAAGAAAAAATTTTAATTATTGAAGATCAATTAAATATTAGAAGGGTTTTATCAAAAAAATTTAAAAGTTTAGGTTATGAGGTTTTAACAACTTCAAATGGTCGTGAAGGTTTAAAATTATTAAATTTTTTTTCTCCCCATATAATTCTTTTAGATATAATGCTACCAGGTGTTAATGGTTATGAAGTTTGTAAAGAAATTCGAAAAAATTCGAATGTCCCAATTATTTTTTTAACAGCTCTTAGCAAAGTAGGAGACCAAGTAAAGGGGTTTGAATTTGGTGCTGATGACTATATTGTTAAACCGTTTTTCATTGAAGAAATAGAACGTAGAATTTTAATAGTTTTAGAAAAAAAATATAAACAATCAGAGACTATTAAAAAAATACGATTTGATAAATTAGTAATTGATTTTGAAAATAAAATTCTTTTAAAAGAAAATACGATTTTTGAATTAAATGAGATTGAGACACAAATGCTTAAAATTTTAACAAGCAAAAAAGATAAAATTTTTTCAAGAAAAGAAATTATAAATTTTGTTTGGGGTTTAAATCATTTTAATCATTCCGACTATAGAATTGTTGATTTATATATATCAAAACTAAGACATAAAATTGAAGAAGAACCAAAGAACCCTTTATATATTCAAACAATAAGAGGTTTAGGTTATCGTTTTTTTCAAAAGTTTTTTGAAAATTAAAAATAATAATTTTAGAATTCTGAGAACCTAGAGTTGAAATTTTTTGTATAAACCATATATAATTTATTAAAAATAGGCTGAAAAGAAAAAATTTAATAAAAAGAACAAAATTTTATTAAATTAATCATAATTACACCATAAATAGATTAAAAAATATAATCGTAGAAAATAAAGATTTTCAAAAAAAAGAAAAAAATGACCATAGCAATTGGACAAAATGCGGAAAGAGGTACTTTTGACCTAGTTGATGATTGGTTAAAAAGAGACCGATTTGTTTTCGTAGGTTGGTCAGGTTTACTTTTATTCCCTACAGCTTATTTAGCTTTAGGAGGATGGTTTACTGGAACAACTTTCGTAACTTCTTGGTATACACATGGTTTAGCAAGCTCTTATCTTGAAGGTTGTAATTTCTTAACTGCAGCTGTTTCATCTCCTGCAAACAGTATGGGCCATTCTCTATTATTACTTTGGGGTCCTGAAGCACAAGGTGATTTTACTCGTTGGTGTCAAATTGGAGGTCTTTGGACTTTTGTTGCACTTCATGGTGCCTTTGGTTTAATTGGTTTTTGTTTAAGACAATTTGAAATTGCAAGTTTAGTTGGTATTCGTCCTTATAATGCTATTGCATTTTCTGGCCCAATTTCAATATTCGTATCAGTTTTCTTGCTTTACCCGTTAGGTCAAGCAAGTTGGTTTTTTGCACCAAGTTTTGGTGTTGCTGCAATTTTTAGATTTTTATTATTTTTACAAGGTTTCCACAATTGGACATTAAATCCATTTCATATGATGGGTGTTGCTGGCATTTTAGGTGGTGCCCTTTTATGTGCAATTCATGGTGCTACTGTAGAAAATACTTTATTTGAAGATGGTGATGCTGCAAATACATTCCGTGCATTTACACCAACACAATCTGAAGAAACATATTCAATGGTAACAGCAAATCGTTTTTGGTCACAAATTTTTGGGGTAGCTTTTTCAAATAAACGTTGGTTACATTTCTTCATGTTATTTGTGCCTGTAACGGGTCTTTGGACTAGTGCACTTGGTATTGTTGGTTTAGCTTTAAATTTAAGAGCTTACGACTTTGTTTCTCAAGAATTAAGAGCTGCTGAAGATCCTGAATTCGAAACATTCTATACAAAAAATATTCTTTTAAACGAAGGTATCCGTGCGTGGATGGCGGCACAAGATCAACCACATGAAAACTTTGTATTCCCTGAGGAGGTTTTACCACGTGGAAACGCCCTTTAATAATGTTGTAGGTAGAGATATTGAATCAACTGGTTTTGCTTGGTGGGCTGGAAATGCCAGATTAATTAATGTATCAGGTAAACTATTAGGAGCACATGTTGCTCATGCTGGTGTAATGGTATTTTGGACAGGTGCGATGACTCTTTTTGAAGTTTCTCATTTTATTCCCGAAAAACCATTATATGAACAAGGTTGTATATTACTTCCACATTTAGCAACACTAGGTTGGGGTGTAGGACCAGGTGGCGAAATTACAAGTACATATCCATTTTTTGTTGTTGGTGTTTTACATTTAATTTCTTCAGCTGTGCTTGGATTTGGTGGTATTTATCATTCTTTATTAGGACCAGACACTTTAGAAGAATCTTTTCCATTTTTTGGATATGACTGGCGTGATAAGAATAAAATGACTACAATTTTAGGTATTCATTTAGTTCTTTTAGGTATTGGTTCATTTCTTTTAGTAATAAAAGCTATGTTTGTTGGTGGGCTTTATGATACATGGGCACCAGGTGGTGGAGATGTTCGTTTAATTACAAGTCCAACATTAAACCCGGTTGTTATTTTTGGCTATGTTTTAAAATCACCATTTGGTGGTGATGGTTGGGTAGTTTCAATTAATAACTTAGAAGATTTAGTAGGCGGCCATATTTGGATGGGTATTCTTTGTACTGTTGGAGGTATATGGCATATAATAACTAAACCTTTTGCATGGGCTCGTCGAGCATTTGTTTGGTCTGGTGAAGCTTATCTTTCTTACAGTCTTGCTGCTTTATCTATAATGGGATTAACTGCATCTGTTTTTGTTTGGTATAACAACACAGCATACCCAAGCGAATTTTATGGTCCAACAGGTCCAGAAGCTTCACAAGCGCAGGCATTTACATTCTTAGTTCGTGACCAAAGATTAGGTGCAAATGTTGCATCTGCACAAGGTCCAACAGGACTTGGTAAATATCTAATGAGATCTCCTAGTGGTGAAATCATTTTTGGTGGTGAAACAATGCGTTTTTGGGATTTACGTGCACCATGGCTAGAGCCTTTACGTGGTCCTAATGGTTTGGATATTAATAAAATTAGAAATGATATTCAACCTTGGCAAGAAAGACGTGCTGCTGAATATATGACACACGCTCCTTTAGGATCTTTAAACTCAGTTGGTGGTGTAGCAACAGAAATTAACTCTGTAAACTATGTATCTCCTCGTTCTTGGTTAACATGTTCTCATTTCTTTTTAGGTTTCTTTTTACTTGTGGCTCATTGGTGGCATTCAGGCCGTGCTAGAGCAGCTGCAGCTGGATTTGAAAAAGGAATTGATCGTGAAACGGAAGCTGTTTTATCAATGCGACCTATTGATTAATTAAAAAAAAGTATTTTTTCTTTTATGTGATTTAAAAACTAAATACATTAATGTATTTAGTTTTTAAATCACATAAAAGAAAAAATACTTTTTTTTAATATAAATTCAATCAAGATTATTAATATAATCGAAAGCATTGCAGTACGACCATTTAAATTTTCTGAGTTTTTAGTAAATCCAAAATTAAAATTTTGCTTTGATATTTTCATATAAATAAAATTTTTTAATTGTCAATTAGTTCTATAAAATGTTATGTGTATAATTTATATGCACGGGATGTAGCGTAGTTTGGTAGCGCATCTGCTTTGGGAGCAGAGGGTCACAGGTTCAAATCCTGTTATCCCGATTATATTTTAATAAATTATAATATGTTTAAATTGTATTAAACTAAAAAATGTTTAAATAGATATTGACAAAATAACAAAACTTGTGATATCGTATTTCATATGAAAGCCCCCATCGTCTAGAGGCCTAGGACACTTCCCTTTCACGGAAGTAACAGGGATTCGAATTCCCTTGGGGGTATATTTTTTTAATAATTATATTTTATATTAGAATAAATAATATAATTATTATTATTATTATTAATTTTTTTGATTTTACCATATGAGTTCAATTAATAACGATTTAATAAAATACGATGTAATTGTTGGTTCAAAACGATTAAGTAATTTCTTATGGTCAGGTATTTTATTTATTGGGGGATTAGGGTTTATTTTTTCTGGTTTATCAAGTTACTTAGGAATAAATTTATTACCATTTTCAAATCCTAAAGAACTTGTTTTCCTACCACAGGGAATTGTAATGTCATTTTATGGTTCTGTTGCACTAATGTTAAGTTTTTATATTTTATTAACAATTATATTAGATATTGGTAGTGGCTATAATGAATTTAATAAATCTGAAAAAATTGTTAGAATAGTTCGAAAAGGGTTTCCTGGAAAAAATCGAAATATTTTCTTAGTTTATCCTTTTAACAATATAAAATCGATAAAAATAATTATAAAGGATGGACTAAATCCACAAAGATTAATTTTATTATGTACAAAAGACCAAAGAGAAATACCTTTAAATCAAATTGAACAACCATTAGCACTTACTGAAATTGAAGAAAAAGCATCTGAACTTGCCTCATTTTTAGAAGTGAAACTAGAAGGATTATAATATTTATAATTAATTTATTAACATTTAAATTAATTGTTTTATTAAAATAATTTTAAAAATTGTTTTTACCATTTTATTATATTAGCATATTAATATTATTCATATTATATTAAGCGGGTATAGTTTAGTGGTAAAACTTTAGCCTTCCAAGCTATTAATGGGGGTTCGATTCCCCCTACCCGCTAAAAATCTTGGAATGTGTAACAATAAAATATATCCACATAAAGTCAGGAGCAAACTGATATGTCTGGTGGTTCAACTGGTGAAAGACCATTCTCTGATATTATTACAAGTGTAAGATATTGGATTATTCACAGTCTAACAATTCCTTCTTTATTTATTTCAGGTTGGTTATTTATTAGTACTGGTTTAGCTTATGATGTTTTTGGTACTCCACGTCCGAATGAATATTTTTCTCAAGATAGACAACAAGTACCTCTAGTAAATGATCGCTTCAACGCTAAACAAGAATTAGAAGATTTAACTAAAGGATTATAATAAAGGAGATAAACGTGACAAAAAATACAAATCAACCGGTAGCGTATCCAATTTTAACTTTTCGTTGGCTTGCAATTCATGCATTAGCTATTCCGACAATTTTCTTTTTAGGTGCAATTACATCTATGCAATTTATTCAACGATAGGAGCTTTTATATGACAGGTCCAAATCCTAATAAACAACCCGTTGAATTAAACCGTACTTCACTTTATTGGGGACTATTACTTATTTTTGTTTTAGCTGTATTATTCTCTAGTTATTTCTTTAATTAAATTTTAATTAGCTAACAATATTTAATTTATCAAAATAATTTCCTTAGGAGTAAAAACTATGGCAGGTACAGGAAGAATACCTCTATGGATGGTGGCAACAGTGGCTGGTCTAGGCGTTATAGCAGTTGTAGGTCTATTTATTTATGGTTCTTACTCAGGTCTAGGTTCATCATTATAAACTTTTCATATTATTAACTAAAAAAGATAAATTTAAATTTATCTTTTTTAGTCTTTTATTTAATTACTATAACTGCACCAACTTCTTCTAATTGTTTTTTTGCAGTTTCAGCAGCGTCTTTTGTTACAGCAGCTTGAATAACTTTTGGGGCTGTATCAACAAGTTCTTTTGCTTCTTTTAAACCTAATCCCGTTATTGTTCTTACTACTTTTAAAATAGGAATTTTTTTATCAGCTGGAACTTGGTCTAAAACAACATCAAACTCGGTTTTTTCTTCAACCACAGGTGCTGCTTCAGAGGTAGTTGGTAGCATCATAACACCACCACCTACAGATGTATCTACATTAAACGTTTGTTCAATTTTCTGAACTAATTCAGAAGCTTCTAGAAGCGTTAAAGATTTTAATTCTTCAATAATATTTTCAACTTTAGACATAGTATTTTTATTTTAAGATTATTATTTAAATTTAAATAAAATGAGCATGAGCATAAAAACTAAAATTAATCTTTTAAGTTTGTTAAATTTAATTGGATAGACGGTCCCATCGAACTACAAATATAAAAATTTTTAAAATATTTCCCCTTTACACCGCTAGGTTTATTTTGTTCTATAGATTTATAGACGGCTAATAAATTATCTAAAAGGTCTTCATTTGAAAAATTTGTTTTTCCAAAATTTAAATGTACGATCCCTGTTCTATCTGCTTTGTATTCAACTTTACCTTTTTTAAATTCTTGAATTGTTTCTTCAATATTTTCACTTACTGTACCGGATTTTGTAGATGGCATTAAACCTTTTGGACCAAGGATTCGTCCAAGTTTTGCTAATTTTGGCATCATCTCTGGACTTGATATTAGAATATCAAAATCAATCTCACCTTTCGTTATTTTTTCAATTAAATCATTAGACCCAACAATATCTGCTTGTTCTTTGTATTCACTTTTAATTTTATCTTCTGATAAAAGAACCGCTAAACGAAGAGTTTTACCAGTACCTTTTGGTAAAACTAAAGTTGTACGTAATTGTTGATCGGCATATTTGGGATCAATATTTAAACATAGGTGAGCCTCTGCAGATTCAATAAATTTAGTGGTTGCCGTTCGTTTTAAAAGCTCGATAGACTCTTCTGCGGAGTATTCTTGTTTTAATATTAATTCTTTAGCTTTTTTTAATCTTTTTGATATTTTTTTCATAAAAACTTGTTTAATTTTTTTAGAAAGACTATTTTATTACAGAAATACCCATATTTTTTGCTGTTCCTTCTACAATTTTTAAAGCACTTTCAAGTTTTGTAGTATTTAAGTCGGGTAATTTTATTTTAGCTATTTCTACTAATTCATCATATTTAATAGATCCAACTTTTAATTTATTTGGTTGTGAAGAGCCCTTTGGAATTTTTACTGCTTTTGCTATTAAAACCGATGTTGGTGGTGTTTTTAATATAAAATTATAAGAACGATCTTCAAAAACAGAAATTTCAACAGGAATAATTAAACCAATTTGATCTGCGGTCCTAGCATTATATTCTTTACAAAACCCAGCAATATTGACACCATGTTGGCCTAATGCAGGTCCAACTGGCGGAGCAGGCGTTGCTTTACCCGCCGGTAATGCAAGTTTGACAATTGCTACTAATTTTTTTGGCATTTTTTTGTAACTTTACTCAAAAATTCTAATATTATTAAAAATGATAGCATAGTATTTAAAACATTTCAATAATAATTTTTTTAATAATAATTCTGCAAAAATATTAAAACACGCCTTGTAGGACTTGAACCCACGACATTTGGTTTTGGAGACCAACGTTCTACCAACTGAACTAAAGACGCTTTTATTTATAATAAACGAATATTCATATCATTTAAATTTAGTTATGCAAGAGAAAGAGGGATTCGAACCCTCGGTACAAAAAAATGTACAATAGATTAGCAATCTATCGCTTTCGACCACTCAGCCATTTCTCCTGTATAGCTCTGGCGGGATTTGAACCTGCGACCTTGGGCTTATGAGTCCCCTGCTCTAACCACTGAGCTACAAAGCCAAAACAATATAACAATAATAATTATACAATATTAAATTCAAAAATCTTTATAGATTTCTAATCTGCACAAAATAAAGAAATATAGTTAATATTTCTTTATTTTGTGCAGATTAGAAATCTATAAAGATTTTTGATTCCATTCGTCACTAAATATAATATCGGGATCGTATTTAACAGCACCTATCATTTGCTTATTACTTTTTCCAGGAGTAACCATTGGATAACAATTTTCTTCACGATTTACTAAAAAATCAACAAGTACTGGTCCGTTATGATTAAACATTTCTTGTATTTTTTCTTTTAAATTATCCCCTTTTTTAACAATTAAACCTTTAATACCATAAGACTCAGCTAATTTCATGAAATTTGGTTGTCCCTCACTCATATTTGAATGACTATATCTCGCATCATAAAATGATTCTTGCCATTGTCTTACCATTCCTTGAAATTTATTGTTTATTATAGCTATTTTAATAGGTATATTGTATTGTGCAATAGTTCCTAACTCCTGTGGATTCATTTGAAAACTTGCATCCCCTGTAATACAAACAACTGGGGTTTTAAAATCTGAATATTGTGCGCCAATAGCTGCCGGTAAACCATATCCCATTGTTCCTAAACCAGCACTCGAAGCCCATTTTCTAATATCACATTTTAAAAATTGAGCCGCCCACATTTGATGTTGTCCTACATCCGTTGTGTAAATTGTTTCTTTAGGTGCTAAATTACCAATTTCATTAATAATTTGTTGAGGTGAAAAAGCATCGTCTGGTGTAGGTATTAATAGAGGATAAGCATAGCGCCAAGCATTTATTTTTGCTATCCAATCTGTAGTAACTTTAGGTTCATAAATATCCATATTATTACGGTATGTTTCTAAAAGTTCTTGCAATACTTTCTTAACATCTCCAATTAATGCTAATTCAATAACTAAATTTTTTTCAATTTCAGCAGGATCGATATCAATATGAATAATTTTTGCGTTTGCCGCAAACTCATCTAATTTACCCGTAACTCGATCATCAAATCTTGCTCCAACAGCAATTAATAAATCACATTCATTAACAGCAAAATTTGCGTAAGCAGTACCATGCATTCCTAACATACCTAGACAAAGTGGATTGTTTTCATCGAAAGCTCCTTTACCTTTTAATGTTGTTGTTACTGGAATTTTGAAATAACGTGCTAACATTGCTAATTCTAATTTTGCATTTGATATTACAGCACCACCACCAACGTATAATAAAGGTTTACAAGAATGTGTTAAAAAATAAAGTGCCTGATGAATTTTTAGATTTTTTGACTTAAATTTTATATAATAATTTTTTATTCGTAAAAAATTATATATTGAAAACGGAGAATAATTTTTTATAATTTCAAGCCCTATATCTTTTGGGAAATCGATTAAAACAGGCCCAGGTCTACCTGTTTTAGCAATATAAAATGCTTGATTTACTACTGCAGGAATATCAGCAGCACTTCTTAATGCGTAAGAATGTTTAATTATGGGTAAAGTTATACCAAAAATATCAATTTCTTGAAAAGCATCTGTCCCAATAAACGATGTCCCAACTTGTCCTGTTACTACTACCATTGGAACAGAATCGATTTGGGCCGTTGCAATTCCCGTAACTAGATTTGTTGCACCAGGGCCAGAAGTAGCAAAACAAACCCCTACTTCTCCTGTTATCCGAGCATATGCATCGGCAGCATGTGCTGCTGCTTGTTCATGTCTAACTAAAATATGTTTTATTAGATCCTGTTTTTCCCAATTACCAAGTTCGTCATAAATCGGTAGAATGGCCCCACCTGGATAACCAAAAATATATTTGTTTCCATTTCTGACTAAACTATCTAATAACGCAAATGCTCCGGTAGAATTTTCGACTAGTGATTTTTCAAATAAGTTTTCAATATTCACAAAAGTAATTTTTAAGTATTAATTTATTTAATATAGTGACGTATAGTTTAAAAAATATTTAGTTAATTAAAAATTTATCAAATTAATAGAAAAATTTTTAATTCAAAATTTTTTTAGAATTTAATTTGTAGTTATTTAATTATTTATAATCTAAAAAAGAATTAAATAAATAAAATATTATAAAAAATTATTAAAATAGATTTTTTATGGATGATAAAGAAATAACTTTACCATATAATCTTTTGGCCGAAAAAATAGTTCTTGGTAGTATTATAAATTATTCAGATTCAATCAATTTTGTTAGTCAAATTTTAACTGTTGAAACATTTTATCTACCCAAGCATCAAATTATATATAAAGCAGCTTTAGTTTTGAATAGTGATTCTAAAACCGTAGATTTAGTAACCTTGGTAACCTGGTTACAAGATAATAACTTATTAGAACAAATTGGCGGTATAGAAACACTAAATCGTCTGTGTGAAAAAATAGTAAGTTTTGTTAATTTAAACGAGTATACAGAATTAATAAAAGATAAATACATAAGACGATTATTAATTAATTTTGGAGACGAAATTATTGAATTAGGTTATCAAACAAATTTGCCATTGGAAAAAATTTTTAACAAAATTGAAAAAAAAATTTTTGCATTAAATCAAAAAAATATAGATAATAACTTAGCAACTACAGCAGAAATATTAACAGATATCGTTTCTCAATTACATGAACAAGATAAAAGTTTGTCTTTTTCGGGCTATTCATGTCGATTTTTTGACTTAGATGCAATGACCCAAGGTTTTCAAAAATCCGATTTAATTATTATTGCAGGTCGACCTTCAATGGGAAAAACCGCATTTTCTTTAAACATTGCACTTGATATTTGTTTTAAATATAATTCTCCAATTATTTTTTTTAGCTTAGAAATGACAAAACAACAACTTGTTTATCGTTTACTTGCAATAGAAACAGAAATTCCAACATCTCGATTAAAATTAAATAATTTGCGAGAAGATGAATGGCCTAAAATTAATACCGCATTAAAAAAATTATCTTCTTTACCCTTTTATATTGATGATACCCCAAATATATCAATAAGTGAAATACATTTTAAAATTCAAAAAATAAAATCTCAATTGGGTAATATTGGTTTAATTATCATAGATTATTTACAATTATTAGAAAGTATAAAAAAAACAGAAAATCGAGTTCAAGAAATTTCTCAAATTACAAGAAATTTAAAAGTATTTGCAAGAGAATTTAATATCCCAATTATAGTACTTTCTCAATTGAGTAGAAATGTAGAAAGTAGAAACAATAAACGTCCAATTCTATCAGATTTAAGAGAAAGCGGCTGTATAGCTTTAAAAGAAAAAAATCTCAATAAGAATGGGAATTTCTTAGAACAGTTTAAATTACATTCGTTAATGAATTGTAAATTAATTAAAACAATAAACTATAAATTACATTTTACGGGTATTAAACCTATCTATTTTATAAATTCAAATTCTGGTTTATTTATTTTAACAACATCAAACCATAAAATTTTGTCTGAAAACTATTGGTTAAGAGTTGATAAAATTAAAAAAAAATATACCATTAAAATTAATCTATCAGTATATTTAAAAAAAAAATTTTTAAAATCTATTTTAAACGAAAAAATAAATAAAATTAAATACAAAAATCTAAAAAAAGTCTATGATTTTGAAATTGTTAAAAGTAAAACATTTTTGAAAAATGGATTTGTTTTACATAATTCAATTGAACAAGATGCAGATATTGTTTTAATGCTATATCGTGAAAATTACTATAATGAACAAACAAACGATAAAAATCTAGCAGAAATTATTATCGCCAAACACAGAAATGGTCCTACAGGAACTATAAAACTAGATTTTGATTGTTATTTAACAAAATTTTTTAATAAGAGTTAATTAAAAAATCGTATTTCTAATTAATGGATTATAATTTCTAATTATAATGAAATTCTTAATTTCATTGTAACTAAAAATTAATTAAAAAAAAGTATTATGACAGCATCTTATTTACCAGCAATTCTTGTTCCTTTAGTTGGAATTATTTTTCCAGGTTTAAGTATGGCACTTTTATTTCTTTATATAGAAAAAGACGAAATAAATTAATTTATAAATAAAATAGATAGCTTAAAACAAACAACTTTATACGTAGAAATTTTATTTATAAAGAATAAAGTTAGTTATATCAAAATATAAGTAAAGACTAATGGGTCGCCTGGGATTCGAACCCAGAACTATTCGGTTAAAAGCCGAGTACTCTACCATTGAGTTAGCGACCCTAATACTTTTATTTAAAAGACAATATTATTCTACATTTAATTTCTATAAATTTCTTTTTTTATTGTTTATTTTTATAAATTTAGTAAAGTTTTTAATTTAAGTATTATATAATATTTTGATAAATGTTAAAAAGTGGTATTTATAATTTTACATTTTAATTTTGATAAGGAGAATTTTATGGTTAATTGGCAAGTTATTGGTCAGCTTCTAGCTGCATCATTGATTTTATTATCAGGTCCAGCTGTTGTTTTTTTACTTGCACTAAAAAAAGGTAATTTATAAGAACTAAAAACTTTACTAGATACATAGTAGCAATATAGAGTGGTTAAAAATTTAACCACTCTATATTGCTACTATGTATCTAGTAAAGTTTTTAGTTCTTCTAATGAAATTTCTTGACTTATTGATGTATAGTTATTGTCTGGGGTAAGAAAAAGCATACAATGACACTGTTTTCTTTCTCTCATAGGTAAACATGGACAATTCCAGTATGATGAAACTACTTCTTCTTCTTTATTATCATAATAACGACAAGGACATAAAGGAGAACCTAAATCTTTTTTATTTTTCGCTAATCCTTCTAAAACAAACGCAGTAACAGTTCTATCGGAACAAAAAAATGTATTTGTTCTTTTTGCATAAGATTCAGCAAATTGACGCATTGCTTCAAGAATTTCTACAGCCATATAATTAACGTAAGAATTTTTATCTTTTAATTTAATATATATTCTATATTTAATTTAAAAAAATCTAATTACTTTTATATTAAACAAGTTTAATTGCTTTTAATCCTAAAAATAAACCAGACGCCATTCCAAAAACAATACTTAGAAGTAATATATAATCAAAAAAACAAATCATTATTATTTTTGTTTTAATATCTATGGGTTTTTACTTAAAAAAAGTAGTACTATATATATATGAATAAATTTTAAATTAAAAATTTCGACACAATAATATTATAAACTAATAGTATAGAAATAAATTTAATAAATTTATTTTAAAGTTAATATTTTAACGAGGTTAAAAATTCATGGCAAATTTTATTAAACCATATAACAACGATTCATCTGTGGGACACTTATCAACCCCGATTACTAGCTCGGCTGCTACAAAAGCGTTTTTAGGTAGTTTACCTGCTTATAGACCAGGTTTATCACCTTTATTAAGAGGTTTAGAAATAGGTATGACACATGGGTATTTCTTAATAGGGCCTTTTGATAAATTAGGTCCATTAAGAAATTCATCGATAGCTTTATTAGCAGGATTTTTATCTGCAATTGGTTTAATTATTATTTTAAGTATTTGCTTAATTATATATGGAAATGTAACTTTCCAAAAACCATCAAGTTTTAATGATAGATTCTCTAATAAAGATTTACAAACGCTTCAAGGTTGGGGAGAATTTAATGCAGGATTTTTTGTTGGTGCTGTTGGTGGAGCTAGTGTTGCTTATTTAATTTTATTAAATTTACCTGGTTAAAAAGATTTTTAAAATTATTTTTATATTAAAGTAATTATCTAATTAAAAATAGACAAAAACTTTAATATAAAAATATTAAAAATTTAATTCTGCAGCTTGTACTTTTTCAAATTGTTTTTTCTTAATAACTAAGAAAATTTGACAAAGTGTTATGAAAAAACATAATGCAATATAACCATAAATTCGGCTAGCACTTTGTAATACAATTTCTGTTTCTGTTTGACCAAACCCCCCAACATTAGGGTCTTGTGTTAATGGTTGATCAATTTGCACTAAGGAATTTTTTGAAACGATTACCTTTAAACCTGCTGGTATTAATTGTTTAACTTCTTTACCATCTGAACTTTCAAATAATATAATCGTTTCACCTTTTTCAGAAACAGTTATGTCTTGAATTTTTCCATTGATTGAAGATGAATAAACGTTGTTATTACTTTTTTCTCCATTAGGATAAAGTTGGCCACGCCCACGATTTGCACCTACATAAATAGGGTATTTAAAGAAATGAGTTTCTTTATTTTTTGCTGGATCAGGAGATAATATTGGAAAAATAATTTCTTGATGATCATCACCACTTATAGGACCAACTACTAAAATATTTTCTTTTGTTGTACTATACGGAGTTATATAAACACCTTTGCTTTTTTCTTTAATTTCTTTTGATATTTGTTCTTTTGGTGCCAATTTAAAACCTTCAGGTAATATAACAACGGCACCAACATTTAAAGATCCGGGTTTACCACTAGCCAAAATTTGTTTAGATTTTAAATCATAAGGAATTTTAACAACGGTTTCAAAAACCGTATTAGGTAAAACTGCTTGTGGTGATTCAATTTCAACTGGTTTTTGTGCTAAATGGCAATTTGCACAAGCAATTCTTCCATTCGCTTCTCTTGGATTTGCATAAGCTTGTTGTGCAAATATTGGAAAAGCATTTGAATCTTGAACATTACTTAGATTTATCCCAAGTAAAAGTAAACCTAGAAAAACTGGCTTAAAAAATTTTTTTAGTTGCATTTTTAATTTGAAAATTTTCATTTTTATAACATTTATATTAAAAAAAATAAATTAGTATAATTTATTTATAAAGAGAATAACCATTTGTAATATTAAATTGGTTTTAAAAAGATTGAGACAAAAGCCCCACCAACATATAGAAAAATAAGCACAACAGCTAATAAAATTTGTGTTAAAGGATCAGCTGATGGTGTAAATATAGCACTAATTATTGTTGAACCTATAACAATATATTTCCAAATTTCCAGCATTTTTTTTCCAGAGACGATATTCAATAAACTAAGTAAAACTTGAATAACCGGAATTTGAAAAACTATTCCAGTACTAAAAAACATTACGCCAATAAAACTAATATATTGATTAAAAGATAATAAAGGTTCAATATTATTTTTATTATAATTAATAAAAAAACCTAATGTTATTGGTACTAAAATAAAATACGAAAAAATTAAACCTATAAAAAACAAGCCGATTGAACTTATTGTAAGAAATATAACAATTTTTTTTTCTATTTTATTTAAACCAGCAAACAAAAAGAAAATTAATTGATTAAAAAAAATAGGACTACTAATCAATAAACCAAAAAATAAGGAAACTTCAACGGTTGAAATAAAATATTCACCTGGAGAGAGCTGAAAAAATTTTAATGTTGAAACAGGTTTTTGTAAAACTTTAACAATTAAATTTGCATTTAAAAATGCTAAAACAACATAAAAACAAATTATAAAGAACGATTGAAAACCTCGTTGTCTAATTTCTTCAAAATGCTCTTCAAAAAACAATTCAAAATTAGTAGTTTCTTGGTTTTTTTCAAAAATAGTAATTTTTATGTTAAAAAAACTTAAAAAAAAATTTTTTATTTGTTTCATAATTGATTAGATTTAATATTTTAGAAATAAATTTTCTAAAATATTAAAAAATATTTAATTAAACGGAACTTTTTTCTTATTTACAATTTGAGTAGCTATTAATCTAGAAGATGCTGCTTTAACTTTTTGTGAAATTAAGACTTTATTTATTGTATTATCATCATTTGATGGTGCTAAAGAATTCAACGCTTCTCTTAATTGTTGTTCAGCAACCTGTTCGGTAATTTTAGGTGCTGTTTCATATGCACTTACTAATATTTGTAAGTCATTATTATTTACTACTGCAATACCACTAAAAGAAATCAGTGGTATCCATTCATTATTAGTTGTTTCAATTAATAACAAACCAATATCAACAGTAGTAACCATGGCCGCATGGCCTGGTAAAATACCAACCTGCCCTGTAGTACTTGTTATTACAACTTTATTTGCCGAACTATTCCAAGGTGATTGATTTGGAGCACTTACTGTAACATTTAAAACCATTGTTTTTCGAAAAATTATTTATAAACTTTTAGATTTTGTTATTGCTTCTTGAATATCGCCAACTAAATAAAAAGATTGTTCAGGTAAAGGATCTAATTCACCTTTTAAAATCATTTGGAATCCTTTAATTGTTTCTTCTAACGGAACATATTTTCCAGGCGAACCAGTAAAAACTTCAGCAACAAAGAAAGGTTGCGATAAAAATCTTTCGATCTTTCTAGCACGAGCCACAACTAATCGATCTTCTTCAGATAATTCATCAATACCTAAAATTGCTATAATATCTTGTAATTCTTTGTATCGTTGTAATGTTTTTTGAACAGCTTGTGCAGTCGCGTAATGAACCTCACCAACAATATTTTTTTGTAACATAGTAGATGTAGAGTCTAATGGATCTACAGCAGGATAAATACCTTTTGCGGCAAGACCACGTGATAATACAGTTGTTGCGTCTAAATGAGCAAATGTTGTTGCTGGCGCTGGATCTGTTAAATCATCTGCTGGTACATAAACAGCTTGAATTGATGTAATTGAACCTTGTGTTGTTGAAGTAATACGTTCTTGTAAAGCCCCCATTTCTGTAGCCAATGTTGGTTGATAACCAACAGCCGACGGCATACGACCCAATAAGGCAGAAACTTCCGAACCTGCTTGTACAAAGCGGAAAATATTATCAATAAATAATAAAACGTCTTGTTTATTTACATCACGAAAATATTCTGCCATTGTTAAAGCAGTTAAACCAACACGCATTCTTGCCCCAGGTGGTTCATTCATTTGTCCATAAACAAGAGCTACTTTTGACTCTTTAAGATTTTTTGAATTAATTACACCAGATTCTTTCATTTCTTGATATAAATCATTACCTTCACGCGTTCTTTCACCAACACCACCAAATACAGATACACCACCGTGGGCTTTAGCAATATTATTAATTAATTCCATAATAAGTACTGTTTTTCCTACACCAGCACCACCAAACAACCCAATTTTTCCACCACGACGGTATGGAGCAAGTAAATCTACTACTTTTATACCTGTTTCAAAAATAGATGGTTTTGTTTCTAACTCTATAAATAATGGGGCATTTCTATGTATAGGTAGGGTAGTTGTTGATGTTTCTATATCACCTAACTCATCTACCGGAATTCCTAAAACATTGAAGATTCTACCAAGTGTAGCTGTTCCTACTGGTACGCTTATAGGGGCACCAGTATCAATAGCCTCAGCACCTCTTTTTAAACCGTCTGTAGAGCTCATTGCTACGGCGCGGACTCTATTATCCCCCAACAATTGTTGCACTTCACAAACAAGTAAACCACTACTTGTTTTAATATTAATTGCGTTATAAATTTTTGGTAATTTTCCAGATGGAAATGTAATGTCTAATACCGGTCCTATAATTTGACAAGTATATCCTACACTACCTTCATTTTTTTTTTCCATTTTTTATATCAACTATTTTATAGAAAATCGATAAGGTTTCGGTACATTTAAAAATTAATTTTATTTAACAAAATTATAACTCTAAAACTTTTTTTTATTATCAAATAACTTAATTAAAAAATAAAATTAATTTATCAAATTAATTTTATTTACTTTTTGTAGGCCGAGTTGGATTTGAACCAACGTAGGATAAACCAGCGGATTTACAATCCGCCCCCTTTAACCACTCGGGCATCGACCCTAAACGAAAAAAAATAGAATAATATTTATTTATTTAATAAATATAACATTACTAAATTTAATACTTGTTGTCAATATAAAAATTAGATATATTCTTATTAATCAATTTTTTGATTAATAAGAATATATCTAATTATTTTTCTATATCATTAAATTCTTCTAAAATTTTAGATTTTTCTTCATTAACTAACTTTTCAACCGTATCAATTATATTTTGTTTTTTTGTTTTTACTTTTTCTTCTTCTGTTTTTTTATCTTCATCTAAATCTTCCTCTAAATCTTCATAATAATGCATTAAAAGATTTTCTATATTGTCTCCATTTCGTTTCCAGTTTCTTAAAACTTTTATGTAAGACTCAATAGCTTTTTCATTTTGTTTTGAATTTATGATATCCTTATCTAAAGGAGATAAAACAAATGAAGGTAAAGGACATATAGTTGCATGTACTTTTCTATATTTATCATATTGTACTAAAATAATTTTTCTTAAAGTACGTACTCGTTTTTTTAATATTTCACGACTAACTGTATTTTCTAAGTGGGTAGTTATTGCTCGACGTATTGGTCTTGCACCGTAGACAGGATCATAACCATCATCAACCATATATTTTATAGCCGCCTCATCAATATCTAAAACTGTATCTTGTTCACGTAATCTTTTAGAAATTTCTTTTAGCATTAAATCACAAATTTCGGCAACTTCATTTTTCTTCAATCTTTCAAATATAATTATTTCATCAATACGATTTATAAATTCTGGTCTAAAGAAACTTTTAATCTCATTTGTAACTAATTGTTCAATTTTTGCAGATTCTTTTTCTTCTTCTTTTTCTTCATTTTCATTTTCTTCTGCTGTTGAAAAATTCATTTCCATTAAGTCTAATTCCAACTCCTTATCAGCAAAGCCCATAGAATTTTCAATTTCTTTATATGCGTTGCTTAGTTTATCTTCATTTCTTGTTTTTTCTTCTTCTTTTTCGATTCTACCGCCTAAAGAATACTCCTCTTCTTTTTGTCGTTGTTTTTTATCTTCTACTAACTTACTATCAATATGTTTTGAACCTAAATTCGAAGTCATAATAATTATGGTGTTAGTAAAATCGACAGTTTTACCTTTGGAATCTGTTAAACGACCATCATCCAGAACCTGTAATAAAAGATTAAAAATATCTGGGTGAGCTTTTTCTACCTCATCAAATAAAATTAAACTAAACACTTTTCTTCTTACAGCTTCCGTTAGTTGACCACCCTCATTATAACCAATATAACCCGGAGGTGCACCTATTAGTTTTGCTACTGTGTGTCGTTCCATAAATTCAGACATATCAAATCGAATCATTGCAGATTCAGAACCAAAAAAATTTTCTGCCAATGTTTTTGTTAATTCCGTTTTACCAACACCAGTCGGACCACAAAATAAGAAGCTAGCAATAGGTCTATTCGGATTTCTTATTCCAACTCTTGCTCTTTGAATGGCAGAGCATATTGAACTAACAGCTTTATGCTGACCGATAACTCGATTATGCATTTGTTTTTCCATATTTAAAAGTTTTTCGGCTTCTTCTTTACCTACTTTATTTAAAGGTATACCGGTCCAAGCTGTTAGTACATCATTAATTTCAGCATTACCAACAAGAGGTAACGTCTCTCTATCTTCAATTAACTCTTTTGGTGCTTTAATAAAAAATAAATAAGCTCGGATTTGATTTCGAATCATCATTTCCCTATCCCTTAATTTTACTGCTCGTTCAAAATCTTGTGATCTTATTGCTAAATCTTTTTTTTCTAATAAATTAACAAGTTCTTTTTCTAATTCATGTGCGAATGAACCTTCAACATTTAAAACTTTTGAAAGTTTTACTCTAGCCGAAGCTTCATCGATTAAATCAATTGCTTTATCTGGAAGAAAACGATCTTTTATATACAAAGAACTTAAATTTATACTATCTTTTAAAGTTTCATCAGGTAAGCGGACGTGATGATAATTTTCGTATGTAAGTCTTAAACCTTTTAAAATTTGAAAACATTCATCTTTTGTGGGTTCAGAAACAAAAACTGGCTGAAATCTACGTTCTAATGCTGGATCTTTCTCAATTTGTTTAAATTCTGTTAGAGTAGTTGCTCCTATACATTGAAGTTCACCTCTTGCTAGTGCTGGTTTTAAAATATTGGCAGCATCTAATGAACCCTCCGCAGCACCAGCACCAACAATAGTATGAACCTCATCAATAACTAGAATTATATTTTTCTTAGCTTTTACTTCGTTCATAATACGTTTTAATCGTTCTTCAAATTCACCACGATATTTAGTACCGGCTAATAAAGAACCAACATCTAATACAGCCACTTCTTTATCAGCTAAACAAGCAGCTACTTCCTGGTTGTAAATTTTTAACGCCAGGCCTTCTGCAACAGCTGTTTTACCTACACCAGGCTCTCCAATAAGAATTGGATTATTTTTTCTACGACGACTTAAAATTTGAATTACTCTTTCAACTTCTTTTATTCTTCCAATAACTGGATCAATTTTCCCTTCGTCAGCCAACGCGGATAAATTTAAAGTAAATTCATTCAATGTAGGTGTATTAACACTAGATTCTTCAAGTTTCTTTTTAAAGACCTGTTCTAAACTCATTCCAACAAAAAGATTAAAATCACCCGATTCTAAATCTTTTTCGCTAACAACACCTTTCCTTTGTTCAATAAGTGATCTAATTTCTTCATCTTCTTTTTTTTCATCATATTCAAATTCATAATCAAAATCAAAATTAAATTTAAATCCAAAAGGGTTTTTTAAAAACTCTAATCCTTTTTTGCCTTCTAATTCTTTAAGATTTTTTCGAAATTCCTTAAATCTATCTTTTCTTTGTTGCGCTCTTTTTTTCTTTTCATTTGCAATTCTTTTACGATCTTGTTTTCGCATTTCTTTACGTTTTTTATCAGCTTGATGCTCTTTTTCTTTCATAGCTAATCCAACAGGATCAACAATTTTACCAAGTTCTTTAAATAAAACGTTACGAACTTTATTTATATCAACTTTTAATTTTGTAAGAATTTCAATTACTGCACCTTCGGTATCTTCCAAAAGTGATAAAAGTATATGTTCAGTTCCAATATAACTATGACTGAAGGCTTTCGCTTGTTCTAAAGATTGTTCTAATATATTTTTAGCTCTTGGCGTAAACGGAATTTCAACTGCCACAAATCCCCTGCCTTTACCAATAAGGCGTTCCACTTCTTTTTTTGCATCCGCAGGTCTTAATCCGCCCGCCAATAATGCTTTTGATGCAATTCCTGATGATTCCTCAATCAAGCCTAATAATAGTTGTTCTGTACCAACAAAATTATGACCAGAGCGTCTTGCTTCTTCTTGAGAAACTAAGATAACTTTAAGAGCTTTTTCTGTAAAACGTTCAAACATATGATTATTTAAAATTTTTTTTATAAACTGCAACCATAAAATTTTTTATTTTTATATAGTGTTTTCTTAATCCAAAAATTAAAATTATCCTAGAAATAGGATATTTTTATTAATTTAATTGATTGACTTAATTTTTAAACAAAGGTCAATTGATACTGATTTTTTAATTATTTGTAAATAAATGTATATTTCGTTGTATTGTTTAGTATTGATTTTTAAGCCTTTTACTACTTTTTATATTGAAGAAATATTAACAACCGTTTTATTTTTTAATTTATTAAATTTAACTAAACCATCTTCAAGTGCATATAAAGTAAAATCGCGGCCAATGCCTATGTTTTTACCTGGTTTAATTGATAGCCCTCGTTGTCTTATTATTATAGAACCTTTTGTTACTTTATGGTCTTGAAAACATTTTACTCCTAAACGTTTAGCGTTAGAATCACGACCATTTTTTGTACTACCAGCACCTTTTTTATGAGCCATATTTTTAATTTAAATTTGTTATTAGTTAATTGTATTTATTAATAATCTAGTTAATTTTTGTCGATGTCCATTTTTTTTACGATATTTTTTTTTTGGTTTCATTTTATAGATAACGATTTTTTTACCTAACAAATGATCCAAAACAGTAGCTTCTATTTTTGCATTCTCTAAATAAGGATAACCTAATTCAATATTTTTTTCTTTATTTATTAATAAAACTTTTTTTAACACAAGTTTTGTTCCAGGTTTCAAAGGTAAACGATTTATCACATAGTATTGTTCTGGTTCTACCCAAAACTGTCGTCCACTAATTTCCACAATAGCGTAATTCATAAAATATATTGTATTTTAATAATATTTAGTTTTAAATATTAGTATGCTTGTTTAGATTTTGTCAAATTTTATAAGACCTTTAGTATTTAATAAAAAAGATTAAAATTTTAATATTACTATAATTAAAAATTGTTATTATAATAAGTATTAAATTTATTATTAATAACAATTTTTAAAAAGTATGAAATACTATTTCATTTTAGGCAGTGAAAATTTTCTTTTTAAAGAAGAACCGTTAGAAGAGGTTTTAAGAGAAAGAGTCCAAAATTATAATAAGAAAAAAAAACCATTAAATTTTTGGATTGTTCCTAAACCGGAGTTTTTAAAAAACCCTGAGTTTTCTGATATTCAAAATAAAATATCTAAAAATTGTGTTGCAATTATTTCAACAGAAAAAACGTTTATAACATGGTTAAAACTGAGATTAAATAATGTTGCTATAGGAAATTTTGATCTTATACCAGAAAATAAAATTAGTCCCTTAAAATTTGCTAAATAATAATCTTGGTTTATTAGAGTTAATAATACTTTTTAGATCGGGCTAGGAGGGATTCGAACCCCCGCCACTGCGGTTCGTAGCCGCATGCTCTAGTCCACTGAGCTACAAGCCCTTTATTACATATTAAATTAATTAATTTATATGTTAATGTTAATACACTAATTCTTTTATATGTAATAACTAAAGTTTTCGATTCTTTTTAATCTTTTTTATTAGTATATTACTCTATAAAACTAAAATAAATAGAAGATACTAAAATTAATGTGCAATATATAAAATAAAAAGTCGATTAATTTTTTAAAATTAATCGACTTTTTATTTTATAGTATTATGAGTAGATTGTTGGAGCTGTAACAGCAACAGGTAATACTTCATTAGATGCTAAATCTAATGGGAAATTGTGAGCATTACGTTCGTGCATTACTTCCATACCTAAATCAGCACGGTTAATAATGTCAGCCCAAGTGTTAATAACACGACCTTGACTGTCTACAACAGATTGGTTGAAGTTGAAACCATTTAAGTTAAATGCCATAGTGCTAACACCTAAAGCAGTTAACCAAATACCAACAACAGGCCAAGCAGCTAAGAAGAAGTGAAGAGCACGTGAGTTATTAAATGAAGCGTATTGGAAAATTAAACGACCGAAGTAACCATGAGCAGCTACGATGTTATAAGTTTCTTCTTCTTGACCAAATTTGTAACCATAGTTAGCAGATTCGATTTCACTTGTTTCACGAATTAAACTAGATGTTACTAGAGAACCGTGCATAGCACTAAATAAAGAACCACCAAATACACCAGCAACACCAGCCATGTGGAATGGGTGCATTAAAATGTTATGTTCAGCTTGGAATACTAACATGAAGTTGAATGTACCAGAAATACCAAGAGGCATACCGTCAGAGAAACTACCTTGACCAATTGGGTACACTAAGAATACAGCACTAGCAGCTGCTACAGGAGCAGAGAATGCTACGAAGATCCAAGGACGCATACCTAAACGGTAGCTAAGTTCCCATTCACGACCCATCCAACATGCTACACCTAATAAGAAGTGTAAAACGATTAATTGGTAAGGACCACCGTTGTATAACCATTCATCAACTGAAGCAGCTTCCCAAATTGGGTAGAAGTGAACACCAATTGCGTTTGAACTAGGAATAACAGCACCAGTAATGATGTTGTTACCGTACATTAAAGAACCAGCAACTGGTTCACGAATACCATCGATGTCCACAGGGGGAGCAGCAATGAAAGCAATAATGTAACAAGATGTTGCAGTTAATAATGTAGGAATCATTAATACACCAAACCAACCGATATATAAACGGTTTTCAGTACTAGTAATCCAAGAGCAGAAACGCTCCCATAAGCTAAAGCTTTCGCGTCTTTCTAAAGTTGCAGTCATAATTTTTATTTTTTTTTTAACGATAATTTATTTAATCTCATCACAGTTAATAATAATTATAGAATATAAATAAAAATAAAAACAACTTTTAGATAAAGTTTCTTTTTATATTAAAAAATTTATGAATTAAATAAACTACTTTTAAGAATATCTTCAGGAACAATTGTAACCAAATCGGCTTTTGTTAAAACACGACCTACACTTTCAAAAATTCTATTTGCTTGTCGCATTCTTGCTCTGTCTAAAGCATTTCTAATACTACGAGCATTAGCAAACAAAGGTTTTTCCATTCTTTTTTTAACATACTCTAGAAAAACGTCTTCTGCTTCTTTAGTTAATTGATATTGTTGTTCTTCCAACATAATTTTACCAATTTTTACTAATTCTTCAGCTGAATAATCTGGAAAATCAACATGATTTGCAATTCTTGATGATAAACCAGGATTTGAATCATAAAACTTTTGCATTTTATTTTTATATCCAGCTAAAATAACTACTAAATCATCACGTTGATTTTCCATAACTTGAAGGAGAATTTCAATTGCTTCCGCACCGTAATCTCTTTCGTTATCTGGTTTATATAAATAATAGGCTTCATCAATAAATAAAATACCACCCATTGCTTTCTTTAAAATTTCTCTAGTTTTAGGAGCGGTATGACCAATATATTGACCAACTAAATCATCTCTCGTAACCGTAATTAAATGACCTTTTCTACTATAACCCAATTTATATAAAATATCGGCCATTCTTGAGGCGACTGTTGTTTTACCAGTACCTGGACTTCCTGTAAATGACATATTTAAACCTGGACTTGATGAAACAAGACCAAGTTTTTTTCTTAATTTATCAACAAGTAATAGGGCGGCAATTTCACGAATACGATTTTTAACAGGTTTTAAACCAAGTAATTCACTTTCTAAAATATCAATAACCGACTGTATGTCAGAGTTATCATATTCTTGTTGTAGGTTAAATTTAGTTAAATCGTCTTTTGATAATAATTCTTGAACCATAATAAAAAAAATTTTTAATAGTAAAAAAAATTTTTATAATAAAAAACCATATTAAATTAATTTAATATGGTTTTTTATTATAAAAATTTAGTAACGTGATCCTTCTGGATTTTTAGCTACAGAATAACTGTGAATTGTGTAACGAATACTACGACCTTCACCTTCTGTACGTTCTAAGTAGAAACCTGGTTCAGCTTTTGGACGTTTTACGATGAAAGAAGATGCACTACTTTCAGTACCGCGACTAGCATCAAATGCTACTACTTTAATATAGCCATCTGGATTTAATCGTCTACATTCATTGATTTCGTATAAAATAACTGAAGAATCTTTTACGTCAAATAAAGGTAAACCCCAAAGTTCCCAGTAAGCATTACGTGGGTGTGGATCGTCAGTCCATTCAATACCAACTGACCAACCTTGACTTAAACAGTAGTCAATTTGTTTGATAAGTTGTGCATCAGTTAAATCTGGTAAATAAGAGAAAGCTCCTTGTGTAAGTCTCACTATTCAAATGCTCCTATGATAATAAATTATTGTAGTATGTTTATTTGTTTTCTGTTGCAGTTTCAACGAAATCTGCTGTATCAGTAGAAGTATAGTTAAATGTAATACCTTTCCATAAATCTAAAGCTGTTTTTAAAGGACCACATAATCTAGCTAATTCTTTTAAAATTTCAGGACCTTCATTTAAATAATCACGTCCTTCATTTCTAGCCATAATCATACATTCTAAAGCAACACGGTTTGCTGTAGCACCTGATTGAATACCATCTGGGTGACCAATAGTACCACCACCAAATTGTAATACACAGTCATCACCTAAATAATAAACAAGTTGGTGCATTTGACCACAGTGAATACCACCAGAAGCAACAGGACAACATTTACGTAAAGCAGCCCAATCCATCTCAAAGAAAATACCTTGAGGTAAATTGATTGATAAACTATTTTGTAATAAAGTGTTATAGAAACCTTTAACCATTAAAGGATCTCCTTCTAGTTTACCTACAACTGTACCAGCGTGGATATGGTCAACACCAGCCATACGCATCCATTTACAAATTACACGGAAGTTAATACCATGATTTTTTTGACGAGCATATGTTGAGTTACCTGCACGGTGTAAGTGTAAGATTGTATCATTTTTACGTGCCCAAATAGCCATAGATTGAATTGCTGTATAACCAATAACAAGGTCAATCATAACAATAACTGAACCAATTGCTTTTGCATAATCAGCACGTTCATACATTTCTTCCATAGTAGAAGCTGTAACGTTTAAGTAAGAACCTTTAACTTCACCAGATGCTGCTGCAGCACGGTTGATACCTTCCATACAGTATAGGAAACGTTCTCTCCAACGCATGAATGGTTGAGAGTTAATGTTTTCATCATCTTTTAAGAAGTCAAGACCACCACGTAAACCTTCATATACTACACGACCGTAGTTTTTACCAGAAAGACCAAGTTTTGGTTTTACTGTAGCACCTAAAAGTGGACGACCAAATTTATCAAGACGTTCTCTTTCTACAATTAAACCTGTTGCAGGACCTTGGAAAGTTTTAAGGTATGCATAAGGAATACGCATATCTTCTAAACGTAAAGCAGCTACCGCTTTGAAACCAAATACGTTACCAATGATAGAAGCAGTCATGTTTGCAAGAGAACCTTCTTCGAATAAATCACATTCGTAAGCAATGTATGCAAAATATTGATCAGCAGCACTAGGTACTGGGTCAACACGATATGCTTTTGCACGGTAAATATCACAAGCAGTTAAAAGATCTGTCCAAACAACAGTCCATGTTGCTGTTGATGATTCACCTGCTACTGCAGCAGCAGCTTCTACAGGGTCCACACCTGGTTGCGGTGTAATACGGAATAAAGCTAATAAATCTGTTTCCTTAACATTATAATCAGCATCCCAATAACCCATTTTAGCGTAAGGGATTACACCAGATTCATAACGATCATTCTTGATTCTATTACGTTCGTATGCGTTGTTAGACATGTATTCCTCCTTTTTATTTTTTGTACATTGTTGTACAGTCTAAGAAAAAATTTAGTTATTTGATTTTTATATAAAAGTCTAAACGTTTTGTTTTTAAATTTTACAAAATATGCAAGTTAATTAAAAGCAAGCTATTTGACAATTTTCGAAAATTAGTTTTTGCAAAAAAAGTAAAAATAATTTTTATAACTTTAAAAAAAAATAATTCATTTTTTGTTTTTTAAATTAATTGTTTAATTAACAACAACCTTATTCATATATATACCACAAATTTTAATATAAAAAACAAAAGTATTTATTATATTAATAATAAGTTTTTATAATGTTTAAATTTAAAAAGAATAATTAATAATATTATTTTAAATTTAATTTATAATAAAAAGAAAATTAAATTTTAAAAATTAGGATTTTATTAAATGATCTTCGATTTAGATAATTACCAAAATTTTTTATCAAATACAACTTTTTTATTGTTATTATTAACAATGTTAACATATTGGGTGAATTTAATTTTTGTTAATAATAATATTATTTTTAGAGTAGCAAAATTAAGTGGATCATTAGCTACAATTATTTTGTTTTCATATTTAAGTTGGAGATGGTATAATTATAAATTTTTCCCTCTAAGTAATTTATACGAATCATTAATTTTTCTTACATGTTTACTTTTACTTTTATATAAGTTTATTGAATACAAAACTAAAAGTAAAATTATTGGTTCATTAATAATCCCATTAACTTTATTAATTCAAGGATTTGCAACGTTGAGTTTACCTACTGTAATGCAAAAAAGCTCTCCACTAGTACCTGCATTACAATCAAATTGGTTGATGCTACATGTAAGTATGATGATGTTAAGTTATGCTACATTGTTGTTTGGATCACTTTTTTCTATTTTATATCTTATTTTAGATAAAAATAATAACAATAAAATTAAACCAAAAATTATAGAAACGGATAATTTAAAGGGTTATCAAACCTATGCATTAGAAATAAATACTTTAGACGTTAAATCAAATAATTTGTACATTGATATAAGCACAAAAAAGAATAATTTAAGTACAACCAATCTTCTTGAAAGTTTAGATAATTGGAGTTATCGTACAATCGGTCTTGGTTTTCCACTTTTAACTATGGGAATTATTTCAGGTGCTGTTTGGGCTAATGAAGCTTGGGGATCGTATTGGAGTTGGGATCCAAAAGAGACTTGGGCTTTAATTACGTGGTTAACATTTGCAATTTATTTACATGTTCGATTAACAAAAGGTTGGTTAGGAACAAAAAGTGCAATTTTAGGTTCTATTGGATTTTTTGTTGTTTGGGTTTGTTATTTAGGTGTTAATTTTTTAGGAAAAGGATTGCATTCATATGGTTGGGTTAATTAATTAAAATCAAAAATTCTGTTATTAAAATTTTATTTAAAAATTAGCATACACTAATTTTTAAATAAAATTTTAATAAGCTAAACCAAGACTTCTTGTTGTTTCACTACCTAAATAAACACGAATACTTAAAAAATCTGTTGGACAAGCATTTTCACAACGTTTACAACCAACACAGTCTTCTGTTCGTGGTGCTGATGCAATTTGTTTTGATTTACAACCATCCCAAGGAACCATTTCTAAAACATCCGTTGGACAAGCACGTACACATTGTGTACATCCAATACAAGTATCATAAATTTTAACTGTATGTGACATTTTAATAAGTTTTTATTAAAAAGTTTAAATTTGCTACCAAATTATTAAAAAAAATATTATCTTTTATTAATTATATTATAATGGAAATAAAAAAATAGCTAACTTTCATGAATAAATACAGTATATTTATTAATTAATATCTTATTTTTTTATTAACCATTCATAGCCTTTTTCTTCAAGTTGTTTTACTAATTCAAAATTTCCTGTCTTTATAATTTTACCACTATTCATTACATGTACAAATTCAGGTTGAATATAATTTAATAAACGCTGATAATGGGTTATCATTATGATACTTTTTTTATTATCTTCAATTAAATTATTAACACTGTTAGATATACTTTTTAATGCATCTATATCTAAACCCGAATCAGTTTCATCTAAAATTGCTAATTCAGATTCTAACAATGCCAATTGTAAAATTTCATTCCGTTTTTTTTCACCGCCAGAAAATCCCTCGTTCACTTTTCGACTAAGAAAACTTGGATTCATATCAACAATTTTTAATTTGTTGATAATAATTTCAAAAAATTCAATAGGATCAACTTCCGGTAAATTTAAAAATTTTTTTTTGGCATTATAAGCAGCTCTTAAAAAATCTTCATTAGTAACCCCATTTATTTCAACTGGATATTGAAAAGCTAAAAATAAACCAAGATGCGATCTTTCTTCCGGAGATAAATCTAATAGATTTTTATTTTTAAATAAAATTTCTCCTTTTGTAACTTTATAAACCGGATGACCTACAATAACCTTTGATAATGTACTTTTACCAGAACCATTAGGCCCCATAATAGCATGTATTTCCCCCTCATAAATTTCCAAATTTAATCCATTTAAAATTGGAATATCATTAATTGTTGCATGTAAATCATTAATTTTTAAAAGAATTTTTTTAGTTTTACTCATTAACCTACAGTTCCTTCTAATTTTAAACTTAATAAACGATCAGCTTCAGCAGCAAATTCAAGCGGTAGTTGATTAAAAACATCTTGACAGAACCCATTTATAATTAAACTAATAGTTTTTTCTAAAGAAATTCCCCTTTGTAAAAAATAAAAAATTTGGTCTTCAGCTATTTTTGATGTCGAAGCTTCATGCTCAATTTTGGAATTGTTATTTTGAACTTGAATATAAGGAAAAGTGTTTGCGATTGATTGATGGCCTATTAATAAAGAATCACATTGAGAATAATTTCTACTATATAACGCTCTTTGACTTATTTTAACTAAGCCACGATAACTATTTTTTGAATTCCCTGCCGAGATTCCTTTTGCTATTATTCGACTTTTTGTCTTTTTTCCAATATGAAACATTTTTGTACCCGTATCTGCCTGTTGAAAATTATTTGTTAATGCAACCGAATAAAACTCCCCTTTTGAATTTTCTCCAATTAAAATACAACTAGGATATTTCCATGTAATAGCTGATCCGGTTTCAACTTGGGTCCAAGAAATTTTTGAATTTTTTCCAAGGCATAAACCGCGTTTTGTTACAAAATTATATATTCCTCCTTTTCCTAATTTATCACCAGCATACCAATTTTGGACGGTTGAATATTTAATCTCAGCATTTTCTAAAACGATTAATTCTACAATTGCAGCATGTAGTTGATTTGTATCATATTGAGGTGCTGTGCAACCCTCTAAATAACTTACATAACTATTTTCTTCAGCAATAATTAATGTTCGTTCAAATTGACCCGAAAATTCATCATTTATACGAAAATAAGTAGATAATTCTAATGGACATTTAACATTTTTTGGTATATAACAAAATGAGCCATCACTAAAAACCGCAGAATTTAAAGCGGCATAAAAATTATCTCCTATAGGAACGACACTACCCATATATTTTTCAATTAAGTCAGGATATAGTTTAATAGCATCAGAAATTGAACAAAATATTACACCAAATTTAGCCAGTTCACTTTTAAAAGTAGTAGCAATTGATACACTATCAAAAACAGCATCAACGGCAACGTTAGATAGTCTTTTTTGTTCAGTTAATGGTATTCCCAGTTTTTCGAAAGTTATTTTTAATTCCGGATCAATATCCTCCCAAGTATTTGATTTTTTTTTTTGCGGTGCTGAATAATAAATAATTTGTTGAAAATCTATATTATTATATTTTAAAATTGACCATTTTGGTTCTACTAAATTTTTCCATCGATTATATGATTTTAAACGAAAGTCCAACATAAATCTTGGTTCATTTTTTTTTTCTGATATTAAACGAATAATTTCTTCATTAATGCCAGTTGGAAAGTTATCTTTTTTAATATTTGTAGAAAAACCATATTTATAGGGTTCATTAACTAATTTTGTTAAAATACGATCTTCCATAATAATTGATAGGTTTAAATAAAATTATTTATAATAATAATACTTAATATAATAAATATCCTTTTATAAATAGTACATCAAACTATAAAATCTAAATTTTTATAATAAAGTAATAAATAATAAGAAGAAAAATCGTATCTAAGTTATTAAAATTAATAATTAAGGGTAGATGGCGAAATTGGTAGACGCATCACACTCAAAATGTGACAATTTATATTGTAAGGGTTCGATTCCCTTTCTGCCTATTAATTTTGAAAACAAGTTTGTTAGTTTTTGAATAAACTGATGTATAAACAAAAAAATTTTACAAAATTATTTAAATATGACTTTACTGGTTATTGGCGGAACGGGAACATTAGGTCGACAGATTGTTAGAAAAGCATTAGAAGAAGGATTTCAAGTAAAATGTTTGGTAAGAAATAGAACAAAAGCAACTTTTTTAAAAGAACTTGGTGCTAAATTAGTCTATGGGGATTTAAGTCTACCCGAAACATTACCGTTATGTTTCAAAGAAATTAGTGCTGTAATTGATGTATCAACAACAAGATCAGATGATGTTAATACTCTAAAGGAAATTGATTTAAATGGAAAGTTGGCTTTAATAAAAATTGCTCAACTTGCAGGTATTAAAAGATTTATTTTTTTTTCAATCTTAAATGCAGAAAAATACCCAGATATTCCAATAATGAAAATGAAAAAAGAAGTCGAAGAAAGTTTAAAAATTTCAGGAATACCTTACACTATTTTTAAGGTGGCTGGATTTTATCAAGCAATTATAAATCAATATGCCATTCCAATTTTAGATAAACAACCAATTTGGGTTACAAAAGAATCCGTTCCAATTTCTTATATAGATACTCAGGATGTTGCCTCAATTTGTTTAAAAAGTTTATTAAATAAACGTACCGAAAATGAGACATTTTTTTTAGGGGGTCCAAAAGCTTGGGTATCAAAAAATATTATTGAAATTTGTGAAAATTTGTCAGGTCAAAAAGCTCAATTAAAACTTATTCCAATCTCATTTTTAAAGTTTGCTAGAAAAATTAGTCGGTTTTTTGAATGGAGTTTAAAAATAACAGAACGTTTAGCATTTATTGAAATTTTAGAAGAGAAAGAATTTTGTAGTAATTCGCAAAAATTATATGAAATATTTGATTTAAACATAGATGATTTTCTTAAACTTGAAAATTATTTAGAAGAATATTTTGAAAGAATGCTTAATACTTTAAAAGATTTAAAATATGAACAAACTTTTAAACAACGTGATTTAAAAGTTTAAAATAAATAAAAATATGAATACTTCCATTTTTACATTAACTATTGCTGAAGACCCAGTTCAAGATTTTTATGAAAATCAGCTACCGTTATTAGAAGTTAAAGCAACATTTAAATATTTAATTAAAAAAAAAATTTTTGTTGAAAAATTTAATTTATTAATATGGGGTAATTTATGTAATGAGATTGTTAATTATTATCGAAAGGACGACTGTATTATAGTTGAAGGTTATTTGACAATATCATCTGAATTTAATACAAATAATTTAAAGAATATGGAAAAAAAAATAGAACTTACTGTAATTAATATATCTCCCTTTTTTTAGATTCATTGAATTGACTTTATGAAAATTTGCTATACTTTTTATTAATAAAAACCTTTCTTGGAGAAACGTTTCATGTTGACTTTAAAAATTCTTGTTTATACAGTTGTTATTTTCTTTACTTCACTTTTTGTTTTTGGATTTTTATCTAATGATCCATCACGAAATCCAAATAGAAAAGATTTAGAATAATTAAAACTATTAAAAAGGTTTTTATTAATAAAAACCTTTTTAATAGTTTTAATTATTCTAAATCTTTTCTATTTTAATATAATGTAAATTAAATTGTTATTAAAAAAAGAAATTAAAAAACCGGAAGGGTAACTAGACTCCGATTCTTTATTATAAAAAAACTCAATTCCTTTACATATTAATGTAGATTTAAACTTTAATGTAGATTTAAACTGTACAAATTTTTTCTAATCATATCACAGGTAAGTTTATAACTTTTATATTTTTTAAATACTAAGAAAAAACTATTTAGAGAACAAAGCGATTTTGAATATAATAACAAATGAATTCCTTAAAGTTTTTATTTGTTCATGTTTATAGGTTTTTTAAAGCTAAGCCTTAGGTTTGGAAAATACATTCTTTTTTAGAAGATTGTAAATAAGTTTTTAACTATACTTATTAACTTGATTACTAATTTTCATAAATCTTAATAAAAGAATAAAAATAAATTATTTATGGGGCTGAAATGGGTTCGACATTTAAGTAAATGCTTTTTGAAATACAAAAATAGAAAATTTAAAAACTTAATAAATAACTGCAAATAATATAGTTCGTTTTAATAAAGTAAAATGTTTTGCATAATTTTTGTTTAACCCTTTAAAAACTTTAAATATCAATTTTAAAATCGAAAAATTTTTAATTGGTAATTTATTTAATTTCTGCTCTTAAATTTAGTTAAGATTTTTACTTGTTTTAAATTAATAGTTTCTTTGAAAAAACTTCTAAGATAAATTTGTGAAAAATCCTAAAGCATAAACTAAGATGGAAGTGGGTTCAAAACCCACCAGCTCCAGAATTTTTTGCATCCGTGGCCGAGTGGCTGAAGGCAACGGACTCATAATCCGTCTTCTGTAAAGACTTCACTGGTTCGAATCCAGTCGGATGCAATTTTAATTTTATATTAATAAGTTAATATTTTTGTTTTAATCTAGCCGCTTTTCCTGCTAAACCTCTTAAATAATAAAGTTTTGCACGTTTAATTTTAGCAGATTTTTTTATTTCTAAAGAAACAATACGTGGAGAATTTATTAAAAAAATACGTTCCAATCCAATTCCTTGCATAACTCTTCTTACTGTTATGGTTTTATTAATACCAAAATTTTTTTTAGCAATTGTTAGGCCTTCGTAGTATTGTATACGTTCCTTATCACCTTCTTTAATACGTAAACCTAATCTAATAGTATCTCCAACTTCAATATTTGGAAGATCTAATTTTAGGTAAAGTTTTTCTACATTTTTTATTATTAAATTTAATAACGTTAAAAAATAAATCATTTTTATATTTTCTGTTTTTTTAATTTTATAATTATAATAGATATATTGATTAAGATATAACTTAAAAATTAAAATATTAAAAGAACTATTTACAATTTTGATAAAAATTTTACTAAAAATAATACAAAACGAAAAAAAAATGACAACTTTTTGGGAAAATATATTTCGTTATCCACGTTTTTTTGTTAGTACAATGATCGGATTAATATCGATCATTATTTCACCATTTATTTACTTTTTTAAAAAATCCGATAATACAGTTATTAAAGTAGTTTTTTTTACACTATGTATAGGATTATTAATTTTTTTATTAAGTCTAATTATTGAGTATTAAAAAATGAATAAACGGGACTGACGAGGCTCGAACTCGCAACTTCCGCCGTGACAGGGCGGTGCTCTAACCAATTGAACTACAATCCCAACAACAAATATTATTATATTAGTTTTGAAGTTTTGTCAATAGAGTCTAAATTTATTTTTTTAGTTAGACTCTAATGGATATTATTTAAAACTAGCCGCAATCTCAATATTAGCTTGTTTTAAAATTTCTTTTGCGACATCATTTAATTGCTTAGTTGTTTTTATTTCTTTAGCAAAATCAGGTTTTGATAGTTTTAAAAATTCAAGTAAACGCGATATATAAGTTGTAACTTGAGTTAATTCCAGTTGATCTAAATAACCATTTGTACCTGTAAAAATGATAGCAATTTGTTCTTCTACTGCATAAGGAGAATTTTGAGCTTGTTTTAAAATTTCTCTTAATCGTTTTCCACGAGCCAATTGTTTTTGTGTACTTTGATCTAAATCAGAAGAAAATTGCGAAAATGCCTCTAATTCATCAAATTGTGCTAATTCTAGTTTTAAAGTCCCAGCTACTTGTTTCATAGCTTTTATTTGAGCAGCAGAACCTACACGTGAAACTGAAATACCAACGTTAATTGCAGGTCTGATACCTGAATTAAATAAGTCATTTGATAAAAATATTTGTCCATCTGTAATTGAAATTACATTTGTTGGAATATAAGCAGAAACATCACCAGCTTGTGTTTCAATAATAGGTAAAGCTGTCATACTTCCACTACCTAATTTTGCACTAAGTTTTGCTGCTCGTTCTAATAATCGAGAATGTAAATAAAAAACATCACCAGGATATGCTTCACGTCCAGGCGGTCTTCTCAATAATAAAGACATTTGTCTATATGCTTGAGCTTGTTTAGTTAAATCATCGTATATAATAAGAGTATGTCTACCTTTATACATAAAGTATTCTGCTAATGCAGCTCCTGTATATGGTGCAATATATTGAAGAGTGGCTGGATCATTAGCGTTTGCTGCTACAATAATTGTATACTTTAGTGCACCTTTCTCTTCTAAAACATTAACCGCTTGTGCAACAGATGATGCTTTTTGGCCAATAGCTACATAGACACAAACAACGTCTTCTGACTTTTGATTAATAATAGTATCTAAAGCAATAGAAGTTTTTCCTGTTTGTCTATCACCAATAATAAGTTCTCGTTGACCTCGACCAATTGGAATCATAGCATCAATTGCCGTAATACCTGTTTGTAAAGGTTCACAAACAGATTGACGACTAATAATACCCGGTGCCATTGATTCAATTAAACGTGTTTCTGTTGAATTTATTGGACCCTTACCATCAATAGGATTAGCAAGTGGATCAACAATTCTACCTAAAAACCCTTCGCTAACTGGAATTTGCGCAATTCTACCAGTAGCTTTAACTGAACTACCTTCAAGAATACCTCTTCCTTCTCCCATTAATACAGCCCCAACATTATCATTTTCTAAGTTAAGAGCAATACCAACAGTTTTTTCTTCATCATCAAATTGTAATAATTCACCTGACATTACTTCATCAAGACCATATACACGTGCAATTCCATCACCCACTTGTAAAACAGTACCTACGTTCTGAATTTTTTGCTCGCCAGTATATTTTAAAATACTTTCTTGGATGATGTTACTTATTTCATCTGGACTAACTGCCATATATCTAAATTTTAATTAATTTTTTTATAATAAGTTCTTTTTATAAAGATAAACTAGCCTCGGCTAATACTCTAAAACTTTAGTTATTTTTTCGATTTTACCAGCAATTGAAAAATCAACAGTTTTAGATTCTGTTAGGAAATTTAATATAAAACCACCAAGTAATTCTGGTTTTTGTTTTATTGTATAAATAATAAGAGGTTCTTTAAAACAAGCAAAATTTATTTTTTCAAAAGAAACATCTTTTTTGTTTTTTATAAACCAATTTGATAAAATAATATTTAATTTATTAATATCTACTTTATAATTTTGAGAATTTGGAATTTGTATTTCAATAATATAAGAATTTGTACTTTTTAATAAAAGTTCTAAAAATACTTTTAATATTGAATCAAGATAAATAATTCTTTTTGTATCACATAACAAATTTAGAAAATTCATTATTAATGGATTTAAAGAATTACCAAAAAATTCATTTAAAAATTGTTTTTTCTTTTTAGCATCATATGTCGGATTCGCTAAAAATTTTTCAATGCTAGGATATGCATTAAAAAGAGTAGAAAAATCTAACATATCTGATACTAAATGAGTAAAAGTTGAAAAAGTTAAGTCTTTATATATAACCTTCAAAAAAGCATACGCATATGCGTCACCAACTCTTGAACTTAATCCCATTTAATTCTCTCCTATCAACTTTTCTAGTAAAAGAACACTGTAATTTGAATAATTTTCTTGAAATTTTGTATTATTTAATAATTTATTAAAAGTTCCATAAACTTCTATTAAAGCTAATTCTATTACATAGTTTCTTACTTGTTTTTGAACTTGTTCATTTTTTAAATCCAATGCGATTATTGTAGAAAAATATTCTCTTAATAATGCATCTTTATTTTTTGAGTTTTGTAATTCATGAAAAGACTCAATTTGTTGCAAAGTTCTTTTTTCCAAGTTTTGACTTAAAATATTTGCTTGTGACCATTGTATAAGAGACTCTAAAAAACGTTTATCAGCCTCATTTACCTTTTTATCAGCTTCTTCAATTTTATCAAGAATTGCACGTTGACGACTTGTTAAGGTTGATCCTAAAAAATCTTTACCTACGTAAAAAACTAAACTAATTAAAAGTAATATATTTATAATATTGGTTTCAAAAATGTTGGTGTTTATCCCAAAGCCCTCATTTTCATGAGCAAGCAGTATAAACACATTTATAAAATTTTCCATATTTATTTAGAATCAAAAGTTTAGAAAGAATTTTTCGTCTTTAATTTTATTTTGAAATTATTTGATTAATAATAATAGCTGCAATAGTTGTACTAGCACTTTTAACATTTTCATTACTAGATAAACCAGCAATTTTTTTGTTTATGTCTTGTTCGGTTTCAATAATTGTAGTTGTTGAGCTTTGATTTATTTCAACTAATCGATTTTGAAAATTATCTTTTAAACGCGTGTCATCCTGTTTCAATAAAATACTAATTTTTTTTTCAACATTTGAAACTTCTGTGTTATAAAGATCTGTCAAAAAAGTAGCTCGAGAAAGTGTCGATTCAGCTTTTTCACTTTTTTCTTTTAAATTTTCAACTCGAGTATTTTCAATACCAGATAGAGGTTTATATAAAACACGTTCTAATATGAATATTAATCCTAAAAATTGAAAAATTGTTAATGGTAACGTTCCATCAAAGTCAAATAAACCACCAGCCTTTTCTTCAACATTGTTTAATAAAAGAAGGGAAATATTAATCATTTAATTCCATAAAAATAATAATTTAGTAAACCCGGTAAAAATTTTTTACATTCTTTACTGGTTTTTAAAACCAAGATACTTTTAAGTATCTTGGTATGATATATTTATTGATTAGCTAGTAAATGGGTTAGCAAATAATAGACAAAGTGCTACTACTAGACCATAAATTGTTAAAGCTTCCATGAAAGCTAAACTTAAAAGTAGAGTACCACGGATTTTGTTTTCTGCTTCTGGTTGACGAGCAATACCTTCTACAGCTTGACCAGCTGCGTTACCTTGACCAATACCAGGCCCAATTGCACCTAAACCTACAGAAAGACCAGCAGCGATAACAGAAGCAGCAGAAATAATTGAGTCCATAATTTTATAACTTAATACATAAAAAAATTAACAGATTTCAAAAAAATACTAACTTAAATAATTTATTTAACTCTTAATTCTTTTAATTAATGCCCCTCTAAAGCTTCACCAATATAAGCAGATGCTAATGTTGAAAAAATTAATGCTTGTATTGAACTTGCAAAAAGACCTAATACCATAATTGGTAGGGGAATTATTAAAGGAACTAACATTACTAAAACAGAAACTGTTAATTCATCTGCTAAAATATTTCCAAATAATCGGAAACTTAAAGATAAAGGTTTCGTAAAATCTTCTAATATATTGATTGGTAAAAGAACAACTGTTGGTTTAATATAGCGTTTAAAGTAAGCTAAACCCTTTTTATTTAGACCTGCATAAAAGTATGAAAATGATGTTATTAACGCTAAGGCTACTGTTGTATTAATATCATTTGTAGGAGCAGCTAATTCACCTTCAGGTAATTCAATAATTTTCCAAGGAATTAAAGCCCCAGCCCAGTTACAACCAAGTATAAATAAAAATAAAGTTCCAACAAAAGGTACCCAAGGTCTGTAATAACTTTCACCAATTTGATCTTTTGCTATTGTTGAAGTAAATTCAACAACAAATTCCATAAAGTTTTGAAATCCCTCAGGAATTGTTTTTAGATTTATTGTACCTAAAATAGAAAAAATTAGAATTAGTGATATAACAAACAAGCCAACAATAAAAACTTGTCCATGAAAAGTAATACCTTGAAATTCCCAATAAAAGTGTTTTCCAACTTCAACACCAGAAATTAACAACAATGAATCGACGCTATTCAAATTCATAAGAAATTTAGTTTTTATTTTATTACAAAAAATGTTTGATATGTGTCACAATAACATTATACAGCATACCTGTTAAAAAATGTTTTTATAAACCAAAAATTAACTGTATTGACCAAGCACATAACGCGTAAAACGGGCAACTTTTATGCTTTCTCCTAATAATGAAACGGTTTGTTTAATTAATTCTTCTATTGTAATATCTTGATTTTTTATAAATGGTTGATCAAATAAACAATAATTGCGTAAAGTTTTTTCTATTCTACCTTGAACAATTTTTTCTTGCATTGGTGCAGGTTTATTTTTTAAATCTTCTTTTCCCATTTCAATTTGTTTTTCACGTTCAATAAATTCTGTAGGAATATCTTCATAACGAACATAAATAACAGAAGGGGAAGCTGCTATTTGCATAGCAATATTTTTAGAAAGTTCTTGAAATTCTTTACGACGAGCAACAAAATCTGTTTCACAATTAACTTCAACTAAAACAGCAAGTTTACTTCCCGTATGTGTATAAGCTTCAATAATACCCTCTTTGGCTTGGCGTGTTAATTTTTTATTAGCCGACGCTAAACCTTTTTGACGTAAATAAGCAACAGCTTGTTCAAATTCTCCTGAAGTTTCTTTAAGAGCTTTTTTACAGTCCATCATTCCAGCACCTGTTTTTTCTCTTAACTCTTTAACTAAGTTTGCACTAATTTCCATGTTTTTGAATTTTAAAAACGTTTTAAAATTTGATTTTTAATTATTATCAATAAATTTTCTATTTTGTTTACCAGTTATTATTTGATTTGTTAAATTTTGTATAATAAATTTAATTGCTCTTAAAGCATCATCATTACCTGGAATCGGTATATCAACAAGATCTGGATCACAATTTGTATCTAATATAGAAATAATAGGAATTTTTAATTTTAATGCTTCTTTTATTGCAGTCATTTCTCGTTTTTGATCAATTACAATAATAATATCTGGTCGTTTTTTCATATCTTTTACACCATTTAAGTATTTGCGTAATTTTTCAAGTTCTTTTTTTGCCATTGCTGATTCTTTTTTTGTTAAACTCTCAAAATGACCAGAAGCTTCTTGTTCTTCTAATGTTTTTAAACGTTCGATACGACTAGTAAATGTATTCCAATTTGTTAACATCCCCCCTAACCATCGGTGATTGATATAATAAGAAGAACATCTTTTGGCCTCTTGGGCCACAATTGAAGCTGCTTGACGTTTTGTACCGACAAATAAAAAGGTTTTACCTTCTGATGAGGCATCAGCAACAAAATCACAAGCTTTTTTTAACAAACTTATAGTTTGTACTAAATCTAAAATATGAATTCCATCGCGTTCTGTATAAATGTATGGAAACATTTTTGGATTCCAACGATATGCTTTATGTCCATAATGAACACCAGCCTCTAAAAGTTGAGCTAATTCAAAATTAGCCATAAGTTTTTTCTCCAAATAAATAATTTGTATTTGTATATTAATTAAATATAAAAATAAAGAGATCGAAATTCAATCTTTTTTAATAATAATTGATTATTGTAAAATTTAAAAGACTTCCGTAGTCAATTTTTTAGGAAGACGAATATTTAAATGAGATATATGTTCATAATTATTAAACCCTGTTCCCGCTGGTATTAATCTTCCAATAATAACATTCTCTTTTAATCCACGAAGCCAATCAACTTTACCAAAAATTGCTGCTTTACTTAAAATTCGAATTGTTTCTTGAAAACTCGAAGAAGAAATAAAACTTTTATTTGTCAAAGACGCTTTTGTTATACCAAGTAAAACAGGCTGATAAGTTAATTCTTGAGATTTAGTTCTGTTCAAAACACTATTAATATTATTAGCTTGTTGTAAATCAATGTATTCTTCTTCTAAAATGGAACTATTACCTCGGTTTTTAATTTTAACTTTAGAAGTCATTTGTTTAATTATAATTTCTAGATGTTTATCTGAAATACTTACTCCTTGAGAAGAGTAAATACCTTGAATGCTATTTAAAAGATAAGATTGGGTTTTTCTAAGACTTCTATATGCTGCTTTATAGGGATCTAAAAAATTTTTATAATAATTATTTAAATAATTTAATCTATTGTGAGGATTACCACTATTTGAATTTCTGGGTTGACCAATTGTATTCAATGACTCCACATTTTTGTAAATTTCTTCTTTATTAGAAAATAAATAAAATTTAAATTCAGATTTTGTTATAAAAATTACATTTAATGTATTTTTTAATTTGTTTAATACTAAGCCCGTATATTTTGAAGTTTTAATTAATGTTTTTGCTCTTATTGCTTCTAAAATTTCTTCTATTTTTGGCAGACCTTGAACAATATCACCTGTTTGTGTTTTTTTATAAAATAAAACACCTAAACTTTCGTGTTCTTTTATAAAATCATTATTATACCAAAAAACTTCAGCACCTTCAGAAAAAAGAAAAGGATTTAGTAAGTTAAATTTCACTTGATTCAAATTATTTTGTTTTATAAAACCAGAATTCGGTATTAATAAATTTTTTGAAATTAAATTACCACTTGTTATGAAATTATTTTTTATTAAAACTTTTTTTTTATCTTCTGTAAATAAATTTTTATAAGTATTTTCTAATCTAATTAATATACGTCTAAATTTATAATGTTTTCGTTCTTTTAAATTATCAACTCGACCAGATAATCTTGGCAAAATTTCTAGATTGCCTAATATTGTATACGGTTCTATGTATTGATTATCTCTAACAAAAACTGTCATATTTACATGTCTTAAATCAAGATCTTTTGGTAAATAATTGTTATAAATTATATTTTCAAAAATATTACATTCTAAAGAAAACCCGTTTTCTTGATTTTTTAAAAACCAAATATTGGCACTGTAGTCATTTAAATTATTGGCATTAGTAGTTAGAACTAAGTTCGTTTGAATTAAATTAATAGAATTATTTTTTCTTATTAAAAGATTATTTTTATTTTTAAAATTTGTATAATTGACAACATCAAAACGTGTACTCGTAGGTGATTGGTAAAAAGAACTTTTTTTTTCTTGTTTTTTTTTTGGTAGTTCATATAGAAAAACAGGACGTAACAATAAAAAAATACTATTTGCATTTTTAATAATTTCCGTATACGTTAATTGATTTATTGTATGGGTATCAAAAAGTTTTTCACCTTTAAAAATAATTTTTTTATGTAAATTCAAGTCAATTTGGGAATTAGGTATAGTTATATAACAACCGGGTTTAATAATTATTTTTGTAACCATATTATTGGTTAAGACTATTTGAACAAAACCAGAATTTTTGTTATATATATTATTTGCCAATTCTGTATTACTTTCTACCCAACTACCATTCTCAACAAAGATAGAAAGCATATCTTTATTAACTATAAATGTTTCTTGAACTAAAAAGAAAATTCCACCACCTTGATTAATATCATATGTTTTTGATTTGCGTGCCAATAAATTTGTTTTTAATTTTAAAAAATAAGGTACGCCACTAACGTTTGTTCGAAAATTTGTATTTAATAATTTTCCAATAATGACCGTTTTTTCAAGATTAAATTTTAATTGATTTGTAAATCTAAAAAATTTATTAGGATTTAATTTTATAACACAGTTATGTTCAATTTCTTTATTTATAATATTTTTTAGAACATAAAGCTTTGATCCTTTAAGTCTAAAATGCTCATTAAGTAAATGGATTTTATATTCTTCATTTTGTTTACTTTTATTTTTTGTAAAAGATATGTTTATTCGACCACTTTTATAAGAAATAAACTTTGTTGAAGCAATACTATTTGAAATACTTAAAGTTGAGGATTGATTTTTTGTTATCTTTGTATAAAAAGGAATGTTAAAAATATTACCAGCTAAAACCCAAATAAGACCATTACTTGATATTTTTGAATCATTTTGTTTAAAGTTATTAAGTGTGTTATTTAAAAAAATTTCACCCGATATTTTTGAATATAAAACCTTTTTACCTCTTTTTTCAAAACTTTGCAACGTTTCTGGTAATGAGGCAATTATTTGATCTTTTTTAATAAATTCTTTATTTTTAACAAATAGAATTGTGTCTTTATTTAAAAAAATATTAGAAACTTGATTTTTAAAATTTACTACTTCAATATTTGAAGAAAATTCTAAGCTTAAAGCATTTTTACCTTGAGCTGTTCGAATTGGGAAAGTTTTTAAATTTTTTGGAAAAAAAACTTGACCGGATACTTTTGAAAAAACTTGATAATTAGCTTCTGCTTTAAAAATACCACCTGTATGAAAAGTTCTCATTGTTAATTGTGTGCCTGGTTCTCCTATTGATTGCGCAGCTATAATTCCAATAGATTCACCTAAATCAACTAGTTTTCCATTACTTAAATTCCAACCATAACAGTTTTTGCAGATAGACCGACTAAGTTCACAAGTTAAAGGAGAACGAACTAAAACTTTAAATAATTTATGTTTTTCAATTTTTTTAATTAATAAAAAATTGACTTGTTGATTTCGCTTTCCGATTATTTCATGCGATTGAACATCAATAATATCTTTCGCTAAAATTCTTCCTAAAAGACGATCTTTTAGTTCTACAATTTTCCCTTTTCTATCATTTAGCTTAAATAAAAATATACCTTGATTTGTATAGCAATCAGTTTGTCTAATAAGTATATCTTGAGCCACATCTATTAAACGTCTTGTTAAGTAACCAGCGTCTGCAGTTTTTAAAGCAGTATCTACTAATCCTTTTCTTGCACCATAAGCAGAGATCATATAATCAGTAATACTTAAACCTTCACGAAAATTTTTTGTTATAGGAATATCAATTATATCACCTGTAGGTCCTGCCATAAGTCCTCGCATCCCAACAAGTTGTCGAACCTGGGACAAGTTTCCCCTTGCACCAGAAGATGACATAAGATATATAGGATTCAATGGATCACAATTTTTTAAGTAATTAACAACTTGATCCTTTAATTTTTCGCTTGTCATATTCCAATTATCAGTTAATTGCTGATAACGTTCAACTTCTGTAATTTTACCCCCACTTAAATCAATATCCGCTTTTTGCATTTCTAAATTGGCTTTATCGATAAATTCAGTTTTCAAAGTTGGTACCTTTAAATCTTCTATATTTATAGAAATACCTGCTTGAGTTGCATACTGAAAACCTAATTTTTTAATATTATCGGCTAAAAAGCATGCTCTTGCCATTCCGTAATTTCTAAAGGACCAAAATAAAATTTCTGTTAAATACTTTTTTGTTACTATTTTATTTCGAAAAAATGTTTTTTGCTTAATCTTTGTCATTTATTTTCCTCAATAGAAAGTTTTTAAACATTTATATTTAAAGATTTATTAATAAATTTATTAAATATAATTCGTCCAACTGTTGTTCTTATATATGTAACAATAATTTTTTTAGACGAATTTTCACGTATTTGTTTATTTTTGTAAATATATATTTTCGAATTATCATCGATATTTAAAATTTGTTCTGGTTTATTATCATTATCTTCCAAATATCCATTATATCTAACCCAAATTAATGCGTGTAAATCTATTAATTTAGTCTCATACGCTAAAAGAACATCTTTGATATTCGAGAAATAATGACTTGAATTTTTTAACCCAAATAAATTATTTGTTGTTAAATAATAGCAACCTAGAATCATATCTTGACTTGGAACTATTATTGGGGAACCTGTTGCTGGCGATAAAAAATTAGAAGGTGCAAATAATAAAGAAATAGTTTCTGCTTGGGCTTCTAAAGATAAAGGAATATGAACAGCCATTTGATCACCATCAAAATCGGCATTAAAAGGTTGACAAACAAGCGGATGTAGTAGAATAGCCCGTTGATTTGTTAATATTGGTTCAAATGCTTGCACCCCTAATCGATGAAGAGTAGGTGCTCTGTTTAAAATTATTGGATGGCGCTTAAAAATCTTTTTTAATAAACTAGCAATTAATTGTTGGTCTTCTTTTATAATATTTTTTGCTGTTTTAATAGATCCAACTATACCTTGCTCAATTAATTCATAAATTAAAAATGGCTTATATAATTCTATTGCCATTTCATAAGGTAAACCACATTGGTGAAGTTTTAGTTTTGGTTCTACTGTTATGACAGAACGTCCTGAATAATCAACTCTTTTACCTAATAAATTTTGTCTAAATCTTCCCTGTTTACCTTCAATAGCATCAGCTAATGATTTAAAAGGTCGATTATTGGGATCAAGTATTTTATCACCCCTCCTTCCATTATCAATTAATGCATCAACCGCTTCTTGTAATAATCTTTTTTCACTTCTTACAATAACGTCTGGTGCATTTATATCAAAAACTCTGCCTAAACGATTATTACGCATAACAATTTTTCTATATAATTCATTTAAATCTGAAGTCGCAAATCTACCACCTTCTAATTGAATCATAGGTCTTAAACCAGGTGGTATAACTGGAAGAATTGATAAAATCATCCAACTGGGATTAGAATTTGTTGATAAAAAACTTTCTAAAACACGAATTCTAAGTTTGCCCCTTTCTCGTTTAAAAGGTGATTTTTTTAGCAAATCTAAACGGCTCTTATCTATTTCTTCTTTTAAATTTAAATTAGATAATTTTGCTTGAATTAATTCTGCACCATGTTTTCGATTACTTGTTTTAAAATAATTTTCAACTAAAATATTTTCATCTTCTAATAAATTATCCTCTTTTAAAGGTTTAATTGTTTTTAAGGAATTTATAGATTTTAAAAAGTCTAATCGAAAATTATAATCATTACTAAAAATATCATTAAAATAAATTAAAATTTCTAAATCTTTTAAATTTTCCTTTAATATTAATGCTATATAACTAGGTCGACCCTTTAAATACCAAACATGGGTTACGCAGGAAAGTAATTTAATATGACCCATTCTATGTCTTCTTACTCTTGAATCTGTAATTTCAACACCGCAAACTGGACATACAAAACCAATTTTTCTTGCATATTTATATAAACCACAACTACACTCTCCACTTTTTATTGGACCAAAGATTCTTTCACAAAACAATCCGTCCATTTCAGGTTTAAAAGTCCTATAGTTTAAAGTATCGGTTTTTTTAACTTCACCGATTACCTTTCCATTAGGTAAAAATCGTTCAGACCATTTTTTTATAACTTCTGGTGATGCCAAACTTATTTTTATAAAATCAAACTCTTCTGTTAATGTTTTCATAAATTAAATAACGGTAAGGTTTTTAATTAAAAAGATATTCATTAAATATTGTTTCATATGTTTTCATTAAATCTATTTTTATACTTGTTATTTCATTTGATTTTGTTTTATTTAATTTGTAGGTTTTAATATTTAAACCTAAGGCTTGTAATTCAGTAATTAAAACTTTAAACGATTCGGGTATACCAGATTTAGGTATTTGTTGACCGCATACTATAGAATTTAAAACTTCATTTCGTGATTGTATATCATCTGATTTTATTGTTAATAGCTCTTGTAATGTATATGCTGAACCGTAAGCTTCTAATGCCCAAACCTCCATTTCTCCAAATCTTTGCCCACCAAGCTTTGATCTTCCTCTAACTGGTTGTTGGGTAATTAAAGAATAAGGACCGGTTGAGCGTGCGTGAATTTTATCATCTACTAGATGAATAAGTTTTAAAATATATGAACGACCAACAAGTATGGGATTATCAAATTTTTCACCGGTTCTTCCATCAGATAATAAAATTTTGCCGGGAGAATATGAACTATATAACCAAGGTTTGTTTTGTTTTTTAGAAGCTTGACGTAATTTTTGATTAATTAAAACTCGCGAAGCTTCACTTTGATACATTTCATCAAAAGGTAAAATTTTATAAGATTTGTTTAAGTGATCACCAGCAAATCCTAATAAAGACTCATAAATTTGACCAACATTCATTCTTGAAGGAACGCCAAGAGGGTTTAATATTAAATCTACAATTGTACCATCGGGTAAAAAAGGCATGTCTTGAGACGGTAATATTTTTGATATTATACCTTTATTACCATGTCTACCTGAAATTTTATCACCCACTTTAATTTTTCGAATTTGTGCAATAAAAACTCGAATTAAAGAATTAACATAACTAAACTTTAAAGTATTTTCTCTTTGAAAAACTTTTATATCTAAAACTCTACCAAAAATTCCTATAGGAACACGTAATGATGTGTCACGTACATTTGGTGTTTTATAACCAAAAATAGCTTTTAATAAACGCGCTTCTGGTAATTGATCAACTTCAGTTTTCGGGGTAACTTTACCTACTAATATATCATCGGGTTGAACAAGTGCTCCTTTACAAATAATACCATTTTCGTCTAAATATAAAATATTTTTATTATTAACAAATGGTATGTCCCTAGTTATCATCTCAGGACCTGTTTTAGTCTGTCTTATTTCTGTTTCATATTTTTCTATATGAATAGATGTAAATAAATTTTCATAAACAAGTTTTTCATTTATTAAAATAGCATCCTCATAATTGTAACCTTCCCAAGGCATATAAGCTACAGTCAAATTTTGTCCCAAAGCTAATTCTCCAATATCGGTTGCAGGTCCATCAGCAATTATTTGGCCAATTTTAATTTCTTCTCCAACCCAAACTAATGGTTTTTGATTGATACAAGTATTTTGATTAGAGCGTTGATATTTTTTTAATAAGTAAGAAATTTCAGTACCTTCAAAATTCTTAATAATAATTTTTTCAGATGATACAAATTTAACAATCCCGGATTTTACTGCTAAAACAACAAAAAGAGAATCAGCAACTATTTTTAATTCTAATCCTGTTCCAACTATAGGTTTTTGTGGGTATAATAGCGGAACAGCTTGTCTTTGCATATTAGCTCCCATAAGAGCTCTATTACCGTCATCGTGTTCTAAAAACGGTATCAAAGAAGCAGCAATAGAAGTTATTTGAAGTGGTGAAATTGAAACAAAATCAATATCTTTTGTAGATGCCATGATAAATTCTTGGTTAAACCTTGCAACAATAAACTCGTCAGTTAAAAATCCCTTTTTGTTTCTTTTTACGTCTGCAGCAGCTATTTTTACGTTTTCTTCCTCATTGGCTGATAAATAAACTAAAGGTTTGTTATAAAGTATTTGACCATGTTTTACTTGAAAATAAGGTGTTTCAATAAAACCGTTGGAATTTACTTTTGCATAAGAAGCCAAACCTCCAACTAACCCTACATTTTTTCCTTCTGGGGTTTCAATAGGACAAATTCTACCATATTGAGTCGGGTGAATATCTCTAGCAGCTAATGTAATTCTATCGATATTTAAACCACCGGGACCTAATGCGCTTATACGACGTTTATGTGAAAGTTCAGCTAAGGGATTTGTTTGATCCAAATATTGTGAAAGTTGACTTGTACCAAAAAACTCTTTAATTGATGCTATAAGTGGTCGTGGGTTTATAAGATTTGAAATAGTTAAATCAAATTCTTGATAAATTGTTATTGTTTCAGCAATATTTCTTTTAAAACGATTTAATCCGATTCTAAATTGATTTTCAAGAATTTCCCCAACAGATCTTATAGATTTATTTCGTAAATCATCAAAATCATCCGATAAAAAAGATTTTAATGTTAAAAAATAATCTAAAATAGCAAGGATGTCTTGATGTGTAATTGTTTTTACATTTGTCGCTATATTGAGATTTAATCTTTTATTCAAACGTAAACGTCCAACCTTTCCTAATTCGTAATATTTAATATTAAATAAACGTGAGCAGATAAACTCAAGATCTTCATCTGGTAAAAATTGATCCCGTTCATCACTAGATTTTAATTGTTCTTGATAATTTTTATATTTATACAAAATATATTCGGATTTTAATCCAAACATAATTTCTTGATCGTTTAATCCAATTCCATATAAAAAATCTAAAATACAAACCTTTTGATTTTTATCGACTCTTACCCAACACCCACTATCATTAAATTCAAATTGCAACCAAGAACCTCGTTGTGATGCTAATGTTATAGTGGAAACTACTTGGTTTTTAATAATTTGAATTTTATAATATAGACCTGGACATTTTATAATTTGGCTAACTACCACCCTTTCACAACCATTTATAATAAAACTACCATTGTTCGTCATTAATGGTAATTGTCCAATAAAAATATTTTGTTTTCGTTTCCTTTCATTTGTATTAGGATTTTTTATATAAATGGGTAAAAAAATTTTAATGCCATATGTCAAATTATTTTGTTTATAATCTAACAATGTTTTAGCCCTTTTTTTCTTAAAAACAAATTCATTTACATAAAATCTAACTTCAATTTCAGTATTCAAATCTATAATCGAAGGAAATAGGCTTAATTGATCACTTAAACCATAAATTAAAAACCAATAAAAACTACAACGCTGTATTTCTAAAAAGTTAGGTAAATTTGTTGGAAAATATTTATTTGTCATAATTAAAATTTTTTTATTAAGAATAATAACAAAATAACCATTAAAAAAGTTAAATAAATAACTTTTAAAAATTTTTAAGCATGAAAAGTGGATTAATTTGACAAAATAAGTTTAAATGGGTTTAGCTAAAAAGCTGAGTGGATTTTATATTTTTCATTGTTTTTTAATGAAAAATATAAAATTTATAATCCTTTTAATGCCGAGCCAATTTGAGATTTTTTTCTTGCAGCGGTATTTTTATGAAGGACATTTTTCTTTTGGGCTTTATCAATACTACTATAAGTTTTATTAGAAGTTTCTTGAACAAGTTTTAAAAGTTCTTGTGTTGGATTATTTTTGTATTCTTCAATTAATACAAAGTATTTTTTGGTATAAGTTTTTATTAATGATTTATACTTGCGATTTTGAATTCGTTTTTTTTCACTTATTTGAACTCTTTTTTGGGCTGATTTTATATTAGTCATTATATTTTAAAAGTTTTTCATTAGAATTAAATAAATATAATAATCATCTAATAATAATATAAATATTTTGACAAGTTTTAAAAAAAATTTTACAAAATTATTTTTATGGTATAGTAATTATTAAAAAATTTAAATATAAATTTAATTGATATGGCTAAAAATAAAGGAAGCAGAATAATAATAACTTTAGAATGTACAGAATGTCGATCAAATACAGAGAAACGAACGGCAGGTGTTTCAAGATATTCAACAACTAAAAATAGACGTAATAATTCAGCACGATTAAATTTAAAAAAATATTGTCCTTTTTGTAATAAACATGTTTTTCATAAAGAAACAAAATAAATTCTTTTTTGTATATAATTAAAAAAAAATTAAAAAATTATGCGTTCTATTAAAAATCAATCGTCCCCTATTGAACCGGGTTACATTATAAGACATAGAGATATTGAATTACTACGTTCATTTTTAAGAGATCAAGGTAAAATTCTTCCTAGACGATCGACTCATCTTACAGTTAAACAACAAAAACAATTAAGTAAAGCAGTTAAGAGAGCAAGAATGTTAAAATTATTACCTTATGTTATAAAAGATGAGGAATAAAAAATTTAATAAATTAAAATTTATACACCTTTAATAATAGTCTTAATTTTTATGGGAAGGTCACAAAGAAACGATAATTTTATAGATAAAACTTTTACAATAATGGCGGACATACTATTAAAAGTTTTTCCCGCAAGTAAAGAAGAAAAAGAAGCTTTTTTTTATTATAGGGATGGTATGTCGGCTCAATCAGAAGGTGAATATGCAGAAGCATTGGAAAACTACTATGAAGCCTTGCAAATAGATGAAGATCCTTATGACAGAAGCTTTATCCTATATAATATTGGTTTAATTTATTCAAGTAACGGAAAATACATTAAAGCTTTAGAATATTATCATCAAGCATTGGAATTAAATTCTAATTTACCGCAAGCATATAATAATATTGCTGTTATTTATCATTATCAAGCTGTTAAAGCTAGTGAAAAACAAAATCTTGAAGTTAGTAAAGAACTTTTTGATAAAGCAGCAGAATATTGGAAACAAGCAATACTTTTAGCACCAACCAATTATATTGAGGCACAAAACTGGTTAAAAACAACCGATAGAGTAAATTTTACAAATAATTATTAATTTGTTATTGAAATAAATAGATTCTATCCGGACCTATTGTCATTTCCAACATCTTTATAATTAAGAGATTAATAAATCAGATGAAAATATTCATCTGATTTATTAATCTCTTAATTATAAAGATGTTGGAAATGACAATAGGTCCGGATAGAATCTATTTATTTCAATAATGAAACCAGAAGTAAAAGTAAGCCAAAGCGTAAGTAGAACTGGAGCTGTAGATAAATATGTTTTAAAATTGTCCATATGAAAAATGATTTTCTTTTTTTATAAAGTTTTAAAATTAACGAGGAGAAACTGTAATATCTTCGCTTTTAGCTAGTAAATCTCCACTTACAAATTCTTGCCAAGCAGCTAATGGCCAGCTAAAACCTGCTGTCATTGTAGCTAATGCTAATGGAACATCAATAATAATTTCTTTTTGTGTTGGATCTGCTTCAGAACTTATTTTTCGAAGATATTTTCGACCCACCCATCCAATCCAGCCAGTAATATAAATAAAGATGATACCAGGAATTGTAAATTCGGCCGCATGACTCCATCTACCATCAGCAATTAAATGAGGTAAACCGTCATTCCCACAAAGTAAACCCGCTTTAGCGTAACGATCAAATCTTTGTTTTGTATTTTCAATTTGTTTTTGTAATGCTAGTGCAGGTTGTGAACCAGGTTCATATTTCTTTACTCTATTTTCAAGTTTTGTTACACTTGTATTTAATTTTTTTGTAAACACAGTGGATTGTGAACAAGGCGTAAGACCAGCAACATCTGCTGATACTTGATCAGGAGATGATAAAGAAAATAATAATCCAATGGAAAAAATTAGGAACAGTTTTTTCATATTTAAATTTAAAGATAAATAAGATATTTTAAAAGAGAACTTACAGCATAAAATTAATTAAATACTGTATCATGGTTTTAATGAAAATTATATTTCATTTTCTTTATATTTATCTATTTTTCATATTTTTTTAATTTTATTAATATCAATAAAATTAAAAAAATATGAAAAATAGATAAGTAGCGATATATTATTAATTAACAAAGACTTTCTATTAGAATTGAAATCTAAGAATTATTGAGAATATTTTTAGCATATGTTTAGAAAGAGAAATAGTTCGGGTTTGGATGGGAAATAGTCTAATTAATTAAAATTATTTGCAATATGAATGATAAAATTTTAAATTAGAGCTTTATTTAGGAAAATACTATACTACACTTTGGGGGTCTTTAATGCGTCTATTGTTAAGGAATGGTTATAAAAAATTTTAGAGTTTTTTATAACCATTCAATTAAGACAAAAAAACAATTATTATACAATTGATAAAATATGAAATAGTTTAATTTTTATACAACAGGTACTTCTAACATTTTAGCTATAAGTTCAGCAGCTTCTTGAACAGTATGAATTTTTGTTGTATATTCATCACTAATTTGAATTTCAAATTGTTGTTCAAGCACCATTACTAATTCAACAACATCTAATGAATCGGCACCTAAGTCTCTAATAAAATATGCATTATTATCTAATTCTTGGCTTGCATCAATACAAAATTGATCAGTAACAATCTCACGTACTTTTGAAAGAATCTCACTAAAAGAAGAAAATTTAGCCATGGAAACAATATAACAGATAGTTTAAAATAAAAATTTAACGTGTATATCTTTATAAACAAGAAAATTCGTTTTTTATTCTGAAATACGCATTCAGAAGGCGATAAATAAAAATTTTATATATTTTTTTAATTACATTAGATTTTAACTTGATAATTTAATTAAATAAAAGGTTTTTAATTAAAACGTAAGGCGTTAATTTTTATTTTAACATTACTATAATCATTTTGTTTTACTAAACTATTTATTTCAAATCCATGTTTTAGTAAATTTTTACTGATAAGATTTAAAGCATATGAACTATTAAGTTTGTCATTAAAAGAGGAAACTGTTATTGGTAAATTCCAAAACATTTCATCATACACTAATTCATAGGATTCTAAACATTTTTCAAATCCAATTTCATGACCATTTTTTTGTTTTATAACAATATCACATAATTTTGATTCTTTATTATAAGAATTAACTAATGTTTTTTGTTTAGCCCAATTTAATTTTAAATTATCTAATGTTTTAATTAGTAAATCTTGATCAGTAATATTTGTTTTAATACTAGTAAAGTGAGACATTTTTGAAAACCCTTTTTTAATGTTTTTATTATAGGAAATTGTTTTATGATTAACTTGTATATTAATTATAGTCGATAAAAAATAAAAAATTACTTAGTAATAAAAAAATTTGCGATATATTTGATGACTAGTATTTAATATATAATATTATTATATATATTTTTAAAGCCGGGATAGCTCAGTTGGTAGAGCAGTGGATTGAAGATCCTCGTGTCACCAGTTCGAATCTGGTTCTTGGCATAAACATATTTTAGCCTAATTGCGTAATTATATATTAAATTTTTTATGGGTAAAGTTTACGATTGGTTTGAAGAAAGACTGGAAATTCAATCTATTGCGGATGATATTACTAGTAAATATGTTCCACCTCATGTAAATATATTTTATTGTTTTGGTGGGATAGTACTTGTTTGTTTTTTAGTACAGGTGGCTACAGGCTTTGCTATGACATTTTATTATCGTCCAAGTGTAAATGAAGCTTTTGCTTCGGTTGAATATTTAATGACATCTGTAAACTTTGGTTGGTTAATACGATCAATTCATCGTTGGTCAGCGAGTATGATGGTATTAATGATGATTCTTCACGTTTTTCGTGTTTATTTAACGGGTGGATTTAAAAAACCAAGAGAATTAACATGGGTTACTGGTGTTACTTTAGCCGTTGTTACCGTTTCTTTTGGTGTAACAGGTTATTCATTACCTTGGGACCAAGTTGGTTATTGGGCAGTAAAAATTGTAACAGGTGTACCAGAAGCAATACCTGTAATAGGTTCTCCATTAGTTGAATTATTAAGAGGCGGAGTAAGTGTCGGTCAAAGCACATTAACACGTTTTTATAGTCTTCATACGTTTGTTTTACCATTAGCAGCAGCTGTGTTAATGTTAACACATTTCTTAATGATTCGTAAACAAGGTATTTCTGGTCCATTATAAACTTATTATTTAATTTTTGATTCCGAGGATAAAAAAATGTCAGTTATTAAAAAGCCCGATTTAACAGATCCAAAATTACGTGCAAAATTAGCTAAAGGTATGGGCCATAATTATTATGGTGAACCTGCTTGGCCAAACGATTTATTATATATTTTCCCCGTGGTAATTTTAGGTACTTTTGCAATCATAATAGGTTTATCTGTTCTTGAACCTTCTGCATTAGGTGAACCAGCAGATCCGTTTGCAACACCACTAGAAATATTACCAGAATGGTATTTTTTCCCTACATTTAATTTGTTACGAGTACTTCCAAATAAATTATTAGGAGTTGTTGCTATGGGTTCTGTCCCTCTTGGTTTAATAACTGTTCCATTTATTGAAAATATAAATAAATTTCAAAACCCATTTCGTCGTCCAATTGCGTCATTAGTATTTTTATTGGGTACTTTTGTGAGTATTTGGTTAGGTATTGGTGCATGTTTACCAATTAATGATGCTGTAACGTTAGGTCTTTTCTAAATTCTAATACTATAAATTAAAAATTTATAGTATTAGAATTTAGAAAAATTTAATTAGTTTTTTAGAACAAATTTTTAATATAACTCGTCTTCTTTATGAACTTCAATAGTACAATCTGATGTTGCATAAGCTACACAAGTTAAAACAAAGCCTTTTGCTATTTGAGTATCATCTAAAAATGATTGTTCACTTTGATCAACTGTACCTTTTTTAACAATACCTGTACAAGTAGAACAAGCACCTGCACGACAAGAATATGGAAGATCAATACCCGCAATTTCAGCCGCATCTAAAATATATTGATCTGGTTTGCAAGTGATAGTAGCATTAATACCCTCAGCTTCATTTACTAGAAGTACATTGTAAGCCATAATTTTCGAATTACCTTATTTTATTTAATAAAAATGATATAGCAAGATTTTACAAATTAATATATTTAGAAATCATCTTTTTTATAAAATTGGAAGAAGATGAATATTTTACAATTTTAATTATAAATCAATTTTAAATTTTTTTAAAGTTTTATTTTTATTTAAAATAAATTTAAGTTAAACTATTCATTGAATATAAAAAAATTTTTAATTGTAAGAAAAGCAAAAATCATTTTTTAAAGGAGATCTTTAAAATGGCACTACCATGGTATCGTGTTCATACTGTAGTTCTTAATGATCCAGGTCGATTAATTTCTGTACATTTAATGCATACAGCGCTTGTTTCAGGATGGGCTGGTTCTATGGCCTTATACGAATTAGCAATCTTTGATCCATCAGATCCTGTATTAAATCCGATTTGGCGCCAAGGCATGTTTGTTATGCCTTTTATGGCAAGACTTGGTATTACAGAATCTTGGGGCGGTTGGACAATTACTGGTGATAGTACATCAAATCCGGGTTTATGGAGTTTTGAGGGCGTAGCTTTAACACATATAGTACTTTCAGGCTTACTTTTCCTTGCTGCTATTTGGCATTGGGTTTATTGGGATTTAGAATTATTCCGTGACCCACGAACAGGAGAAGTCGGATTAGATTTACCAAAAATCTTTGGTATTCATTTATTTTTATCTGGTTTATTATGTTTTGGTTTTGGAGCTTTTCATGTTACTGGATTATTTGGGCCTGGTATTTGGGTTTCTGATGCTTATGGCTTAACTGGAAAAGTTCAACCAGTAGCACCATCATGGGGAGCTGACGGTTTTAATCCATTTAATCCGGGTGGAATCGCTTCACATCATATTGCAGCAGGTACTTTTGGTATTTTAGCTGGTGTTTTCCATTTAACTGTTCGTCCGCCACAACGTTTATACCGTGGTATAAAAATGGGTAACATTGAAACGGTACTTTCTAGTAGTATTTCTGCGGTATTTTTTGCTGCATTTATTACTTCTGCTACAATGTGGTACGGTTCTGCAACAACCCCAATCGAACTATTTGGTCCTACTCGTTATCAATGGGATAGTGGATATTTCCAACAAGAAATTGAAAGACGTGTTGAAAATAGTTTAAGTGAAGGATTATCTGATAGTGAAGCCTGGTCTCGTATTCCAGACAAACTTGCATTTTATGATTACATAGGCAACAACCCTGCTAAAGGTGGTTTATTCCGTGCAGGTGCGATGAACAAAGGTGACGGGATTGCTGAATCTTGGTTAGGACATGCAATTTTTAGAGATAAAGAAGGTCGTGAGCTTACTGTACGAAGAATGCCAGCATTCTTTGAAACTTTCCCAGTAATTCTTGTTGATAAAGATGGTATCATCCGTGCTGATATCCCATTCCGTAGAGCTGAATCTAAATATAGTATTGAACAAGTTGGCGTTACTGTAAGTTTCTATGGTGGTAAATTAAATGGTCAATCATTTAAAGATGCACCAACTGTTAAAAAATATGCAAGAAAAGCTCAGTTAGGTGAAGTTTTTGAATTTGATAGAACTAGTTTAGAATCGGATGGAGTATTCAGAAGTAGTCCTCGTGGTTGGTATACATTTGGCCATATCAATTTTGCACTTTTATTCTTCTTAGGACATTTATGGCATGGTTCTCGTACATTATTCCGTGATGTATTTACTGGTATTGGTGCAGAAGTAACAGAACAAGTTGAGTTTGGTGCATTCCAAAAACTTGGTGATGAAACTACACGTAAGAAAGGTGCTGTTTAATCTAATTAATTAAATAAATTTGACTAAAAAAATTCTTAATATTTTTTACGTTTTTAATATAAAAAAACGTAAAAAGTTTTTTTAGGTATAGATAGGTATTATAAAAAAGAGGGGATATAATGGAAGCTTTAGTTTATACGTTCTTATTAATTGGAACGTTAATGGTACTATTTTTCGCAGTTTTCTTTAGAGAAACTCCTAGAATTATTAAAAAATAGACCTCTTCTTAAATTTAATGGAAGAGATTTATTTTTAAATTTGAAATTAATTAATCTTCATGTTCTTCAAAAGGATCACGCAAATTTTTTGATGCTGGGCCAAATGCCGTATATATTGAATAAGCTGTTATTCCTAAAAGTAAACTTGATAGAAAAATACTAAGAAGTGTTGCAGTTTCCATAATAATTTTTACCTTTATTATTGTAACGTTTTGATAAATAAATATGTCTTATTAACTTAAATTTTTTAAAATTATGGGATTAAGAACTCGATTAGGGGAAATTTTACAACCCTTAAACTTAGAATACGGTAAAGTTGCACCAGGTTGGGGTACAACAACAATCATGGCATTTTTCATGCTAATGTTTTTTTTATTCTTATTAATTATTTTACAAATATATAATTCATCACTTTTAATTAATAATGTTGATGTTGATTGGAATACTTTAGGAATTTAAAAAAATAATAAATAGTAAATAAGAGAAAACTATTTCTCTTATTTACTATTTATTATTTTTTTACTTCAACTAATTCATCTAAAGAAAAATTATTTGTATTTGTACCAGCATAATTAACCGAATCAAATCTTACAACAACAGGATAACGGATTCCACTTTGATCTACGGTTGCGACAGATCCAACCTTATTATACCAATACGATTCTTTTCTAATAATCTTTACTTTTGAACCTCTTTCAATCATGTTTAATCCTAAAATTTTTATATAAATACTATTATCATTTTAAAGCCGTATAAAGTATTTAAACAGAAATTTCAAATTTTATTTTAAATTAAGTTTTGTTTCGTAAATTCTATTTGGTGGTAATTTACTGAATTTAGATATAATTTGTTCAAACGATTTTCCTGATAAAACCTCATTATCGATTAATTCAGTTACTACTTTATCTAAACTTACTCGGTTAGATTCCATTATTTGAATAGCTTCTGCATAACAAAGTTCAACGATTGCTTTTATTTGAGTATCGATCTTTGTTGCTAATGAATCAGAATATTCATTAGCAGGTTTTATACCACGTCCGACAAATAAAAATCCACCACCTTGATTACCTAAAGCAATTGGTCCTATCGGCGACATACCAAATCTTGTAACCATTTGTTTGGCCATATCTTTTACTTGTGTTAAATCGCCGGATGCGCCTGTTGTTAATTCAGCATCGCCAAACACAACCTCTTCAGCTGCGCGGCCACCTAAGGCTGCAATAATTCTTGAAAGAATTTGACTTCGGGTGATTAAATTCGGGTCTTCATTTGGAATAAACCACGTTAATCCTTTAGCTTGACCTCTAGGCACCAATGTAACAGTTTGGACACTATCATGATCTTGCAATAGTGTAGCTGTAATTGCATGACCAGCTTCATGATAAGCAATTAAACGTTTATTTTTATTATCTGTTATTGAAGGTCCTTCTAATCCAGCTATAACTCGTTCAATTGCAGCATTAATTTCTTCCATTCCAATTAAAGATTTTTCTTCGCGTGCTGTAATAATAGCAGCCTCATTTAAAACATTTGCTAAATCCGCACCACCAAATCCAGGAGTTCGTTGTGCAATAACTTCAAGCGAAATGTCAGGGGTTAATTTTTTATTTCTTGCATGTATTTTTAAGATAGCTTCGCGACCATTTTTGTCTGGTGAATTAATTGTAACCTGTCTATCAAATCTACCCGGTCTTAATAAAGCATTATCTAGAATATCTGCACGATTTGTTGCAGCAATTACAACAATTCCTTTATTTTTTTCAAACCCATCCATTTCAGCTAATAATTGATTTAAGGTTTGTTCACGTTCATCATTTCCACCACCAACACCAGCTCCTCGTTGTCTACCGACAGCATCAATTTCATCAATAAAAATAATGCATGGTGTATTTTTTTTTGCTTTTGAAAATAAATCACGAACCCTAGAGGCACCAACTCCAACAAACATTTCAACAAATTCTGAACCCGAAATATTTATAAAAGGTACTTTTGCTTCGCCGGCAATTGCTTTTGCTAATAATGTTTTACCTGTACCCGGAGGACCTAATAATAAAACACCTTTTGGAATTGAAGCACCTACGGCGGTAAATCGACCCGGATTTTTAAAAAACGTTACAATTTCTTGAAATTCTTCTTTAACTTCATCAATACCTGCAATATCGTTAAAAGTTACTCCGGTATCTGGATTAATTTGAATTTCTACGTTAGTTTGTCGTAAATTCATTACTTGATTGGGACCACCATTACCACCCCAAATTGAACCATTTCTATTAGAACGTTCAAAAAATAAATATAAAACTGCTACTACAAGGGCTGGAATAATAAAGCTTCCAAAAGTATTAAAGAAAATTTTCATGTTATTCTTTCTTGGAGCATGTGCATTTATATCTACATTTGCTTCTTTCAATTTTTTTAACAACGAGGTTGCATTTGAAGGAATTTCTAAACGTATTTTTTGTGGTCGATCAGTTACCTCGGGATTAAAAGCTTCTATTATAGCAATTTGATCATTATCATAAAGATCGATCGTTTTTACCCAACCATTATCTATATAATTAATTAAATGTGGATAATCCATTGTAGAAGTAACTTTATTTTCTTGATTATCAGGATTATTTTCATCATAAACAAAAAATGTTTCTTTTATACCATAAATAATTAAAGAAAATAAACCTATTCCTACTGCTAAAATAAAATATATTGATTTTGACCAATTATTTTTTTCATTCATAATTAATATTAGTAAAATTTTAATTTCTTATATAAATAAATTTAACATTAAAAAAATTTTTCAACAACTTTTTAATTTTGAACGGTAAATACTGTATGTAAAAATAAAAATTTAATTTTTAATTAAATCATCAAATATTAAATTTTTATTAAATATATATAAAAGATTATGGGAAAAGTAGTAGGAATTGATTTAGGCACGACAAACTCAGTTATTGCTGTTATTGAAGGCGGAAAACCAAATGTTATACCTAATAGCGAAGGTCTTCGAACAACCCCTTCAATTGTTGCTTACACAAAAAAACAAGAACTTTTAGTTGGTCAGATTGCAAAACGTCAAGCAGTTATTAACCCAACAAATACATTTTCATCAGTAAAACGTTTTATTGGGTCAAAAAGTAATGAAGTTAAAGTAAATAAAAGTGATTTTTCATATGAAATTTTAAATGATTCAACAGGTAATATAAAAATTAAGTGTCCTATATTAAATAAAGAATTTAGCCCAGAAGAAATTTCTGCACAAGTTCTGCGTAAGTTAGCAGATGATGCTAGTAAATATGTTGGTGAAAAAATTACAAAAGCAGTTATTACTGTACCAGCCTATTTTAATGATTCACAACGTCAGGCTACAAAAGATGCTGGCAAAATTGCTGGTTTAGAAGTTTTAAGAATTATAAATGAACCTACAGCTGCTTCACTTGCTTATGGTTTGGATAAAAAAGCAAATGAAACCATTTTAGTTTTTGATTTAGGTGGGGGTACCTTTGATGTTTCGGTATTAGAAGTAGGTGATGGAGTTTTTGAAGTTTTATCAACATCTGGGGATACACAATTAGGTGGTGATGATTTTGATCGTAAAATAGTTTATTTTCTATTACAACAATTTCAAAAAGAAGAGGGAATTGATTTAAAACAAGACCCCCAAGCACTACAACGTTTAACAGAAGCCGCAGAAAAAGCTAAAATCGAATTATCAAGTTTAACAGAAACAACTATTAATTTACCTTTTATAACAGCTAATGAAACAGGTCCAAAACATATAAATATGACTATAACAAGAGCAAAATTTGAAGAATTATGTAATGATTTAATTTTAAAATGTAGAGTTCCTGTTGAAAATGCTATTCGTGATGCTAAAATTGATAAAAGTAAAATTGATGAGGTTGTCTTGGTGGGTGGTTCAACTCGAATACCTGCAGTACAAGAATTAGTTAAAAATTTAACAAATAAAATTCCTAATCAAACGGTAAACCCAGACGAAGTTGTTGCTATTGGTGCTGCAGTACAAGGTGGTGTTTTAGTTGGTGAAGTTAAAGATATTTTATTACTAGATGTTACACCGTTATCATTAGGTGTAGAAACATTAGGTGGTATAATGACAAAAATTATTCCGCGAAATACAACAATTCCAACAAAAAAATCAGAAGTTTTTTCTACGGCGGTGGATAATCAAACAAATGTAGAAATCCATATTCTTCAGGGCGAACGTGAAATGTATAAAGATAATAAAAGTCTTGGAAATTTTCGTTTAAATGGAATTCCATTAGCACCTCGTGGTGTACCACAAATTGAAGTTACCTTTGATATCGATGTAAATGGAATATTATCCGTTACAGCAAAAGATAAAAGTTCTGGGAAAGAACAATCAATTACAATTCAAAATGCTTCAACTTTAGATAAAACAGAAGTGGAACGAATGGTTGATGAAGCTCAAAAATATGCTGATATTGATAAATTAAAACGTGAACAAATTGATTTAAAAAATCAAGCAGAATTGTTATGTTATCAATCTGAAAAACAAATAAAAGAATTTGAAGGAAAAATTTCTGAACAAAAAACTAAAGAAGTTAATGAACTTATTGTAAAAATAAAAGAAACAATTTCTTTAGAAAACTTTGATACATTAAAATTAGAAGTTGAAAATTTAAATAAAATTATGATGGAAGTCAATTCAGAAATGTCAAAAAATACTAATGAACCAGTTTCTAATGCTCCTAAGAAAGATAATGTAGATGATTTTATTGATGTTAATTAAAATAAAAAACTCAGTAGTTTAATTTAAAATTAAACTACTGAGTTTTTTATTTTAATTAAATTAGGGATTTTAATATTGTTAAAAATGGACAAAAGATAAAATTTCACTTAGATTTAGTTTATAAAAATCTATATTTTATATAGAAAGATTAATCATTTAATAATAGTTTAATTATTAGGAGTTTTTTGTGTCTATTGGTATATTAGGAACAAAAATTGGAATGACTCAAATTTTTGACAAAGATGGTTTGGCTATTCCAATTACAGTTATTAAAGCAGGTCCTTGTACTGTAATTCAAATTAAAAATTTATCTACTAATGGTTACAATGCTATTCAAGTTGGTTATTTAGATAAAAATCAAAAAAAAATTAAAAAATCAGAACAAGGCCATTTTAATAAATCTGGTAGTAATGTTTTATCGTTTTTAAAAGAATATCCTATTGAAAAACCTGAAGATTTTGTACTTGGACAAAAAATCAAAGTCAATGATTTTAAAATTGGTCAATTAGTTGATGTTACTGGACGAACTATTGGTAAAGGATTTACTGGTCTTCAAAAACGTCATCATTTTGCTCGTGGACCAATGACTCATGGTTCAAAAAACCATCGTGCTCCTGGTTCAATAGGTGCCGGTACAACGCCAGGGAGAGTTTTTCCAGGTAAAAAAATGTCTGGTCAACACGGAAATCAAAATAGAATGATAAGTAAATTAGAAATTTTAGGAATAGATGATAAACAAAGTTTATTACTTTTAAAAGGCTCCATTCCTGGTAAACCGGGTAATTTGGTTAGTATAGTACCACATTAAGTTGAAAAAATGATAAAAAATACCTTTAAGGAGTTCATTATAAACGTATATGTTAACAAATCAACTGCTTCAATTTTCTGTTAAAAACTTATCCGGGCAAGATGATGAAACAACAACCACGTTAAATTTAAAAGTACAAAATGAAAAAAGTACTTATTTAATTCATCGCGCATTAGTTAAACAGTTAATAGAACATAGACAAGGCAATGCCAACACGAAAACAAGAAGTGAAGTTCGTGGGGGTGGAAGAAAACCCTGGAAACAAAAAGGGACGGGAAGAGCTCGTGCAGGATCTAAAAGATCACCATTATGGAAAGGTGGTGGTGTTAGTTTTGGTCCAAGAACGAAAAAATTTCAAATAAAGTTAAATAAAAAAGAGTGGCGATTGGCTTTACAAACTTTATTATTTAATAAAAAAGAATCAATTATTGTAATCAAAGATTTATGTGAAAGTTTTGAAAATATACAAAAAACTCAAAGTTTTCTAGATTGTTTAAAAAAATTATCAATTTCAAATGTTACTTCTAAAATATTAATTATTGTTCCAAATAAATCTAAAGGTTTAATTTATTCAACGCAAAATATAAAAAATATTGATGTAATTTTAGCTAATAGTTTAAATATTAAAAGTTTATTAGATTGTAACTCTATTTTAATTGCTACAGAATCATTAAAAATAATTGAGGAGACTTATGGTAAATAATAATTTTTTAAGATCGAAAATTAATTGCATAAAGTATCCAATCGTTACAGAAAAATCCGCAGCCTTATTTGAAAAAAATCAATATACATTTTTAGTTGATAAAAATACCGATAAATTTACAATTAAAACAATAATTGAATTTTTATTTAACGTAAAAGTAATTAAAGTAACAACAGCTTTAATGCCAAAGAAAAAAAAACGTTTAGGAAAATATGTTGGTTATAGTACTAATTATAAAAAGGCAATTATTAAATTGGCGTCTGGGAATAATATTAATTTATTTACTGATGTTTATTAAATTTTTAACATTAAATAACGAAAGGGAAAAAAAAATTTATGCCAATTAGAGTTTACAATGCCTATACTCCTGGCACAAGAAATAAAGTTGTAAGTGATTTCTCGGAAATTACTAAAAGCCAACCTGAAAAAGCATTAACAAAAACGATACATCGCGAAAAAGGTAGAAATAATCAAGGAAAAATAACAATACGACATAGAGGTGGTGGTCATAAACGTCGTTATCGTCTAATTGATTTTAAAAGACATAAACATGATATTAGCGGAATTGTAAAAAGTATTGAATATGATCCAAACCGTAGTGCCAGAATAGCATTAATTTGTTATAAAGATGGTGAAAAAAAATATATATTACACCCAGAATCTTTAAAAATTGGCGATGAAATTATGTCAGGTGAAAATGCCCCCATTAATATAGGCAATTCATTACCTTTGGAAAAAATACCAGTAGGTTCAGAAATTCATAATATTGAGTTGCATAAACAAAAAGGAGGACAAATAGTAAGATCTGCCGGTATGTCTGCAAGAATATTAGGAAAAGAATCAAATTATATTACTTTAAGATTACCGTCAAAAGAAATTCGATTAGTCCACAGTAACTGCTATGCTACAATTGGAAAATTAAGTAATAGTGATCATTCTAATATTAAATTGGGTAAAGCTGGAAGAAAAAGATGGTTAGGCATTAGACCAACGGTTCGTGGTAGTGTAATGAATCCGGTTGATCATCCTCATGGTGGTGGTGAAGGTCGTTGTCCGATAGGTCGTGCTAGACCCTTAACTCCATGGGGTAAACCAGCATTAGGTCTTAAAACACGAAAAAAAAATAAATATAGTGATATTTTTATTGTAAGATCTAGAAAATAAAACTAAAAATATAAAATTAAACCAATATGTCAAGATCTTTAAAAAAAGGGCCCTTTGTAGCATATCACCTTTTAAAAAAGGTAGAAAAAATGAACGCATTAAATAAAAAAGATACAATTATTACTTGGTCAAGAGCATCCACTATAATCCCAACAATGCTTGGTCATACAATTGCTGTTTATAATGGAAAACAGCATATACCTGTTTTTATTAATGAACAAATAATTGGACATAAATTAGGTGAATTTGTACCAACAAGAATGTTTAAAACTCATATTAAAAGTGATCGTAAATCAAAAAGATAAATAATTTGATAAAAAAAATGACTGAATTAAAAAATAATCAAGCAATTGCTATTGCAAAATATGTTCGTATGTCTTCAACAAAAGTACGTCGTGTTTTAAAACAAATTCAAGGTCTTTCTTATAAAGACGCAATTATGATTTTGGAGTTTATGCCTTATCGTTCGTGTGGTCCAATCTGGCAAGTTTTACATTCAGCAGCTTCTAATGCTCAAAATAATTTTGGTTTAAATAAACAAAATTTATTTATTAAAACAGCTTTTGTTAATCAAGGACCTACTTTAAAAAGATTTAGAACACGTGCAAAAGGTCGTGGTTACCAAATTTTAAAACCAACTTGCCATATTAATATTATTGTTGAAAGTAATTAATAAAATTTAATATTTTGTTTCATTTTTTAAGGGAATTTAATTTGTGGGTCATAAAACACATCCAACCGGTTTTCGTTTAGGTATAACGAAAACTCATAATTCATCATGGTTTTCGAATTATAAAGAATATTCAACAGTATTACAAGAAGATTATAAAATTCGAACTGAGTTAATAAAATTTTTAAGTTCAATAAACGTAAAAAATTCTGGAATTTCAAAAATTATAATTAAAAGGAATTCAAAAGGAGATCAAATTTTATTACAAATTCATACAGCATTTCCTGGTATTATAGTAGGTAAATCTGGTAAAACTTTAGAGGATTTAAATAAACTTTTTGAAAAAATTTTAAGTAAAGAAAAAAAAATAGTAATAAATATCATTGAAATTAAAGAATCTTACCAAGAAAGTGCTTTGATTGGTGATTATATTGTTGAACAATTACAAAAACGTGTTCAATTTAAACGTGCAGTTAAAAAAGCAATGGGTTTAGCACGCTCAGAAGAACAAGTTAAGGGTATAAAAGTTCAGGTTTCCGGTAGATTAAATGGTGCCGAAATTGCAAGAAGTGAATGGCTACGTGAAGGGAGAGTACCACTTCAAACTTTAAGAGCCGATATAGATTACTCGTATAAAACTGCTCAAACTATATATGGGATTTTAGGAGTTAAAATTTGGTTATTTAAGGGTGAAGTATTTAAAAAAATAATAAGTAATTAATCTTAAAATTAAACATTTTATATAAAATTTTATTTTTCATTAAAACAAAAAAACCAACAACATGCTTATTCCAAAAAGAACAAAGTTTCGTAAACAACATCGTGGTCGATTAAAAGGTACGGCTTCAAGAGGAAACAAAATTGCATACGGTGAGTATGCTTTACAAGCTTTAGAACCGACTTGGTTAACATCCCGTCAAATAGAAGCTACAAGAAGAACAATTACCCGTTATACAAAAAGAGGAGGCAAACTTTGGATTACGGTTTTTCCTGATAAACCTGTAACCTTTCGTGCCGCTGAATCAAGAATGGGATCTGGTAAAGGTGCTGTAGAATATTGGGTTGCGGTAATTAAACCAGGAAAAATTTTATTTGAAATTAGTGGTGTAACATATGAAACAGCAAAATCTGCTCTTCAAAACGCCGCATATAAATTACCTATAAAAACTAAGTTTATTATTCGTGAGGAAAGTACAAGCTAATGTCATTGCCAAAAATAACGGAAATTCAGAATTATGATTTAGAGACAATTCAAACAGAAATAATAAAAATAAGAAAAGAGTTATTTGAATTAAGAATTAAAAAAGGAACAAAACAAACTTTTAAACCACATTTATTTAAACATAATTATCATCGTTTAAATCAATTAATTTTTCTTGAATATGAAAAAATTTTTGATATAAAAAAATCTTAAGATAAAACGAAAAATTAGGAGTAATTGAAATATATGCCTACTAAAGAAAAAATAGGTACAGTCGTAAGTAATAAAATGCAAAAAACAATTGTTGTTGCTGTTGAAAGCAGATATCAATCCTCTATTTATTCAAAGTTTAAAACTCGTACCAAAAGATATTTAGCTCATGATGAATTTAATGAATGTAAAATTGGGGATCGAGTTATTGTTGAAGAAACAAGACCATTAAGTAGAAAAAAACGTTGGGTTTTAAAAAAATTATTGAATAAATAAATACTATCAAATTAAATTAGGTTTTAAATTAATTTATGATCCAGCCACAAACATTGTTAAGTGTCGCCGATAATACTGGTGCAAAACAAATCATGTGTATTCGTGTTTTAGGAAGTAATAAACAGTATGCAGGTGTTGGTGATATTATTATTGGGGTTGTTAAAGATGCTACTCCAAATTTACCAACAAAACGTTCTGATGTTATTCGTGCTGTTGTTGTAAGAACTCGTAAAACAATTCGTCGAAAAGATGGATTAAGTATTAGGTTTGATGATAATGCTGCAGTTATTATAAATAATGATAATAATCCAAAAGGAACAAGAATTTTTGGTCCTATTGCAAGAGAAATTCGTGATAAAAACTTTACAAAAATTGTTTCTTTAGCACCTGAGGTTGTTTAGATGAAAAAAAATTTGACTAAAAAAAATTATAAATTTAAAAAACAGTCAATTAAGGTTAATGATATTGTTCAAATTATCTGTGGAAATGATAAAACAAAACAAGGTAAAGTAAAAGCTGTTTTAAAAGAAGAACAAAAAATTGTTGTAGAAGGTATTAATTCGAGGTTTAGATATTTAAAACCCCAACGACAATGGGAAACTGGTAAAATTAAACGATTCGAAGCACCCATTCATATTTCAAATGTAAAAAAAATCGAAAAGTAATTTTAAAAATTTTTAATAAAAAAAAGATTTTATGACAGAGTGTTTAAAAGAAAAGTATAAAAATGAAATTATAAAAAATTTAATAAGTGAATTTGAATACAAAAACATACATCAAGTGCCAAAATTAGTAAAAATTCAAATTAATCGAGGTCTTGGTAATGCAGCTTCAAATAATTCAACTTTGAAACAATCAGTTAACGAAATTAGAACAATTACAGGTCAACAACCAATTATTACAAAATCTAAGAAAGCGATTGCGGGCTTTAAATTACGTGAAAACGAACCAATAGGTGTTACAGTCACATTAAGAGGTAGATATATGTACTCTTTTCTTCAACGTTTAATTAACTTGGTTTTACCTAGAATTCGTGATTTTAATGGCTTAAATATTAACGGCTTTGACAAATATGGAAATTATAATTTTGGCCTAAAAACCCAATTAGTTTTTCCAGAAATTAGCTATGAAAGTGTGGATCAACCAAGAGGATTAAATATCACTATAGTTACAACAGCAAACACAAAAAAAGAAGGTATTAGCTTATTAAAAAATTATGGCTTACCACTTAAAAGTAATTAACTTAAAATTTAAAAGGAAAATTTTTTAATGGTTAATGATACTATTTCCGATTTTATTACTAGAATAAGAAACGCAATATTAGTACGTCATAAAATTGTACAAACTCCTGCAACAAAAATAACAATAGAGATAACAAAAATTCTTAAAGCCGAAGGGTTTATTGAGGATTTTGAAATTTTTGAACAATCGTCAAAACAATTTTTATTGATTTTTTTAAAATATAAAGATTTTGGTAAAAAACCAAGTATTAATTTTTTAAAACGTATAAGTAAACCTGGACGTCGTGTATATTTAAATAAAAAAAATCTTCCAAAAACTATAGGAAGTTATGGTATAGCTATATTATCAACATCAAGTGGAATAATTACCGATAAAAAAGCACGTTTATCGGAAATTGGTGGTGAAATTTTACTGTATATATATTAATGAAAAGAAATTAAGAGGTTTATATGTCGTTACGTAGAAAACGAATTTCTATACCCGAAAAAGTTAATGCAACAATATTAAATAATACGCTTGAACTGATTGGGCCTAAAGGAAAATTAGAGTTAAGTATTCCAGAACTTGTTTCAATTGAAATAAGTGATAACAAAATAATTGTGGATCCAATAAATAAAAAATTAAAGAAATCAAAAAGTTTAGCCGGCCTTATATGTAAAGAAATTGCAAATAATCTAATAGGGGTTATTAATAAAATAGAATACAGATTAGATTTGAGGGGTGTTGGATATAGAGCGCAAATCAAGAATAACCAATTGGAACTTGCTTTAGGGTATAGTCATCCTAACATTATTAATATTTCTCCAGATCTAAATGTAGTTGTTCAATCAAATACAGAAATTATTATTGAAGGTATTAATAAAAGTTCTGTTGGTCTTCTAGCAGCCCAAATTCGTCGTTTAAGACCACCAGAGCCCTATAAAGGTAAAGGTGTTTTTTATAAAGGTGAAAAAATTGTTCTTAAACCAGGTAAATCGGGGAAAAAATAACATATGAAAATAGCAGGTAAAAAAAAAATTATAGGAACAACAGAAAGACCACGTTTATGTGTTTTTCGTTCAAATCAACATATTTATGCTCAAGTTATTGATGATAGTAAGTATTCTACGTTGGTTTCCTGTTCGACTTTAGATATTGAAATACGTGAAAAAATAAAAATTGCAAAAACTTGTGAAGCTTCAGAACTTGTTGGATTATTAATAGGTCAACGTTTAATTGAAAAAAATATTCAAACAGTTGTTTTTGATAAAAGAAATAAACCATATCATGGTAGAATAAAAGCGTTAGCAGACGGTGCAAGAAAAGCTGGTTTAAATTTTTAAGAAATTAAAAGTACAATCATTATATTATTATTAAAACGATTATCAAAAGAAATTTATTTTTATGACAAAAATTATAAAAAAAAAAAATCAGCGAAACCAACCCCCTAAAAGAACTTTAAAAGAAAAAATTTATCATCAAGTTGTACAAATAAAACGAGTTTCGAAAGTCGTTAAAGGCGGTAAAAAATTAAGTTTTCGAGCTGTTGTAGTTGTTGGTCTTACACCAAGTTTTGTTGGTATTGGTATAGGAAAAGCTGATGATGTGACAAACGCTATAAATAAAGCAATTGCTAAAGGTAAGAGAAATTTAATAAACATTCCAGTAACAAAAACAAAAACTATAACACATGCTGTTCAAGGAATTTGTGGCGCTTGTAATGTTATTATAAAACCATCGCCGTTGGGTTCAGGAGTGATTGCGGGTAGTTCCATTCGTACTGTTTTAGAAGTGGGCGGCGTACGAAATGTATTAGCAAAACAAATCGGTTCAAATAATCTCTTGAATAGTGCACGAGCAACTATTAATGCACTTAATAAATTAAAAACAATTTCTCAAGTCGCAAAAGATCGTGATATTGCTGTAGATTTATTATATAAAAATTAAAAAATTACGCTAAAAAAGGAAAAGTGAGTTTTATGAGTTTTCAAGAAAATAAAACTTCTATGAATAAAGAACTTGACTTTTATGATTTTAATGAAAGTGAAAGAAAAGTATTTTCAAATAATAGTGAAAAAAATCCCGTATTAACAAATTCGGCTAAAGAAAAAATTTTAATAACTTGTTTTTTGGTTTTTTTAATAAGATTGGGAAATTATATACAAATTCCTGGAATCGATCAAACTAATTTTTCTGAATTAACAAATTCAAATTTTATTCCGCTTGGTGTATATAACAAAACAAATACAATAGTAAGTTTGTTTTCCTTAGGTATTAGTCCAAGTATAAACGCCTCAATAATAATGCAATTTATTTTAGCAATAAACTCTGACTTAAAAAAATTTCAACGAGAAGAAGGTGAGTTCGGTCGAAGAAAAATTGCAACTTATACAAGATCAATTACTCTTTTTTTAGCTATAATACAAAGTTTTTTTTTCGTTTTTTCACTAAAACCGGTTTTAAATAATTGGAACATACAAACCTGTTTTGAGATATGTTGTGCGTTAACAACTGGAGCAATGATAGTTTTATGGATAAGTGAAAAAATTACAAAAAATGGTATAACAAACGGTGCTTCGTTATTGGTTTTTTTAAATATTATTGATAACACACCTGAACAATTTAAAGCATCTTTACCTTATCTTAATTTCTATCAATTAGGTTTACTTATAATAACATTAATTATAACAATTGCAGGTGTTATTTTGTTACAACAATCTATTATTTGTATTCCAATTGTAACATCGAAGTTATTAATGCAAAATCAAGATACAGAAATAAACTCACTTAAACAAAAATCATTTTTTCCGTTTAAATTAAATCAAGCGGGCGTTATGCCAATTGTTTTTGCGTCTTATTTATTACCTGTATTAAAATCTGGTGCAATCATTTTTATAAATAAAATCAATCAAATTTTTCAAATTTCATTAAGTTTTCCTTATATTCTTAATCAAGTTGTTTATTTTGGTACCGAATTTCTTTTAATAGCAATGTTTACTAGTTTTTATTCACTCTTAATTATTGATCCTAAAGATGTTTCGGAAGATCTTCAAAAGGGATCTTTTTTTATACCAGGTGTTCGCCCAGGTAAAGAAACATTTGTTTTTTTAGATAAATTATTTCAAAGTCAATCTTTAATTGGTGGTATTATTTTGGCGGGAAATGTAGTTTTTTTAAATTTTATAAGTTTATTTTTAAAATTACCTCTTTTACAGGGTATTGGAATTGGTTCACAAATTATTATAGTTGGTGTTACAATTGAAGTTATTCAAAAAATTCGTGCACTAATGATATCTGAAATTTATCAAAAATATTTAAAAAATAAAAATTAAAAAAAATAAATCAAATGAAAGTTAGACCATCTGTTCGCAAAATGTGTGATAAATGTAGAGTAATTCTGAGACATCGTAAAGTAATGATTATTTGTGAAAATCCAAAGCACAAACAACGTCAAGGTTAAAAATTATTATTAAGGAGAATTTCAAGTGGTAAGAATAGCAGGGGTTGACTTGCCTTCTCAAAAAAAAATCGTATATGCTTTAACTTCAATTTATGGCATTGGATTAAATCAATCAAAAAAAATTTTACAAATTGCAAATATTAATCAAGATACCCGTACTTTTGAGTTAGATGATAGTTCGGTAGGCAAAATTCGTACAATTTTAGAAGAAAAATATGAAGTTGAGGGAGATTTAAGAAGAAATATAAGTGTAAATATTAATAGATTAATCAGTATTAATTGTTATCGAGGCCGCCGTCATCGTCAAGGTTTACCACTTCGTGGTCAACGTACAAGAACAAATGCAAGAACAAGAAGAGGTACTAAAAAAACAATGCCAGGTAAGAAAAAATAAAACCTAAAAACTTTAAAAAATATTTATGGTTATACAAGTAAAAAAGAAAAAAATTAAAAAAAATATTATTGTAGGTATTGGACATATACAAGCAACTTTTAATAATACTATTGTAACTATCACTGATTTAGGTGGCAATACCTTATCTTGGTGTTCTGCAGGAGCAGTAGGATTTAAAGGAGCCCGAAAAGGAACTCCTTTTGCTGCGCAACTAGCTGCTGAAAAAGCTGCTATACAGGCTTGCGAATATGGTATTAAAAAAGTAGAAGTTCTGGTTAAAGGTACTGGTTCTGGTAGACAGACTGCTATAAGAGCTTTACAAAATAATGGGATTGAAATTACATCAATTTCAGATATAACCCCAGTACCTTTTAATGGTTGTCGACCACCAAAACGTCGTCGTGTATAAATCAAAATTAGAATTTTTATAAAATATTTCTGACAATGACTTATAAAATTGATTGTGTAGAGTTAAAAACAAATGAGTTTAACGAGCAATATGGTAAATTTATTTTTGAGTCGTTAGAACGAGGACAAAGTATTACTTTAGGAAATTCACTTCGTCGTATTCTGTTAGCTGATTTAACAGGAGTTGCCATAGTTGCTTTAAGAATTGCAGGGATTAATAATGAATTTTCTAGTATTCCGGGTGTTTTAGAAGACGTTTTAGAAATAATTTTAAATATAAAAGAAATCGTTTTAAAAGGTTCGATTGATCAACCAATTCTAGGTCGTTTAAAAGTCGATGGACCAAAAATAATAACAGCAGGTTTAATTGAAATTTCTCAAGTTAATATTGTAAATCCTAATCATTATATTGCAACAATATCTGACAATTCTGTATTAGAAATGGAATTTAAGATTGAAAGCGGCAAAAATTATCGATTAACTGATTCAAAAAATGCTAATGATCCTATAGATTTTTTGCAAATAGATGCAATTTTTATGCCAGTAAGAAAGGTAAATTATACAATAGAACAGGTTGATTTCTATTCTAATAGTTATAAAGAAATCCTGATTTTAGAAATTTGGACAGACGGAAGTATATCACCTTCAGAAGCATTAGTTTCTAGTGGAAAAATTTTACAAACATTATTAGAACCTTTAATTAATAATAATTTTCAAACAGTAAGATCTGAACCATCAGAAAAAGAAAAAAAACTTACTGAAATACCTATCGAAGAGCTTAATTTATCAGCTAGGGCTTACAATGGTTTAAAACGCGCACAAATTAATTATGTTGGAGATTTATTAAAATATTCTGTTGACGATTTAAAGGAAATTAAAAATTTTGGTCAAAAATCAATCGAAGAGCTTGTATTAGCATTAAAAACTTTATTTGGAATTAATTTAAAATAAAACTAGTTAAATTTCAAGAATATTTTTATATTTTAATTTAAAAAATTTAATTAAAAAAAGGAAAACTTTTATGAAGGAAACATTTGTTCCCTCAAAACCATTTATCCGTAAACAATGGTATATTGTAGATGCTGAAAATAAAACATTAGGACGATTGGCTACACAAGTTGCTTCAATTTTACGTGGAAAAAATAAGCCGTATTTTACTCCTTATTTAGATGTAGGTGATTGTGTTATAGTAATAAATTCAGAAAAAATTAAAGTTACTGGAAACAAAAAATCTGAAAAATTATATAGAAATCATTCGGGTAGACCCGGTGGTATGAAAATTGAAAATTTTGAAAAATTACAAAAACGTTTACCAAATCGTATTATTGAAAAAGCAATTAAAGGAATGCTGTCAAAAGGACCCTTAGGACGAGATATTTTTAGAAATCTTTATATTTATTCATCGAATTCACATCCACACGAATCTCAAAAACCTGAAAAAATAAATTTATAATATTGTAACAATATGAAAAGTCAATTAATTTATGAAGCTATAGGTAGAAGAAAATGTGCCACTGCAAAAGTATCATTAATAAATGGCAGTGGCAATATTTTAATTAATAATCAGGTAGCGGAAAAGTATTTTCAATATAATTTAACATATTTAAAAACTATTGAAGCGCCTTTAAAAAAATTAGAACTTGAGAATCAATACCAAATGATTGTTAAGGTTTTTGGTGGGGGTTTAAATGGACAAGCTGATGCTATAAAACTAGCAGTTTCCCGTGTTTTATGTAATTTAAACATAGAAAATCGAACAGCCTTAAAATCAGAGGGCTTTTTAACATCAGATTCAAGAGTAAAAGAACGTAAAAAATATGGTTTAAAGAAAGCTCGAAAAGCTTCTCAATATTCAAAACGATAAATTTATAAAGTTTAATAAAAAACATGCCTAAAAAAGATATTCACCCCGAATGGTTTAATGAAACAAAAGTTTATTGTGATGGACAATTAATAATGATAACAAGTTCAACAAAACCTGAATTAAAAGTTGATATTTGGTCAGGTAATCATCCTTTTTATACTGGTGCCCAAAGAATAATCGATACTGAAGGGCGTGTGGAACGTTTTTTAAAAAAATACAATTTAGATAAAAAAAATTAATAATATTTTTATGCCAACAATTGAACAATTAATTCGTAAAAAACGACAAGTAATAAAACAAAAAACAAAATCACCTGCTTTAAAAGGTTGTCCTCAAAGAAGAGGCGTTTGTACGAGAGTTTATACAACAACACCAAAAAAACCAAATTCCGCAATTAGAAAAGTTGCGCGTGTTCGATTAACATCGGGTTATGAAGTTACAGCTTATATACCTGGAATTGGCCATAATTTGCAAGAACATTCAGTTGTTTTAGTTAGAGGGGGTCGAGTAAAAGATTTACCTGGTGTTCGTTATCATATTATTCGTGGAACATTAGATAGTGTTGGTGTTAAAGATCGATTCCAAGGAAGATCAAAATATGGAGTTAAAAAACCTAAGAAAAAAAATTAGATAAATATGTCAAGACGCAATATAAGTAAAAAAAATTTTCCTACAGCAGATTCTGTATATGGTAGCGTTATTATTAGTTTATTAATTGCTAGAATTCTTAAAAAAGGAAAAAAAACAGTTGCCCAAACAATAATAAAAAATGTTTTTGAGATTATAGAAAATAAAACAGGTTTAGATCCGCTTAAAACTATTGAAAAAGCAATTAAAAATGTAACACCTATTGTAGAAGTAAAAGCCTGTCGAATTGGTGGTTCAACTTATCAAGTTCCAATAGAAGTTTCTGGATTTCGTGGTACAACATTATCATTAAGATGGATATTAAAAGCAGCCAAAAATCGTTCCGGAAAAACATTTGCTATAAAATTAGCAAATGAAATATTAGATGCCTCAAATTTAATTGGTGCAGCAATACGTAAAAAAGAAGAAACACATAAAATGGCGGAAGCCAATAAAGCTTTTGCACATTTCCGTTATTAA